AAAACTTCTGCTGTACATCATACCAAACGAGGAATTTTTTCTGGCATACCTAGTCCTTTTGATGCTGCTAGATATCATAGTTTAATTATAGAGTCGGATAAACTTCCTCAGTATTTAGAAATTACTGCATGGACAGAAGATGGTGTTATTATGGCTTGTCAGCATAAATTTTACCCTCATGTATATGGTATACAATTTCATCCAGAAAGTTTATGGACAGCATATGGTAAGAAATTATTAAACAATTTCTTACATATTCAAGATAACTAAAGATTTAGTATAGATTAATAATCATGTTTTTTAAAGAAAGAACATAATGTTCAAATTTAAGTTTGGCTCTATTAGTAGTACCAAAAATTTTGATTTCATTGCAATAATTTATTAACCATAATTGTGAGTAAGAATTATAACTTACAATAGTACTTAGCATCAAAAGAAAAAAGTTACTATATATTATGGGAATACCTTGATCTTTTTTAATCTGTATTCCTGTGCTTTTTATTATTTCTATGATTTCTAGAGGAATATTATTGACTATAACTTTTTCTTTTAGGTTAAGAGATTGTAGAAGCGAGCCATTATTATCATAACATAGTATTGGTTTATATAAATCAGATATTAATAATGTTATTTTGTTATCGAAGGATGCAATCCAATATGATTGATTATTATTAGTTGTTTTATATAAAGGAACATGCACTATATGCTTTCTACCTATTTTCAATTTTAGTCCATTTACTTGCCAGTCACTTTGATACAGTGTAAAACCTTGAAAATACAAAGGTTCATTAACAGAAATAGTTTTATTGGCAATAACTTTAAATTTTTTGTTTATAATTGCAATATTAGAGTAAAATTGTTTAACAGATCCATCAGAATGATATTCTATGTTGAAGTCATTAATTTGTCCTATAAAGTCATCGGGAATAGAGCTAAGTTTACCGGATTTTATGATGTTTTTTAAATGGAATAATTCTCCTTCTGGAATCATTTCTTGAAAAGAAACACCAGTTAATAAACTAATTAACGATCCAATTAAAATGTTGATTAAACTAATATGGACTAAAATTGGTGCTAATCTTCCTAATAATCCTTTATAGCTATACAAATAAAATGATTGATGAAAAGTGTAATAGTTACTTTGACTTAAAAAATAAACTAAGGAAGATGGGCAAACTATATTGGGAATTTTATCTTTAGATAAAATATCATTTAAACCAGTTTGTTTTTTGAATTTCCATCTACGTGCATTTTTTAAGCCAGGCATTTGAGTAGATAAAGTGCATACTACTAAGCTGAGGCCAAAAATAGTTAATAAACCAAGAAAGCCCCAATTAGAATATAATTCATTAAGTTTAAAAAATTCAATAGTTTTCCAATCGATTCCAAGTACTTTATTAGTATCTAAAGGATAATTGGCTTGATAATATTCAATAGTTTGATCCTGTTCAATTATTGTTCCTAAAATACTAATCCCAGATATTAGTAGAAGTAAAAAAATAGAAAAACTGAGATTACCTAGCTTTTTAATGCAAGGCCAAAATATTATTTTATATTTCATGACTGTTAATTAATGTTCTATAGTAATGTATATAAAGAAAAAATTAAGTTCAATATACTTGACAAAGAGAAAACACGCTAGTAGTAATTAGTAATCCGCCGGTAAAAGGAAAAATAAATTCCCATATGAATTTAGGTATTTGAACTTTTGAAAAGTAGCGAATAGAAACAAGATATAACAAAATAGGGCTTAAATATCCTAATGTATATATTCCAAGAAAGATAACACTTACTAAAATATTTTTTGTATGTGTTATCCATAAGATTAAACTAGTTAGTATTGGCGTATTACAAGGAGAAATATTAAATCCAATACTAATGCCAAATATATAAGTAAAAAACAAATTTTTTTTATTTATTGACTGAATTTTTGTCATTAAATTTATAGGTAAATGCATTGAGAATATTTCTAATATATTTAAACCAATAATAAAATATAAAATAGAAGAAAATAACTTAATGTTATTCAATTTATTGATACTATGAATGTTTATTAGTATTATTGATATTCCTATTGCTAAAATACTTGTTATAATGCCGAATATAAATGATAAATTTATTTGTATGTTGTTTTTTTGACTTGGTAAATATGAAGCAATAATTGGAAAAGAAGAGACCATACAAGGGCTAAAGCTATTAAGCATTCCTCCTGTAAGCAAAAATATAAAGCTAAACAAATTAACATGATTAATTTCTTTAATCAAACTCATATTAAGTTGATGTTGCATTTCATAAATAGTAAATACTAATTGTTTAATGTATATATTCATATATAAAATTTAAGATATTAAATAATGTATCTGAAAAATCCAATATTATCATTATGTAAGTTATTTTAAAGATTAATTTTAGAGTAACTTAATTGTTAATTGCTTTTGCAAAAATTTTTATATTTAAATTGTTCTATAGTTAATATAGCTATGTGAATAAAATATAAAAATAATTGTATAATTTTTATTTTTGGTAGAGAAAATTCAAATGCCTAAGAAACAATTGAATCTAAACTTTACACTGAAGTTTTATTGAAAGCTAATACGGATGGAGAGACTTGAACTCTCACGAGATATACTCACTAGAACCTAAATCTAACGTGTCTACCAATTCCACCACATCCGCTATTTTTTATACATGTTCAATTATAAACATAACATTTTTAAATGAAAAAAGCAATTGTTTTTTTAGATACATATTTCTTTGCTTATTATTTATTTGTTGAACTTTACTTAAAATTGATATAAGATATAGTAAATTCCTCAGTAGCTCAGTGGTAGAGCGGTCGGCTGTTAACCGATTGGCCGTAGGTTCAAATCCTTCCTGGGGAGCTAAAACTGTATTAACGTTACTAGATTACATGCCTTTGAAGAAACTAGTATTGAAAGTTTATTATTGATATTTTTCATGTATTCACTAAACTACTTACTGAACTTCTTTCTTTCATTAGACTATGTGTCTTTTATTTATGCTATACTTTGTTAACACGTTTTTATAAAGTGGGAAGTATCCATATTAATCCTAAAATTTTTTATTAATTATGACTGCTACTTTAGAAAGACGCGAAAGCGCAAGCCTGTGGGAACGTTTCTGTACTTGGATTACTAGCACTGAAAATCGTCTATATATTGGATGGTTTGGTGTTTTAATGATTCCAACTTTATTAACTGCTACATCAGTATTCATCATTGCATTCGTTGCTGCTCCTCCGGTAGATATTGATGGCATACGTGAACCTGTTGCTGGTTCTTTATTATACGGAAATAATATTATTTCTGGAGCTATCATCCCTAGCTCTGCAGCGATTGGAATTCATTTTTACCCTATTTGGGAAGCTGCATCTTTAGATGAATGGTTATATAATGGTGGACCGTATGAACTAATTGTTCTTCATTTTATTCTTGGTGTATGTTGTTACATTGGTCGTGAATGGGAACTAAGTTACCGTTTAGGTATGCGTCCATGGATTTCAGTTGCTTTTACAGCTCCTGTTGCCGCAGCAGCAGCAGTGTTTCTTGTTTATCCAATTGGTCAAGGAAGCTTCTCTGATGGAATGCCTCTAGGAATATCAGGTACATTTAACTTTATGCTTGTTTTCCAAGCTGAACATAACATTTTAATGCATCCTTTTCATCAATTAGGTGTTGCAGGTGTATTTGGTGGATCTTTATTTAGTGCTATGCACGGTTCTTTAGTTACTTCTAGTTTAATTCGTGAAACAACTGAAAATGAATCTGCTAACTATGGCTACAAATTTGGTCAAGAAGAAGAAACTTATAATATTGTAGCTGCTCATGGTTATTTTGGTCGTTTAATATTCCAATATGCGAGTTTTAATAATTCACGTGCACTGCATTTCTTCTTAGGTATGTGGCCTGTTGTAGGTATTTGGCTGACAGCAATGTCAGTAAGCACTATGGCTTTTAATTTGAATGGTTTTAACTTTAACCAATCCGTAGTTGATAGCCAAGGTCGTGTAATAAACACTTGGGCAGATATTTTAAACAGAGCTAATTTAGGTATGGAAGTTATGCATGAACGTAATGCTCATAATTTTCCATTAGATTTAGCTTCTGATGGTTCTTGCCCTGTTGCTCTGGTTGCTCCATCTGTAAATGGTTAATTTATCTTCCTAACAAGTTTTTTAAGATCAATAAAAGATTAACTTTATTGATCTTTTTTATTGACTTATTCTATAATTTTTTCAATCATAGAATAGTATAAGTATATTGGAATAATAACAGAAGATTGCAAAGGAAACAATTTAATTGTATTGAAAATAGGATATTTATAACTAGTAGATTTACAGTTTTTTAATTCTATCGTTAGGTTTTTATTAAATTCTTTTTGGAAAAAAATAGAATTGATTCTTAAATTTTTAGCAATATTTTTTGTTTGTATTTCATGTTTGGATTGTAATAAAATATTATTAGATAGTTTTACTTGTACTTCATTGTTAAAAATTTCAAATAAACTTTTTTCTCTTCTACGTCTTGTTAGTTCTACTAATCCTAGCTCAGATAATTGTATAATAGTGGGACGAGCATGATCTGTCTTTAATACTTTATTAAAATGTTCTAATAATTTAAGTTGATCTTTATAATTTGTCATATCAATAAAGTCTACTATAATGACTCCGTTTATATTTCTGATTTTTAATTGATATGCTATTTCACTCGCAGCTAGACAATTTGTTTTTAAAATTGTTTCTTTCATGTTATTAGATTTATTAAAAGAACCTGAATTGACATCTATAATTGTCAAAGCTTCATAAGATTCTATAAAAATATAAGCACCTGTAACTAGTTCGATCTTTGTTTTTAAAGATTGATGTATTGTTTGTTTAATACTAAATTTGTTTAATATGCATTCTTGTTTTGTATATAATTGTATGTTGGGTATATTAAATACATTGATTTGTTTATTTTTTTGTAAATAAAAATTTAATTTTTTTAATCCTTCTTTAGAATCGAGAATAATTTTTGCTGTATGTTTTCCATGGAAATCTCGAATGATTTTTTTGATAATATCTCCATCTTTATAAATAAGAGAAGGAGACTTTTGATAAATAGCTGTTTTTAAAATAAAAGACCATTGTTTTTTTAAAGTTCTTAGATCTTCTATTAATCTTTCATCTTTTATTCCATTCGAAGATTCTTTAAAGAGTAAACCCATCATTGTAGGTTTAATTAAAGTACCTATTGCACGCAAATATGATCTTTCATTTTCATCATAAATGTTATTGGCAATACATATTGTATTATTAAAAGGCATAAGTATTAAATATTGTCCAGCAAGATGAATGTTGGTTGTTAATCTCGGGCCCTTATTTTGCGTTGGTTCTTTAAGAATTTGTACTAATAATATTTGATTAACTGTTATTGATTCTGTAATATTGTTAATAGGGTGCGATTGACGATTACATTTTTTGATATCATTGACATGTATAAAGCCACTTTTTGCATGCTTATTAAGATTGATAAAAGCTGCATTGATGCCTGTAAATATTTTTTGAATTTTTCCAAGGTATATATCATTAACTTGGTAAGTTTTATTAATAATAATAAATTCTTGAATTTTGTTTTGTTGCACAATTGCAGCTATATTGTTCGCACGTGAAATAATAATTTTTTTCATCATGGATATAACAAAATAGCTATAAAGATAGTATTATGAGCATATTTAAATGTCAAATAATTTAAAATGGATTAATCTTGTATTACATTAATATGTACAATTTTTTGTTTTGTATTGGTTTTTTGAAAATAAATTATACCGTCAACTAAAGCATACAAAGTATCATCTTTGCCTCTTCCTATATTGCTGCCTGGTTTAATTTTTGTTCCTCTTTGTCTCACAATAATATTTCCTATAGTCACTTTTTCTCCACCATATTTTTTAATTCCTAAACGTTTTGAATTTGAATCTCTTCCATTTCTTGTACTTCCGCTTCCTTTTTTGTGTGCCATATATTTTTCAAGTTTTAGTTATTTATTTGAATTGATTGAATTAAGATTCTACTTAGTTCTTGTCTATGACCATTTTTTTGTCTAATATTTTTTTTTGGTTTCATTTTAAATACAGTAATTTTTCTTCCACGTAAATGTTTAAGCACTTTTCCAGTGACATAGGCATTACTTATGTATGGATGGCCTAAAATAAATTTTTCTTTGCTATTAATAAACAAAGTTTTTTCTAAAAGAATTCTTTCTCCTGGTTTAGCATTTATTTTATTAATATCATAAAAGCAACCAGGTTGAACCCAAATTTGTTTGCCACTAGCTTCAATTATTGCATAGATCATAAAGTTATAGTTTCAATGTTTTTTAGTCAATTTTGAAATTTATATTTTGTTTTTTAATTTTGAGTTTAGTTTAATCAGTGGTTTTAATTGTTAGTGACGAATTGAAATCACATATTAAGTAGTATTTTTTGAAGTGTTGGTTAGTAATTTTTGTAGTTAATTATATTGTTACTTTTTAATATATATTCTGTTGTATTTCTGTACCCATATTGATTGAAGCAGACAATGATTTTTAATCCTTTATAGTAAGAATGCGTGAAATATTTTTGATTTATTATTAATCCATCTCTTACGAGTATTCTATATTTCAGTTTAATTTTTCCGTATAAGGGTCCGATTGGGATGTTGAATGATTGAGCTTTTAAAGGTTTAAATCTGCCTATTTTTTCTTTTTCAATGAAAATACACTCTAATTTCTTGTAATGATTAAATGTGGGTAGTGTATATAAATGACATGATGAAGTTAATTTGAAAAATCCATATCCTATTGTATAAATTTTTAACTTATATTTAAAAGTTGTTTGGGCATACTTTTTGAGAAATTGTAAATATGTTAGTAAGCCATGAGGACCATAAACATTGAGAGTATCCATTTTTGTATTTAGACTAAAACTAGACAAAAGGCCTATTAGACCAGCTATACTTTCAATATCTAAGCTTGTTAGAAAAATATTCTTGATTTGTTGCAAATTTATTTTTTTTTCAATTAACATATTTTGGCATCCTTCAGGACAGTTGAATAACCAAACCATGTTACTTCGAGAGCATTTGACTAAAAAACTTATTTTTTTACTCAACATATTAATATTGTTGAAAGGTTTTTTGAAGTTGAGTTTAATTTGATTTATTCATAAAAGTTATAATCAAACAATTATTCTTTATTATTATTGCTAGTCTCATAATTATAAATGAAACTTGTATTATTTCCGCTTAAAATAGATTTTCCTATTGATATAGCTTTTTGACTGGCATTATTTGCTTTATTTTTCCAATTAGCTTTACGGGAACGTGATTTACTTTTAGAAGTACGTTTTTTAGGAACAGCCATAATGATATAATATAATTCTTATTTTTATAAACAGCTATTAAATAATAAGTTGAAATGTATCTTATATTTAAACATACAAATATCTTTATTGTATAGTCTTGTTTGTGTGTTAATAAAAGATAAAGATTAAAATATGCCTTTATCTTTTATCTTAAGCTTTGTATGAAATTGAATATTAAGATTCCATGCTTCGGAATTGTTGTAGAGCTATTCTTCCGATATTATATATAGCCCAAGATCCAGCCGCTAAAACGGGTATTAATACAATTAAAAGTCTTGTATCCATGTTATTTTATAATTCCTTAGATATAAATTTATAGTAATTACCTTTTTCAGATTATAAGTATTATTGAATACTATTTTAGAAAAAACGTAATATTATTATATTTATTATTGTATATGATACATATCATAAAATATACTCAATATAGGTTCAAATAAATAATTTGTTAAATATGTTTTAAACTTACATGAGAGATTTACCTTTTTCATTAGATCAATTAAGAGTTTTAAAAGCTATAATTAAAGAAGGTAGTTTTAAAAGAGCTGCAGACAGTTTATATGTATCTCAACCAGCTATTAGTTTGCAAATACAGAATTTAGAAAAACAGTTAAATATCCCTATTTTTGAACGTAGTAGTAAAAAGGCTATATTGACAGAGGCAGGTAGTTTATTGTTGCGTTATGGAGGAAGAATTTTAGCTTTATGTGAAGAAACTTGTCGTGCTTTAGAAGATTTGCAAAACTTACAAGGTGGAACTTTGGTTGTAGGTGCAAGTCAAACTACTGGTACTTATTTGATGCCTCGTTTAATAGGTTTATTTCGACAACGTTATCCTCAGGTTGCAGTTCAGTTGCAAGTTCATTCTACCCGCTTAATTTCATGGAGTGTTGCCAATGGTCAAGTAGATGTTGCTGTTATTGGCGGAGAAATACCTCATGAATTACGAGATGTATTGCATGTTACATCTTATGCAGAAGATGAACTAGCTCTTATTTTGCCGATTACTCATCAATTTTCTCACAGGGCTTTTATTCAAAAAGAAGACTTATATAGGTTACGCTTTATCGCTTTAGATACTCAGTCAACTATAAGAAAAGTTATTGATAAAGTTTTAAGTCAGTATGATATTGATAGTGGTCAATTTAAAATTGAAATGGAACTCAATTCTATTGAAGCTATTAAAAATGCTGTACAATCTGGCTTAGGTGCTGCTTTTGTTTCTGTCTCTGCTATCGCAAAAGAGTTAGAACTAGGTATTTTACATTGGGTTAAAATAGAAAATGTTACTATTAAAAGAATGCTTTCTATTATTGTTAATCCAAATCGATACAAATCAAAAGCTGCTGAAACATTCAGCAGTGAGATTTTGACACTATTTGTTAATCCTGCTCAAGATCATATATCTCAAGAATCTTGATAGTTAGAAATAGTTTAATCAGTTAGCAATATTTTCTAGATAAGTTAGAAGTACATCGGATGAGGTATCTAATTGGCCTGTAAATACAAACCCTAGTCTTAATTTAAGCCATTCGATGAATTTTGGATTATGGGAAATAATGGCAGCTGTTGGTTTTTTAATTTTTTTATTTATGTTTAGAATTTCAGGTATATTGATTAATGATGGATTTTTAATTAACCAAAAATCAATTGGTTTATTTAAGCTATTATAATGATTTGTTCTTTCTCTTAAAATTTCTTCTACAGGTTCTTCTTTAAATAAAAAATCTTGACTTGCTATAGCAAAATAGTATGTTGTCATAATGATTAATCAATAAAAAATCTATATGATATATTTGTATATATTATATAATAATAGCATTGTTTAGCCAATATTTTTTTGTTTTTATAGTATTGCAGATGGAGTTTGTGAATCAAAAATATATCTTTTATTTTCATGACCAGTTCTTAATCTATTAATTTATTAATGAAATAAACAATGATAAAATATTGGCCTAATCAACAGGGTAAAAATTTAAACTTAGAAGTTGTAGCTCTATTTAGGCGAGTCTATTTGAAATTTAACGCGAATTTATATAATAAGACTTCTCAAATTTTATCTACAGATATTGTGACTTTTAGTGTTAAAAAAGAACTATTTAAAATTATTTTATTTGAATTTGAAATTTTGATACTAGATATTATTGAGCTAGATTTGACTAGAGAGGACCTTGAAAATTTAAAAAAGAAACTTTTAATGGACTTAATTAATAAGTCTATTGACAGCTTTAAACTATTTATTGACTATAATGAACTTGATTATTTTGATTCTTGGGAGTTGTGTGATCAATATTTATTAATTGAAAATTTATTAGTTCATTTAGTGTTTGGAAGCTTTTCTGAAGAATTTACTAATTCCATATTTTTAGAACAACACATTCCTGTTAAATATGTAGAGATCTTATTGGATAATATAATTATTCAAATTGCTCATATAATTTTTTTTCGTTATATTGTAAATCAATTTTCATTGTCTTCACTCTTGACTTTTTTAGTTTCGTGTAAGTTGTGCAATGAGACATATATCTCTTTAAGATCTTTAGCTAGTTTTAAAAATAACTTAGTTTGGCAGCACTGGTTAAATTATTATTGTATTCAACCTAAAGTTGTTTACAGTAACCTTTATAAGATATGGATTTTTACTCCGCAAGGTTTAGATTGTAAGTATATCTACTTGTTTCAAAAAGATGGTTTAAATGAATTATCTAATTTACAAATTATTGTTACTTTATTGTTAGAAGTGCAAGACTTTTTCTGGCCAAAATTACGTAATATATATCTATTATTAAGTAAAATATTAATCTATTCATGTAGTTATTTTTTTTATAGATTATATCAAATATTTATGAAAAGCATTTTTTTAGTATTTCGCTCAAATAAAGTTAAATAAATTGGAATAAATATATTGTGTTGATATTTAGTTATTGTTTTATGTATATAGGTTAATTATGCAAAGAAAAAACATTTTAGATGAACAATTTTCTCAGCTTGAATCATTATTGGAAAATTATGATGATTTATCAATAAGCTTACAGTTTAAGTTAGTACAAAATATTTATGATTTAGGTTTAAATGGACAACAAAAACTATTGCAAAAGTTAATATTTGATTATTTTAATAAAAGCGATTTGATTAATTGTATACATGGATTTATCTTTGAACTTTTATTGAAGTCTACTTATCCACCTATTATTCAAGTAGTTAACCAATACTTTTATCATGGTATTGTGCCTTTAAAGTCGGCTTGTAATATTGATTATTTAACTTTGCAACAGTTATTATTGAAGCAACAATTTCAAAAAGCTGATCATATGACTCATTTAAAATTATGTGAGTTAGCTCAAATTCAAGGAAATCATGCGAGAGAGTGGTTATATTTTACAGATGTTTCACTTTTACCTGCTTTAGATTTATATACAATTGATAAACTTTGGAGTATTCATTCTCGAGGTTTGTTTGGGATATCTATTCAAAGAAAAATTTGGTTATCTAGTGATTCAGATTGGAATAAATTTTGGGATAAAATTGGATGGAAAGTTAATGAATTGCCAAGGCGTTATCCACAAGAATTTATTTGGAATCTTAATGCACCGCCAGGCCATTTACCTTTATTTAATCAATTACGTGGTGTACAAGTTTTATCCGCTTTGTTTATGCATCCTGTGTGGAACGAAAAACAAAAGCCTATATATTTATAGTTACTTTAAGATTTTATATTATTAAATTCGGATATTTCTTAATCCATTGAATAATTCTTATAAAGTGTAAAAACAAATGTGCTGCATCGTGAGGTCCTGGATTAGCTTCTGGGTGATATTGTACTGAGAAAAAAGGAAATTTTTTGTGACTAATAGCTGCTAGAGTTAAGTCGTTGCAATTGATTTGAATCAGTGCTGTTGTTTGATTTTGTTTTACACTATTTTCGATTGCAAAACCATGGTTTTGACTTGTTATTTCAATAGTTTTATCATTTCCTATCGGATGATTTAATCCCCTATGGCCAAATTTTAGTTTAAATGATTTTAAGTTTAATGCTAAACTTAAAATCTGATGACCCATGCATATCCCCAAAATAGGTATTTTATAATTTAATAATTTTTGCACATTTTTGATCCCATAATCAATCACTTCAGGATCTCCAGGTCCATTTGACAATAAAATTCCATCAGGTTTATATTTTAATATTTGTTTCCATGTATATTGAGCTGGAACTACAATAATATTTTTTACATAGCAAGATAAATAGCGTAGAATATTATACTTTGTCCCAAAATCGATAACTATAATATTTAAGTTTTTAGATTCAAAATGAATTTTTTTATATTGATATTGATATAGTTGTTTAATATTTGTTTCCCATTTATATGGTTTTTGTGTAGATACATCTTTGACTAAATCTTGTCCTTTAATTTGTGGAGTAAGTTGTAATTGATTATATAAGTAATTTGTGTCTAAGTATTCTGTTGAGATACAGCCATTCATCGTACCTTGTTTTCTTAAATGTCTTGTTAATGCTCTTGTGTCTATACCATAAATGTGAATAATGTTTGTTTTTTCTAAATAATTTATTAAAGATTCATCACTTCTCCAGTTACTTGGTTGAGTAGATAAATTTTTTGTAATAATTCCTCGTAAATATGCTTGTGAAGATTCATTGTCTTCTTTATTAATCCCTGTGTTTCCTAGTTCTGGATATGTAAATGTTATTATTTGTCCTTTGTAACTAGGATCAGTCATAATTTCTTGGTATCCCGTAGTACCTGTATTAAATATAACTTCTCCTATAGAAGTCATGGGTTTACTGAAAGACCAGCCATAGTACTTTACACCATCTTCTAGGATTAGTACAGCTTTTCTAGGTTTACGTTTATATGTTTTGATTTGATTGGTGATCAGCATAGTTTTTAGCATTTTCATGATCTAAAAATAGATAGCTTACTCTTAGCTATCTATTGTTCTTTATATTGTAATAATCCTGAAATATTTTAAGTATCTTACTGGTTAATTAGACCAGTTTTGTTCTGCTTGACTTAAAACATAATTAGCTACATTATTAATATCATCATCACTTAGACGTGCTCCAAATGCAGGCATTGCATTTTTTCCATTAGTAACTTGATTGGTAATAGCATTAATGCTATACATTTTATTTTCTTCTAATGTGTCTTTTTTTAAATTTTTATCTGGTACTATTACATTATTCCCTCCAGAATGACAAGCTGCACAGTTGGCATTGAAAATTTGTTCTCCTGCCTCTATATTTGTTTCTGCATATACGCTATTAGCAAAATTTATTATGGTTGCTATTGTTACGATTCCCACCGCAGAAAAATATTTATTCAATTTTATTTCTCCTATTTGTCTTTGTTGATTAATAATTAATACTACAATTTTTCATTGTAGCTGTATATATTGCTATTTTATTTTAATATTAAATTTTTATGTTGACGGAAATAGTTAAACGGGACAGTCTAAATTAGTAGTAAATTTTTCCGCCTCCCCATTTTTCTGATACTATTTTTGGTTGAATTAAAATATGTCCTGCGATAGTTAACAAGTCATCGTCAGTTAAATTTCTCATTTTCGGAAAAATTTCAGCACTTTTAATGCTAGGATGCAGTTCAGCAATGGATTCTGTTCCATCATAGCTTGTTGGATTTTTCATATAATCGATAAGAGATTCTATATTATCTCTAGGAGGTGTAGCTAAGCTTAAACCCTCAGGATCTAGTCCAATGTTCGGATTTGTTTTAGTTATACCACCATTGTGACATTGTGAACATGTATTATTAAATAATCGTTTACCCCTTTTAACTTGTTCAGGAGTTAGTACAATAGTTTTCCCTGAGCTGTTGAATGGAACGGTCAGTGTATTTTGATCTAGTTCTATAGCATAGCAGTTGTTAGAAAGTGTTGTAGATATAAATAAGCCTATGATGCAAAGAAGACAAGGAAGTTTTTTTAGCATAATTATCCTCTGATATTGTCTAAGATTTAATGTAATTAAACATTGTTTTATATATTAATCAATATTTTTATCATAATTATAACTGTATAAAAACAAATAATATTTGTTTATACTAATTACATTATGTATTTTCAGGAACAATTCAACCATAAAATAATATAGTTCCTGTATATTTATATGATTAACTGAAATATATATTTATAATTTGTATTGTAATTATACTTTTTTGTACCAATACTTTTAGTCAAATTTTCTTAATAATTAATAAGCTTATGCTTTTTTTGTAATTATTTTTTGTGCAAAGATAAAATTTGTTTTAACTTAGCTTTTAATTCTATTCGGGGAATTATTAAGTCAATAAATCCATGTTTAAATAAGTATTCAGAAGTTTGAAAATTATCAGGTAAATCTTCTTTTATTGTTTGTTCAATTACTCTTCTTCCCGCGAAAGCTATAAGTGCATGTGGTTCTGCTATAATTAAATCTCCTAGCATAGCAAAACTAGCAGTAACACCACCAGTAGTTGGAGAAGTGAGAATAGAAATGTATAAAAGACCATTATCATTGTGCTTTTGTAAAGCTGATGAAACTTTTGCCATTTGCATAAGACTTAAAAGTCCTTCTTGCATTCTAGCTCCTCCAGACGCACATATGATAATAGCTGGTATTTTCTGATAAGTTGCTATTTCAATTAAGCGAGTTAATTTTTCTCCTACAACTGATCCCATACTTCCTCCCATAAATCTGAAATCCATAATTCCTATAGCTACGGGTATGTTTCCGATTTTTCCTAAACCAGTTTGAACAGCATCTTGTAATCCTGTTTTGCTTTTCATATCTTGTAGACGCTTACTGTACAATTTTTGATCTTCAAAACCTAATGGATCATTAGAGGCTAATTTATCATTTATGGGCTTCCATGTCGTTGGATCTAATATTTGTTCAATTCTTTCGTGACTAGAAGTTGGAAAGTGATGACTACATTGTGGACAAATTTTTAAATTTCTGTTTAATGCTTTATAATACATTAAAAGTCCACATTGATTACATTTAATCCATAGTCCTTCTGGAATTTTAATGTTTGTTGTATGTGAATTAACTTTATTTTTTAAAGTCCTTTTTTCTAATAACCAATCTGATAAAGACATAGCTTAACTGTTAATATATTTTTATTGTATTTATATCAAAAGAACATCATTATAAATTATTTTTTAGTATTTTTAATAAGTAACTAAACTTTATTGGGTCCAATACAATATTTTAATTTATGCTATGAATATTAGATAAGTTTCTAGATTTTTATTCAGTAGATATGGAGAACCATACTTTTTTATTCTCTTATTGTTTTATCTTTTTGGCTAACAAAAAGTAATGCGGCAGTGATAGGCACAACAACTATCACTGCACCTAAGATTAAACTATTAAGGAAACTAGATAAAGATGCGGTCATATATTATAATCCTTTTATAAGTGCTATTTTAGTATACATTGCCTAGTAGTTATTATTATTTTTAGACCTATATAGTTAATAGTAGTGTATATTTGAGTAATTAAGGTCTTTCTTTGAATATATTGTATATTATTTATATACTTTGATGACTTTTATCATATAAATCTTATTTTTATTTCTTGATTAACTATGCCATTGTATAATTACTGTGCCCCATGTTAATCCAGCTCCAAATCCAGACATGACGATAATATCTCCATTTTTCATTTGTCCTTTTTTACATGCTTCATCTAGTGCTATAGGTATTGATGCTGCTGATGTATTTCCATAATATTGTAAATTGGAAATCAGTTTATAATGAGGAATATTTAATTTGTCTGCTACTGTGTTAAGAATTCGTTGATTTGCTTGATGTAATATGAGCCAAGATATATCATCTGTAGATAAGTTTAGTTCATTTAAACATTGTGTAATACTTTCAGGTACTTTAGAAACAGCAAATTTATATACCTCTTTTCCATTCATGGTGATATGAGAAAATTGTCCTTGTTTAATTCCTAATAAATCATTATGGTAAGATTGTGAACTTGTTTTTGTATAAGAGAGACACAATTGATTTGATTCAAAACCATTTGTATTTAATTGAAAACCTAAAATATAATTTTTTTGATTTGCTTGTAGTATAGCAGCACCAGCGCCATCTCCAAATAAAATGCATGTATTTCTATCTGACCAATCTACCCATTGAGATAGTATATCTGCTCCAACAATAAGGATGGTTTTATATGATCCTGTATATATAAATTGACTTGCTGTAATCAATCCCACTATGAAACCTGAACAAGCTGCTGTGATATCAAATGCAGCTGCATTAGTTGCTCCTATTTTAGCTTGCAGTTGACTAGCGCAACCAAAAAGATCATTGGGGCTTGATGTTGCTACGATAATTAAATCTAAATGTTGTGCATGCAGTTTAGCTTTTTGCAATGCTTGGTTTGAAGCGCTATAAGCAAGATCTATTATACTCATTGTTTCTGATATTAATCTTCTTTCTTTTATTCCTGTCCGCGTAGAAATCCATTCATCAGAAGTATTAACAACTTTACTGAGCATTTCGTTGCTTATCGATATGTCTGGTAAAGCAGAGCCTGTAGATAGTAAATAAGCTCCTGTCATCATAGATGATTTCATAGTATTCTTAAAAGGAACTGATTAAATTATACATATTATATGTTTGCTGTAAATTCTTATATGTGTAGCTATTGACTTTCTAGATATATTTAAAGTGTAAGATATTTATTTTCGAGTCTACTTAATAGGGTATTATTTTTTAATAAGAGAAAAAGCTCGGAAAATTTATCTGTTTGTAATTAAGCATTATTGCTGCTACTTTCCAGTCCTGACAAGTTTATGCTATTACATTTATAAATTCCCGAGCATAATTATATTATAACATTATGTAAGTTGCATCGCAACTCATTTTACTTTATTTAACTATTTTCAGTATTCTGATTTTAAGACATGCCGCGAATTATAAAATCAAAATAAGGTGCGATGATAGAAATATCTTCTTGAGGCACTAGCTCTAGTGTGGCATTCTTTAGACACTGTATGCTATCAATCATTCCTAAAATTGGTACTCCTAAAGAATTATACATTTCTCTCATACCAATAATGCCAATAGTCTCGATAGATTCTTTATCTCCTGCGATTATTCCATAAGTTATAACACGTAAATACCAACCATAATCTCTTAAGCATAATGATCTTTTACGTGCCCCTTCAGCATTGCCGCCTGGAGCAATATATTCAGGATGCATTTTGAAAATATTTTTACTAGCTTGTTGTATTATTTCTCTTTCTCTATCCTTAATCTCTGATATAATACGAATTCTATTCTCCCCTGTGACCAAATAATCTTGAATAGCTTGTAATTCTCCGATGGAAGGATATCTTAGTTCGTTATCAGCATCTACAATAATTTGACTAATTAAGCTCATTATCTTGGATATTATAAAATTTTATATTTCATTTTAGCCATAAAGTTTATTTTTTGTTAGAAAAACAAGCTTATGGTATATAATAGCTATTTATTTAATTGTTGCAAAAAATTGTACAGTTATAAATAGAAATATAGTACATCTGGAAAAAACCGATTGATTTCGATAATTAAACCAGCAGTAAATGTCATCCAAATTGCACTTATTACAGGAACAGTTGATAAATATTTTAATAAATTGTTATCCATATATTTTTTTTATATTTGTAAGAATGTTGTTAGCGAGGTGATGTAGTGATATTGTCATCTTTTTCTGTTAGGTTGCCACTTGTAAATTCTTGCATGGCAGCAAGTGGCCATGTGAAACCTGATGCAGAAAACTTAAGAGCTAATGGTACGTCAATTATAATTTCTTTTTCGGTTGGTTTTTTTGTTTTTGCAACAGCTTGTAAGTATCCTCTGCCTACCCATCCTATCCATCCTGTGATATATATAAATAATAAACCTGGGAAAATGAAATCACCTGCATGGCTCCATCTTCCATCTGTAATTAAATGAGGTAGGCCATCTGTGCCACATAGCAATCCTGCTTGTCCGTATTTATCGAAGCGATTTTTAGTTTTTGCTATTTGAGCTTCTAGTGCAAAAGCAGGCGGTGTGTTTGGATCATACTTAGATAGTCTTAATTCTAATTTTTTAATGTTTCCTTGTAATCTTTTGTTAAATGCTGTTGAATCTTTACAAGGTGTTAATCCAGAGACATTCGCAAGTGCTGTTTGTGGCTGGTAAGCCATACACAAGTATATAATACTTAGTAGAGAAATAATTTTTTTCACGATTATGATCCTATAGTATATAAATTTTACTATAACGAAAAGTTATATATTATTAATTAACTATTTTCATAGTTATACCATAAAAGAATAGTACGTGATACATAATTTATGTGTGAGTAGTAATATTTATTGAAATATTTTATTTATTATTTATTGTATTCGAAATGAATAATCTTATATTTTTGTACTAGTTATAGTTAGTATTTTGTATGATAAAAAATAAAAATAATTCAAAATCTCATTAAGAAATGAATTATTTAATATTGCTTGAATAATTGCGCAAATAATATGAACAATTTTAAAATCTGTGATAAAATTATTTTAATTGATAAACTTAATTACAAAGGGAATCAAGTCGATATATATTTAAGTACTAAAAAAGATATTAATTTATATGATTTAGAAAAACTATGTGACTCAGTTGGCTGGGTTCGTAGACCTTTTCGTAAAGTTAAAACAGCTATAGAACATAGTTTTTTAATTATTTCATTATTTCATGTTCAAAACAATTCTAATGTATTGATAGGTTTTGCACGTGCAACATCAGATCATGCTTTTAACGCAACTATTTGGGATGTTGTTATTCATCCAGATTTTCAAGGCAAAGGCCTAGGTAAAACATTGATGGTTCAAATAATTCAACATTTAAGAAGCGCTGATATTACAACTATTACTTTGTTCGCTGACCCACAAGTGGTCACTTTTTATAAAAATTTAGGTTTTATTCTTGATCCAGATGGTGTTCGTGGAATGTTTTGGTATCCACGCTAATTTTCTGTATTATATTGTACAATAGTCAATCAGTAAACTGTAGATTCAAAGCAGAGTTTTTGTTATAATGAACAGTGTCGGGATATAGCGCAGTTTGGTAGCGCGCCTGCTTTGGGAGCAGGATGTCGCAGGTTCAAATCCTGCTATCCCGATTTTATATATTTTATACAATTATGCTTATTCTTAATTATTATTAAATTGTTTTATTTTGCTAAAAATAATTAGCAACTATATTTTGAACTTAAAAATTTTAAGTTATTTTTTTTATAAACAAAATAAAGTACTTGAAATGAGTTAATATTTAATTTTGTAGATTTTATTTTTTTTTCTTTTAAAGTGTTTTCTACATTGTTTAATAACAATGTCCACAATTTTTTATTTTTGTATGCTTGAGACAATTTATAATGTTGTTTTTCCGTGTAATCATATATATATTGTCCTTTTAATTTATGTAAAATATATTGCCAGTAATAAAAGTCGAAAATTTGCTTACTCAGCATAAGAGCTATAAATATTAATATAAACAATAAAAAACTGAGATAAATAATAGAACTAATTTGATGCATAATCATAATATATCATTATAATAAGTTGTATATGATATATTATCATTAATTATAATTATATATAAATCAAACAAGTTATGACAAAAAGAACTTTGCAAGGAACGAATCATAAACGCATTAAAACTTCTGGATTTCGTAAGCGTATGCAAACTCCCAGTGGTCGTAATATTTTGAATGCAAGACGTAGAAAAAAAAGAAAAAAAATTGCTTGTGCGTAGATAAAAATTTTGAATTTACTTAAATTAATTCTGGTATTAAGGAAGTTTTTTGGTTTTACTTTTTTTATTGTAAATTTTATTTAGAGTGTTGTTTTTTTAATTACAGTTTTTAAAATATAATATTTTTGTCTAAAAATTTCAGACTTTTTATATTATTTGTGTACGCTTTTATTAATGTGTATTTGTAATTTATTTTCAAATATAAAATCAATCAAGAAAATGTTCTTTATATTAAAAAAGTAAATGTAAAAGCAGAAATTAGCATGATTTCTGCTTTTCTAGTTGAATAGTCTAATATGTTTGGCTAAACGTAGAAGGAATTACTTCTACATTTAAATTTCTTCTTAATGGTCTAGTTACAAGTTCTAAAATATCTCTCGCATTAGCAAATCCATGTATTGAAGCGAATGTGAATTCTACAGACCATTTGGTATTAATACCTCTTGCTTCCAATGGGTTAGCGTGCGCCATGCCTGTTATGACTAAGTCTGGCTGTAGATCTCTAATTCTATCGAGCTGATTATAGTTGTCAGGTTTTTCAATTATTTTAGGTATTCTTACCTGCATCTCTTGACATGTTTGTTCTAATAGATTAAGTTCAGCTCCTTGATATCTTTTGTCCATATATGGAATTCCGATTTCATGGACAATCATTCCGCAGCGAATTAGAAATCTAGCCAATGAAATTTCTAACAAATTATCTCCCATGAAAAATACAGATTTTCCTTGAACTAAAGTAATATACTTGTGTAGGTTTTGCCATATTTGTGCTTCTTTTTCTTTTAATCCTAATGGTTCGACGTGAAATACAGAACATATTTTTTCCAGCCATGCTCGAGTCCCATCAGGGCCAATTGGAAAAGGTGCCCCTATTAATTTTGTTTTTCTTTTTCTCATTAATGTTGTAGCTGTCCTACTTAAAAAAGGATTTAATCCTATAACGTAGCATCCTTCTTCGATTACAGGTAATTCTGTATATCTTGCAGAAGGCAACCATCCAGATACTTGAATATTATATTGTCGTAATTCTAGTGCTAATTGTGTATTAACAGTTGCTGGAACAGAACCAAATATGACTAATGATTTTTGTGTAGAATTTGTATTTTTAGTTCCACTTTTTTTTGGACATCTTTGACACATGGCTGCCAGAACCGTATCTTCTCCTTGTGTAAAAGCATAATCTAAACCATTTGCTCTAGCAACAATGATTGGTATGCCTAGTTCTGCTTCTAATTTGGGTGCTATTCCTTCTAAGTCCATTTTAATGATTTCTGTTGTACATGTTCCTATCCAAAAAATCACACTAGGATTTCTATCTTTTTTGATTCTTTGGCATAAGTTTTTTAATTCTATATAATCATTGAGTTGAGCGGAAATATCTCCTTCTTCTAGTTCTGCCATTGCATATCTTGGTTCAGCAAAAATCATTACACCCATAGCATTTTGTAAAAAATATCCACAAGTTTTTGTACCAACAACTAAAAAAAAGCTATCTTCTATTTTTTGATAAAGCCAAGCAACACAACTAATAGGACAAAAAGTATGATAATTTCCTGTTTCGCATTCAAACGTAATATTATGATTGTTAAGCGTCATATTATTGTTGTATAACTTTATAGTTTATAAATTTAAGTAACTAAGTTCTTCAGTAGAATTTAAGTTATTAGTGTTAGTAGATTTTATATTTAAATAGAAATCAGATAGTAAATCAAATAATTCTCGATCAGCAGATTCTTTTGGGATGATTCCTTCTGGTTTAGCAATTAATTGGTCAGCTATATTAAGATAGTAATCGCATATATAACATAGATTATTATCTTGTTTAGACATCTCAAAAAGAGTTTTACCCTTTACTCGTGAGATTCTAATATCTTCAATTAAAGGGAGAATTTCTAGAACAGGCATAGGAACGGAGTCAATATATTTATTTATTAAGTCTCGTTTAGATGTTCTATTACCTATGAGACCTGCTAATCTTAAGCAATGTGTTCGAGCTTTTTCTCTGACTGAAGCAGCTATTCGATTTGCTGCGAATAGAGCATCAAAGCCGTTGTCAGTTACAATTAAGCAGTAATCAGCGTAATTTAAAGGAGCTGCAAAACCACCACATACAACATCTCCAAGTACATCAAATAAAATTATATCATATTCATCAAAGGCATTTAACTCTTTTAACAGTTTGACAGTTTCTCCTACTACATATCCTCCGCATCCTGCTCCCGCTGGAGGACCACCTGCTTCTACACAATCAACACCTCCATATCCTTTGTAAATAACGTCTTCTGGCCAAACATCTTCGTAATGATAGTCTTTTGATTGTAGTGTATCTATTATCGTAGGAATAAGAAATCCAGTTAACGTAAATGTACTGTCATGCTTAGGATCGCAACCTATTTGTAAAACTTTTTTTCCTCTTTGTGCTAATGCTACGGATATATTACAACTAGTTGTAGATTTTCCTATTCCGCCTTTACCATAAACAGCTAGCTTCATAATATGCTCCCTATTATTATTTAATTATTCGATAAACTTTGATTTTATTTTTTGCTTTTTTGGATACTTGTGTTTATGTTTCTTAATGCATATAAAATATGCTATATATTCTTAGTTTAGGTATAATAATTATCATCTATATAAAGTTTTGTATAAATAAATTTTTAATAATTTATATTGTAATTTATTTAAATTATAGAATAATTTTCAGTCAATATTAAACATGCTTGTAGTGTGAAATATTACTAAACTTATTAAATGTGTCAATTTTATCATTGATCTTCTACAATAACTACATTGAAATTTTAGAGCTAATACTTTATGTATTATTTTCTTTTGGATTTTTAATTCTGTTTTTATTAATAATGTAATTGATGTAATATTATTACACTGAACTATGGTAATTATTTTTTGCTTTTACAATTACAATATAATTTTTGGAATTTTCTACTTTTTTTAGAACTAATTTTTATCTTAATGATAACAATAGGAGAAAAACAATTGAATCTAAAGTATAATTTATAAATTAGTTATATTAATAAGATTTGCGAATTAACTCTGAGATACATTAGAAATCTTATTTTAGCTAATATTTAAAAGTATTGTTTTTTCAACAAAGTCAATGCAATATATGATTATTACATATTTATTTATGGAGAAAGATTTATGATTAGTGATAGCCAAATTTTTGTATCATTTTTATTCGCATTAGTCTCTGCAGTTTTAGCTATCCAGTTAGGATTAGAACTGTATCGATAATTATTTAGTAATTGGCAATATAGTATAGTTATATAGTAATATTATTAGCTTGAGACCTGCTAAGGCTCAAGCTTTTTTAAATATCGACTTCTATCAATATTTATCAACTGTATGTTATTATTACTAATCATAAGTTCAGAAACATTGTATTAATGTAATGTATATATAAAAATTTATTTATATCTAAACAAATAAGATAAATTATAATTGTGAGTATTACAAAAGATATTGTTCGTCCGGTTTTTCCTTTTACTGCTATTATAGGGCAAGAAGAAATGAAGTTAGCATTAATATTAAATGTTATTGATCCTAAAATTGGTGGTGTTATGATTATGGGTGATCGAGGAACAGGTAAATCTACGACTATTCGTGCTATAGCAGATTTGTTACCTAAAATTCAAGTTATTCAAGATGATCCTTTTAATTCTGAGCCAAATGACTATGAACCTTTGAATGATATTACCCTTAATAATGTACAATCTGTGAACACTACTTTCATTAACGTTCCTATGATTGATTTACCTTTGGGAGCAACAGAAGATCGTGTTTGCGGAACAATAGATATTGAAAAAGCTCTTACTGAAGGTATTAAGACTTTTGAACCAGGTCTATTAGCAAAAGCTAATAGGGGTATTTTGTATGTTGATGAAGTTAATTTATTAGATGATCACTTGGTAGATATATTATTAGATGCTTCTGCTTCAGGTTGGAATACCGTTGAAAGAGAGGGAATTTCTATTCGTCATCCTGCTCGTTTTGTTTTAGTCGGATCTGGCAATCCCGAAGAAGGAGAGTTAAGACCTCAGTTGTTAGATAGATTTGGAATGCATGCAGAAATTAAAACTGTTAAGGATCCTGCTTTAAGAGTAGAAATTGTTGAACAAAGAAGTAAATTTGATCATGATCCTTATTCATGTATAGAAGAATATGCTGATAAACAAACCTTATTAAAATCTAAAATTACTGATGCTCAAGCTTTACTTCCTGATGTTATTATAGATTTTTCATTACGCATGAAAATATCTCAAGTTTGTGGTCAATTAGATGTAGATGGCTTGAGAGGAGATATCGTAACTAATCGAGCTTCTAAAGCATTTGCTGCTTATAATGGCAGAAAACAAGTTGAAGTAAATGATATTAAAAAGGTAATCACTTTATGCTTAAGACATAGATTAAGAAAAGATCCCTTGGAATCAATTGATTCTGGAGAAAAAGTTCAACAAATAGTTGCAAAAGTTTTTGATAATTAAAGAAAAAATGTTATATTTATACAGGTCCAGTAGGATTTGAACCTACATTAGAGACTTAGAAGGTCCCTGTCCTAATCCCTTAGACGATGGACCCCTTCTGTTAATTTTGATCATATGTATATTAAGTCTGTATGGCAAACTTAATTGGGTAGTACTGGATTTGAACCAGTGACCACCTGCTTGTAAGGCAGGCGCTCTACCGCTGAGCTAACCACCCATCTGTCATAATAATATATTATTTTCTTGGAAAAAGCAATTTATTATTTGCTTATTATTTAGTATACTTTTTAAAGTTTTACTTATATTGATAATGTCTTTTTAGAGTACAAAAATCTTATTATCTTATTGCTTATTAGGAAATGAATTGTGTTTTGTTTACATATTAATTTATATTATTGGTTTCGTAGGTTTTGGTTATCTTTGTTTATATTGAAACGTATAATTTTATTTCGTACAATACATAAAGTTAATATATTATATCTATTGAATCAATTTTCTTATATTTTTTTTGATTCTTTATCTGTTGTTATTCTAACTGCTTGTTTTATTAGCATGGTTTTTACTTTTCAAGTAGGGAAAGAATTGGTGTCTTTGAATACCACTCATATGTTAGGAGCAATTTTAACGACAACATTTATAAGAGAATTGTGTCCTGTTCTAACTGCTGTTATTGTTACTGCAAAAGTAGGTTCAGCTTTTACTGCAGAAATAGCATCAATGCAAGTAACAGAACAAATTAATATTTTATTAATTCTTAAGATTGATCCTATATATTATCTGGTTATCCCTAGATTATATGTATGTGTTTTATTATTGCCATTATTTAATATTTTTTCTATAATAACTAGTATTTGTATAAGTATATTTCTTTCATCAGTCTTATATAAATTGGCCCCTTCTTTATTCATATATTCGTTGAATGGTACTACTTTAAGTATTAATTTGATTTATTCTTTAATTAAAACTTTGATTTTTGGTTTTGTGATTGCTCTTATTAGCTGTAGTTGGGGGTTGAGTACTAAAGGTGGAGCTAGAAATGTGGGATTGTCGACGACTTCTTCTGTTGTTACTATTTTATTGTTTATTTTTTCATTAGATTGTTTTCTGTCTTATATTATGTTTTATCATAGTGAAAGTATTTTTTCTATAATGTAAAAATTAATTGGCTGTTCATTACATTATTAATATTAATAACTATGCTTATATTTCGGTTTTTTAAAAAAAATTTTTATAATATTAATTGTCAAACTAGGTTAACTACATTAGTTATCTTAATAATTTCATTATTGGTTAGTACAATAACTTTTCAAGCATTAACTTCTATTCAGACAAATTTTATATTAACTGATTCTTATTTTACTAAAGATTTAAGTTTATTGTTTTATTTATATTTTTCGTCTCTATTAAATTTAGATAATATATCAGACGTATATAAAATTGTTGAAGAAATATATTTAAATATTTTTAGTATTCAGTATATTTTTTTCTTTGATTCTCAAGATTTTGTTGTATCTGCTTTTCCGGAGTATTCAAGTTCTATAAAAAATTTTATTTTAAATGATCAAATTTTATTAAGTACGAAAGTTATTCATTATATTTTTAATATACCTTATATGAATTACTCATTATTTTTGAATAATCAACTTCTTACTATTATTATTCCTATTGTAATAAATGGATTAAAATTGGGAACTATTCAGTTAGGTATTACTGCAAGTTTAAATATATTTTTTGTGTTTAAATTAATACAATATATTAGTCTTGCTGTCTTTGTTTCTGTTTGGGGAACTGTTATTATTGCTGTACTTTGTATCATTCTGAGTTTAATAAAACCGTTTTACAATTTGTGGATAGGAATGCAAAATATAGGAAAAGGTAACTTTACTCAAAGAATTCATGCTCCAATACAGGGATATTTTGCTGATTTAATAATTGGTTTCAATGAAATGGCTGAGAAATTAGAATTTTATGAAAAAAAAATATAGAATACCTAATTTTAGAAAAGTCAAAGTTGGAAACATTAATTTCTATAATTGCTGATGGTGCAATTTTGTTAGATCCGGAGTTACGTATAATTTTTATTAATCAATCAGCCTCAAAAACTTTAGAACTTGTAAAGCATGGTATAGTAGGAACTTATATTTATGATCATTTTCCTCATTATATTAATGAGCAGTTTTTGCCTATTTTGAATTAAATGGTTGAAAAAAATAACACTTATAGATCTTCTACTAATACTCAATGTTTGTTATTGAAATTTAATAATCAAATTTCAAAAACTTTACGTTTTGTCTTAACAACTGTTTTTGATAAAAATCGATTGATCTTGACTGGTATTGCAGTTATTATAGAAGATATTACCAGTGAAATAGCATTAAATGAAGCAAAAGCACAATTTATTAGTAATGTTTCTCATGAGTTAAGAACTCCTTTATTTAATATAAGATCATTTTTGGAAACTTTATATGAGTACAGTGATTCTTTAAGTGAGCTTCAAAAAAAAGATTTTTTAGAAATTGCTACCCAAGAAACGCAGAGGTTGACTGATTTAGTAAATGATGTATTAGATTTATCTCGTTTAGAATCAGACTTTCATTATATATCTGATTTTATTCTACTGACAGATGTTATTCCATCTATTATTCAGACATCGCAATTACGAGCTAAAAAAAAACAAGTTGTTTTATTTTATAAAATATGTTCTACTATCGTAAAAATTGATGCTTACTATAATTTATTAATGCAAGTTTTGTCTAATTTACTGGATAATGCATTAAAATTTATTTATATAGGTGGCCGTATTGTTATTAAAGTATATCAAATAACAACGTCTAACATGAATTTTGACAACTATCCTATTCATAAAGTTCGTATCCAAATTATAGATGAAGGAACTGGAATTAGAAAGAATGATCAATCTAAAATATTCGATAGATTTGTCAGATTAGAAAACAATATTCATATTTTAGAAGGCACTGGTTTAGGTTTATCGATAGTTAAAAACATTGTTGAAAAGCATAATAGTAAAATGTTGTTGTATAGTGAACTAGGTGTAGGTAGTTCTTTCTGGTTTGATTTATTTTTACTTGAAAAGAACAATTAAGTAATAATGTTTCTTTTCTCCTAAAAGAGTATAATGTAAGTATATATTTCTTCTATATTTTTTAATTACTTATTCGTCTACTTTATGTATTTACAAGTATTACAGATAATTTACTTGATAAATGCAGAGCTAAGGAATTTTATGCTACAATTGGTAGATTAAGAAATAAGATAAAATTAAGACAGATCAAATTATTTGAATTATCATATAATGTTGAATTTATTATTGCGATTTTTTGTCGTTATATCTTTTCTGAGGAGGTAGTTTTTATGTCAGGAGGGTCTACAGGAGAACGTCCTTTTTCTGATATTATTACAAGTGTACGATATTGGGTAATTCATAGTATTACTATTCCCTCTTTGTTTATAGCAGGGTGGTTATTTATTAGTACTGGGTTAGCTTATGATGTATTTGGTACTCCTAGGCCAAATGAATACTTTACACAAGATCGTCAACAAGTACCTTTAGTAAATGATCGATTCAGTGCAAAACAGGAGCTTGAAGATTTAACTAAGGGTATCTAATAAGGAGTAAAAAATATGACAAGAAAAAATACAAGTCAGCCTATTGCTTATCCAATTTTTACATTTAGATGGTTAGCTATACATGGTTTAGCTATTCCTACAATTTTTTTCTTGGGAGCTATTACATCTATGCAATTTATACAAAGGTAGGAGATAATTATAATTATGAGTGGTCCTAATCCAAACAAAGTACCGGTTGAATTAAATCGTACATCCTTATTTTGGGGATTATTATTAATTTTTGTATTAGCTGTTTTATTTTCTAGCTATTTTTTTAATTAAAATTGAGATATGATTGCAATTGGTAACATTTATCAATTTTTTTAAAAAGATTCTTAAGATCATAATATATAGTATCGAATTTAAATGCAGGAGAAAATAATTCATGGCAAGTACTGGAAGGATACCTTTATGGCTAGTAGCAACATTAGGTGGTATATTAGTAATTACAGTATTAGGGATTTTTATTTATGGATCTTATTCTGGCATAGGTTCATCCTTGTAGTCATACTTAAAAATTTTTAAACAATTTTGAAACATATTTATAAGCCACGTTTCAAGATTATTTATAATCTTGAAACGTGGCTTATATAATTTTTTATCTCTGTATTAAGCAATACTTTCTTGTTCTATATAAAGAAATAGTAAAGCCATGGTAATGCCAGGAAAAACAATTCCCACGAGAGGTACTAAAATGGAAGGTAAATAAGTTGCTGTCATATGCTGTTATTGTATAAATGAGTTGACTGTATTGGCTATAATTTTTTTTTAATTTTTAAATCTAAATACTAGGTTAAGTATTCTATTTATATAAAGATATTATAAGAATAATTTAAATGAGGTAAAGAGAAATATTGTAAAATTTAATACTTAGTATTTTATCTTGCAAATTAGTAAGCTTTTGTGTTTATAATATGATCTATGAGCATGTTTATTCTCATTGTAAAAACATAAGTAATTATTTTAAATGAAAAAATATGGAAGAAAATAAATCTAATCCGACTATCAATAGTTTAGAAGCTATGAGAAAGTTTTCCGAAACTTATGCAAAACGAACAGGCACGTTTTTTTGTATAGATTCTAGTGTAACTTCTGTAGTTATTGAAGGTTTAGCCAAGCATAAAGAAGAATTAGGATCTCCTTTGTGTCCTTGTAGGCATTATAATAATAAGATATCAGAAGTTCTTTCAGCATATTGGAATTGTCCCTGTGTACCTATGCGAGAGAGAAAAGAATGTCATTGTATGTTATTTTTAACTCCTGATAATGAGTTCGCAGGTAAAAATCAAGAAATTGCATTAGATACTATTTCTTCAATGATTGAATAAAGTCAACATACTATGAACTAAGTTCTAGTCTTTTAGAGTTTGTAAAAACAACAAAAATGAGATATTAATATATTAACAACAGACATAAAGTGTATGTCTGTTATATTATTTTATAAGAACAACAATATATTAATTTTCATGATTTGATTATTTAATCAAACATTTAATTTATTATATTTGTTTTTTTATAAATTACCTTTTTTCACAGATAATAATACTATTACAGCTGGTCCAACTAGTACAATCAAAGTTAAAGACACAAGCTGACCTATGACTTGCCAATTAATCATATAGCGTATTCCTCATTTTGTATATTCATAAATATATTATTTACTATAATAGATTTACTATTATATAGTATAATTAAATATTTTTTATATTCTTATAGCTTTATTATTTATACAATATCATAACCTTATTTTTTACACTTTTCTTGAACTTTTAAATAAGGTAGTAACTGTATTTTTTGAATATAAAAAATACAAACACAAATCCATATTACCTATTAAATATTAAAATATTGATCACCTTATCCAAGTATATATTAAAAATTAAAAAATTTAATTTATTTTTATATATATCTTCTTTTTAGAGCATGTGTTTGTTCCTTCGTTTAATAATTTGATTTTAATTGTGGATAAATAAACCATTGTATTTTATACGTACAATTGCTATCGTATATATGCAATATTATTGGCAATATAGCCAATGTTGATATTCATCAATAATAATTCCACTAGTAAAGATAGGAAAAGAGAAGTATCTTTCGCGAATGCAACATTTTCTTATATGTTCTAGTAAATTTAGTGAAACGACTTTGTTAAAATTGTGTAGAAAAAAGAGTTGCAGAACCCTGATTTGTAAAGAATAATGTTGAGACAGTAATATCTTTTTATTAATAGCTACTAAATTTTTATGTCTGCTTTTTTGATATAATTTAATAGTATTTTGTCTTAAGTATTCTACATCTACGTATATATTTTGTAAAAAATAGGGTATTTGATTTTCTATATTTACTTGAAAATAAAGTTTTAAGTATGGTATTAATTCTTGCCGAATACGATTTCTTATTGTGCAATAATAAAAATTACTGAAATCTGACCAAATAGGTAAGTGAAAATATCTGCTAAACCATAATATATCTGATCTCGTAAAATTTAGCATAGGTTTAATCAACTTAATTTTATCGCTAATTGTTCTAGCCCAAATCATGCTGGTTAATCCATCTATACTTGTTCCTCGTAGTAAATTATGTAAGCAAGTTTCTATTTGATCTGTACAGCTATGAGCTGTTGCAATCATTGTATATTGATAAGTTTCAGCTGTTTGAATAAAAAGTTGATGCCTAAAATTACGCGCTTCTAATTCTGAGTAGACTTTAGAGTGAATTTGATATATATATGTAGGAACACAATAGGATTTCATTAAATTGATCAAATGTTTAGTGGTTAAAGAACTATCGTATCTCCATTGATGGTCAATATGAATAATACCTACTTTAAAACGATACTTTGCTCTTAGATCTAAGCTTAGTTTGAGTAAACATAATGAATCTTGTCCACCCGATATAGCTAATAGAATGGAATCATCAGTATTAATTTTTAATGCTCTAAGTAAATTAAGTTCAAATTTTCTATGCAAGAAGGTATTCATTGTTATTGGAGTAGTAATTTGTATATTATTGTTAGTTGTAAATCTTGATATTCTTTGTTGTATGTGATATTTATATTAACAAGCTTTTAGTTTTCTGAAGGGTTGCTAACTCAATGGTAGAGTACTCGGCTTTTAACCGATTAGTTCCGGGTTCGAATCCCGGGCAACCTATATTATTCTTATTCTTCTTTTGAATATTCTTGAACTATTTAATGTTATTATTGTAGACATAATAAGCAAGCTCAATTTATCTATTTTTATTATGAAAAGTATTTCTCAAGTATTTACTGATTTAAACAATCAATGTGCTTTAATTCCATTTATTACAGCAGGGGACCCAAATTTAGAATGTACAGAGCAAGTTTTAAAAATTTTGGATCAAGAAGGCGCTGATATAATTGAATTAGGTTTACCGTATTCAGATCCTTTAGCTGATGGACCTATAATACAAGAAGCATCCAGAAAAGCTTTATCAAAGGGTATCACTTTGGATAAAATATTAAGCATGGTTACCAAAGTTACTTTCTCTATTAATGCCCCTTTAATTTTGTTTACTTACTACAATCCTATTCTTTCTAGGGGAATCAAAAAATTTCTCATTGATATCGCTCAAGCAGGTATTAAAGGGCTAATTATACCTGATCTGCCGGTAGAAGAGGCAGATTATGTTATTGATTTGTGTAAAACTGTATCTTTAGAGTTAATTTTGTTAATTACTCCTACTAGCTCTCAAAGTAGAGTAAAATCGATTTTGAGTAAATCTTCCCAAGTTGTTTATGTTGTTAGTGCTACTGGTGTTACTGGTTTTCGTGATCAAATCAATATTGAGATGAAAGATTTTATTAAAAGTATTAAGGCTCAAACTGATAAGACAATAATTTTGGGATTTGGCATCTCTACTACAAATCATGTTAATCAGATATCTCAATGGGAAATAGACGGTATTGTAATTGGTTCAGCATTTGTTAAGCGTTTAGCAAATAATCCTCAAGACAATCATTTTGATAACTTAACAACATTTTGTTCTTCTTTAAAAAAAGTCTTAACTGATAAATGTTAATGATTTACCCCCAGGGGAATTCGAATCCCCGTTACCTCCGTGAAAGGGAGATGTCCTAGGCCTCTAGACGATGGGGGCTGATCTGCATAATTTAAATTTTAGTCTTAGTATCTTGAATAAGCATATCTAATTATAACTAATCTGTCAACTATTTTCAGAATTATATCATATTTATTTTTATGTTTTATTTTCTACTGTTAATACTAATCTTGATCGCATGATTAAATATACTACTGTTTCTCTAATATAAATAATCATATTAATAAACAGTGAAAAAGCTTCATTTTTATATTCTATTAATGGATCTTGCTGACCATAACTTCGCCATCCTATAGAGTCTCTTAAACCAGTCATTTTGTCTAAGTGTTCTTGCCAAGCTTTATCAATTTGCTGCAAAAGATAATACTTTTCCAATTGTCTAATTAGACCTGGCTTTAATTGTTCTAGATATGCTTCTCTTAAATCGTATGTAATTCTAAATTGTTCATAGAGAAATAATTTAATTTGTATAATGTCATATGTATGTAAATATTCTAAACTTAAATCTTCTGGTATGTTTAGCAATGTACCTATTTTATTTTCTATAATTTTTAATGTGGTAGCATTTATATTTTTACAATAAAAAGTCAAAATTTCATCAATCGTATTCTCTCCATACTCTATAATACAATCTCTAATGTAATTAGAATGTAAAATTCGATTTCTCTCTGCATAGATAGCTTGTCGTTGATTATTGAGTACTTCATCATATTCAAATAGTTGCTTGCGAATATCATAATAGTAAATTTCTACTTTTTGTTGTGCATTGTTTAAACTACGATTTAATATTGGTGATTCAATAGGTGTATCATCATTAATATTTAGAGTCTCCATCAAATTCAAAATTTTTTCTCCACCAAAAATACGTAACAGATTATCTTCTAGACTTAAAAAAAAACGTGATGATCCGGGATCTCCTTGCCTACCTGCTCTTCCTCTTAGTTGGTTATCTATTCTTCTTGATTCATGTCTTTCTGTTCCAATTACATGTAAGCCTCCTAAAGCTATAATATTTTGTTTATCTTGTGCAAAAATTACCCCATAATAATTGATTAATTGTTCATATACTTCTTGTACAATACTTATTTCTATGTTCTTGCTTGGCTTAATTTCTATGTCTTTTTCAAGATATTTTTTTATAATGTTCAGGTCTAATTTTATTTGAGATTTGTTTTTATCTAGATAATTATTTAATTGGCTTAAAATCGTTAAGCTTTGATTTTGATTGTTTTGTACCACATTGATTGATTTATTATTTGAGTATTGTGCAATATAAGTCAATAATGTTTCTTTTGCACTATACTTTGCATTTCCTCCTAATAAGATATCTGTTCCCCTACCAGCCATATTAGTTGCTATTGTTAAAGTTTTTGGCCTACCTGCTTGTGCAATTATTTCGGATTCTCTTTCTACATTTTCCGGTCTAGCATTTAATAAGTTATATGGTAGTTTATATTGATCAAGTATTTTAGCTAGTAATTCTGATTTTTCTACATTTGTCGTTCCAATAAGCGTAGGTCTTCCAATTTGATACATGTCATAACATTCATTGGCTATGGCAATCCATTTATTATATTCTTTTTTATATACTAAATCAGGTAAATCTTTTCGTATGCATTTTTGATTTGTTGGTATGATCACGACTTGTAATTCATATATTTTTTCAAATTCTTTTGCTTCAGTATTAGCTGTGCCTGTCATTCCTGATAATTTTTGGTATAGTAGAAAAAAATTTTGGTATGTTATCGATGCGAGAGTTTGATTCTCATTCTGAATTTTTACCTTTTCTTTTGCTTCAATTGCTTGATGTAAACCATCACTCCATCTTCTACCTGGCATTATTCTTCCCGTAAATTCATCTACAATAATAATTTCGTTGTTTTTAATTATGTAGTTTTGGTTTTCTAGAAATAATTCTTTTGCTTTTAATGCATTTAATAAGTATTGTGCCCATGGATCATTGACTTGATAAATATTATCTATTTTTAGAAATCGTTCACAAAAAATTATGCCTTTGTCTGTTAAAGTAATATTTTTAGCTTTTTCATCTATTTCATAGTGCACATTTTTGTCAAGAATGAGACTTAATTCGTTGGCTTGCTTATACTTATCTACTGAGTTTTGTGTAGATCCAGATATTATAAGTGGTGTTCTAGCTTCATCTATTAGTATTGAATCAACTTCATCGATAATACAGAAATTAAATGATTTTTTTTGGACTATATCTTTTGAATCAATAGCCATATTATCTCTTAAATAATCAAAGCCTAGTTCGCTATTAGTAACATATGTTATATCATGCATGTAATTTTTTTGTCTTTCCGAAGCAAGCATTTTTTGTTGGATCAATCCTACATTTAATCCTAAGTACTTATGAATTTTACCAATCCATTCAGCATCTCTTTTAGCCAGGTAATCATTTACTGTAACAATATGTACACCTTTTTGTGTTAAAGCATTTAAATAAGCAGGTAAAGCAGCTACTATAGTTTTTCCTTCTCCTGTTTTCATTTCTGCAATTTTACCTTCATGCAGTATAATGCCACATAATATCTGAACGTCAAATAAAGTAAGTCCTAGTATCCTTCTGCAAGTTTCTTTGACAAGCGCGTAAGCCATCGGAAGTAATAAATTAAGCGATTGATTTTTTTGAAAGCTATTCTTTAATATTTCTGTTTGTTGTTTCAAATCTGAATGAGACCAATTTTGCATTGAGTCAGATAGCTTATTTATTTCGTTGATTTTTTGTTGATATTTTTTAGGGATTCTTGTTGTATGATTTTGTATTGATAAAAAGTTGAACATTATTTTGTATTAATTAATTTAATAAGTAATATGATTGTATTATTTAATGAGTAAATTATATATCAAATTTTTTCAATACAGTAGGATGAAAAAATTCATGAATTAAAGTTAAAATTTTTTGATTACCTAATATATCGTAAGATCTACCCCATATAGGTCCTTGATATTGAAATTTTTTTTCAAGTATACTTGAATAACCATAGTATATACTATGGATTTTTCTATAAATTTCAACTTCTGAGTCAATGAGCAATTTTCCTAAAGGTTTGTTATTCTTGATAAGATCAATTGGTAGGATATTTTGTTGGTAATAAGATTTCGCAAATATAATATATTTTTCTTTTGTATGAGTTAATAATATTTCTCTTGCTGTGAAAATTGAAGTTTTATTGGGTATAGAAGAGTAATACAATTGTTCTTCTTGTTTAATTAATTGTAAAGATATAGGAACTGCTTCTAAGATATTTAAATTATTAGTTAAAGAGCCATCACTTATTAAAAGAACTTGTAAATTTCGACAAAGGCGTTTTTTTATTTTTGAATAATAATCGGTTTTATCATTCAAAGCAACTTCCCATATTTTGATAAAAGATTTATTAATATTCATTTTTATAATAAAAATTCTCAAAAAATTATTTTTTAGAATGCTTATAACCTTCGTATAAATTTAGTCTTTCTCTTAATTCATAGTTTGGTTGAGTAATTAATGTTGTACCGCTCATTTCGTTTGGTTGCTTAATTTGTAAAATACTTAAAATAGTTGGAGCTATGTCGGCTAAACAACCTGTCTCTTTTAAAATAACTTTACCTCCATGTCCTAAGATTTTTTGTTTTTCACCTTCTATAAGTATGAATGGAACTAAGTTAGTAGTATGTGATTTACAAGGTATATTATTTTTGTCAATCATATATTCTGCGTTACCATGATCTGCTGTTATTATGAAAGTTCCATTAGCTTTATTTATAGATTCATATAAATCCATTATACATGTATCTACTATTTCAATTGCTTTTATTGTTGCTTCTAAATTGCCTGTGTGTCCGATCATATCTGGATTTGCAAAATTAACGACAATAAAAGAATAAATATTTGTTTCTATAGCCTGTATAACTCTCTTTGTTATTTGTACAGCTGACATTTCTGGTGATTTATCATAAGTTGTTACTCGAGGACTCGGAATTAGTTCTCTATCTTCTCCGGGGAACGGTTCTTCTATGCCTCCATTAAAAAAATATGTTACATGTGCATATTTTTCAGTTTCTGCAATTCTTAATTGCTTAAGATAATTTTTTGATAAAATTTCACCTAAAAAGTTAGTTTTTTCTAGTGCTTTAAATACTACGGGTATATTTAACGTTGAATCATAGTTCGTAAAAGTTATAGTATTTAAGTTCGTAAATTTTACGCAAGGAAAACCTTTGAAGTTTTCTTTCGCAAATGCTTGTAGAATTTGTCGGCTTCTATCGGGTCGAAAATTAAAAAAAATTATACAATCTTTTTCATCAATTTTTCCTTTTTTTAGTCTAGTAGGAACTATAAATTCATCTGAAATATCATTGTTGTAAAGACCATCAATTAATTCTAATGGATCTACACCAATACTGGGTTCATCTTGAGTTAATATTTTATAGAACGCTTCTGTTCTTTGCCATCTGCAATCTCTGTCCATAGCATAATATCTACCACTAATCGTGCATATTTGTGCAATAGGTATAACTCTTAAATAATTTTGAATTTCTTGAATAAATATTGAAGCACAGTTAGGCTTGGTATCTCGTCCATCTGCAATAAAATGTATACATATGTTTAAAATCTTATGTTCTTTAATTAGATCTAGTAAGGCAATTAAGTGCTTGATATGAGAATGCACACCGCCATCGGAGCATAAACCTATAAGATGAATTTTGCTGTTATTTTTTTTTGCTTGTTTACACGCATTGTTTAATAGTTCATTCTTATTAAAACTACCATTTTTAATAGACATACTGATTCTTGCGAGATCCTGAGGAAGCACTCTGCCTCCTCCAATAGTAGTATGTCCGACTTCTGAATTTCCAGGTTGTTCTTCTGGTAAGCCTACATGTAAACCCGAAGCATTTAGTAAAATATTAGGATATGTCTTTAATAAACTATTTATAGTTGGTGTTTGAGCGAGTTGTATAGCATTTCCTTGTATCTCATTACTATGTCCCCAACCATCAAGTATTGCTAGTACAATAGGATTAACAGCTTGTTTTTTCATAAGATTTAATGAGTAAATGATAATTGAAAAAATTTGATTACTTATGAAAATTAATTTTCATAAGACAATTTATCGTTAATTAAATTCTGTGTACACTATAATTATTATAGTAATGTATTTAACATTTTTTTCTTATTTTGATCTAAATCATAAAAAAAAGTGAGAAGATTTTGTTAAAAAATTTCTTCTCACTTTTTTTACAAGGTTATTTTTTTTAAAAAAAACAACGTATTTTTAGCTTAAAGCATTAATAGCATAATCTAAATATGCATTTGCTTCAGTAGCAACTTGTCCAGATAAACCATGACTATTTTTAATATACTGTAAAGCTTCAACGTACCAACTAGGGGATAATTCAAAAGCACGGTTGATTTCTTCTAGTCCAGCTACTAAATATTCATCTAGTGGACCAGTTGATCCTACTACTAAGCAGTATGTAGTTATTCTTAAATAATAACCAATATCTCTTGCACATTTTGCTTTTCCAATTGAACTAGATGAATATGCTGGTCCAGGCATTTGTGTTGTAAATGGAAACTTGTTATATGCTGCTTGTGCTGCTCCTGTAATTAGTCTTTGAGAGCTATTTGTTAAAGATTTTGCTGCTGCAAGACTTGCGTTGGCTCTTTCATATCTACCACGAATAGCTTGTAATTCTCCGTTGCTAAGAAAACGGCCTTGATTATCTGCAGATGCAATAGCTTCAGTTATTGGAGTTTTCATAAAAATTTGTTATTCCTTCTCAGTGATTATTTATCAGTATTATAAATTGTATATGCGTTTATATTTTGATTATTATACTATAGCAATAGCTGCACGATCAAAATAGCTTCCAAGTTCAGCAACTAAAGCACTACAATCGCCAAGCGGCACTCCGCTTAAATCATTTGCTACAGCAATGCCAGCTTCTTTCATTTTTTGAATTGCTACAGCTACAGAAGTGCCTGGTACACCTAAAGCTTGATATGTTTCTTTTAAGCCATTTAAGCATCTGTCATCTAATACACTTGAATCTCCAGCTATTATTGCATAACTAACATATCTTAAAATGATTTCCATATCTCTTAAGCATGCAGCCATTCTTCTGTTAGTATATGCATTTCCACCAGGTTGTATTAATTGCGGTTGTTCAGCAAATAAAGCTCTTGCTGAATTTGTAACAATTGCAGAAGCATTAGAATTAATTTTATTTACTACATCTAAACGTTTGTTTCCTTCACTTACTATTACAGATAAAGCATCTAACTGAGTATTACTTAAAAACTCACCACGAGCGTCAGCCTGAGCAACAACTTTTGCGAATGCATCTAACATATGAGTATTTCTCCTATTTTTTTATTGATATTCAATAAAACGGTATTATTTAGGTTTCATAATATGTTTTATATACGATAAATTGTATTTCATCGTACATAAAACATATTGTAGTTATATTTACAATATATATAATTAGGCATTATTTTAAATTTAAGAATTATTTCATTGCATAGTTTCTGTGAATTTAATCTTGAATTATTTCTGGCTTTGTAATTTCATCCGCCATTTCTAAAATAGCACGTATAATAGGTTTCATACTAGGATCTTCTATTATATCTATATCTTCGTATTTTCTACGTTTAGCTCTATTTGCAATTTGTATAGTAATTTGATATCTGTTTGTTGCCGCGTTTAATAGTTCTTCAGTTTTATATATGATGTCATTTGTTGTTATCATAAATAATAATAAATGTCTGTTGTAAATCTAAATATAGATTATAAGTATTTATAAATTATAATATTTAATATTTTTATTATGAATGTACTCCACTTATTATGCAATATAATATGTATATTTTAGGTGTATTCTTTGTATAACTAAATCTACATAAACAATGTTCATGATTCTTCAAGTTGAAAGTATTTGAAGAATAAGTTTTTTACTGCTTATATTTTATACTAGGCAATTTGAATTTACTTTGAAAAATTTTAAGTTTCTTTTTAATATGTGTAATAACAATGATACGTATTTGTATTTATATAATGCTTCTTCTTTTTGATTCGGATTATATAATTATTTAATTGTTATTTAATAAATAAAATATTCTAGTTATTTATTTAAATAATTAATTTTTATTCATATTTAATAAAACAACAATTATTTATTTTGCGCTTTAATTAATGATTAACTAATTCAAAATACGATTTTTGATTTTAGTATTTAAATTAACTTTTGATTTTTATAAAATAAACAATATAAATATATGCAAGCATCAAAAAATTATACTTATGAACTAAACAATTATTTAGGGCAACCTTCTATTGTAGATGAAAGGGATGCATGTGGTGTAGGGTTTTTAGTTGAATTACAGAAACCACCTACTCATCGTCTTGTAATACGTGCTTTACAATGTTTGATTTGTATGGAACATAGAGGAGCTTGTAGTGCAGATCGTGATACAGGAGATGGTGCCGGATTAACTACACAGATTCCTTGGCAACTTTTTGAAAATTTTATTCCTAACCCTCCAATAAATTACGACAAAAATAATATTGGTGTAGCTATGATTTTTTTGCCGCAAAAAAATTATGAATCTATTCAAAATCTTATCCAATGGATTTTAGAAGAAGAAGATCTAGTCGTTTTGGGGTGGAGGTTAGTTCCGGTCATAAATGAAGTTCTGGGTGAACAAGCAAAACTAAATAAACCAATAATTAAGCAATGTTTAGTGCAATCTTTAAAACTGACTGGAGATACATTTGAACGTACTTTATTTATTGTACGCAAAAAAATTGAAAAAATGGTATCTCAAACTTATGAGATGTTAAATCATGAGTTTTATATTTGTTCTTTTTCTAGTCGTTATGTTGTTTATAAAGGTATGTTAAGGTCAGCAGTCTTGGGTCAATTTTATCAGGATTTATATAATCCTTTATATAAAAGTAGTTTTGCTATTTATCATAGACGTTTTAGTACTAATACAATGCCCAAATGGCCATTGGCACAGCCTATGCGTTTAATTTCACATAATGGTGAAATTAATACTTTATTGGGTAATTTAAATTGGATGAGATCAAGAGAGTCAGTATTTAATCATGAATATTTATTAAATTCTTTGGATATAATCAAGCCAGTAACAAATCCAGAAAACAGTGACTCAGCGAATTTAGATGCAACAATTGAGTTATTTGTCATGTCTGGTTTGTCTCCAGAAGAATCTTTAATGATTTTAATACCAGAAGCTTACCAAAATCAGCCGTTCTTAAAACAATTTCCTAATATTATCGATTTTTATGAGTATTATAGTATTTTGCAAGAACCCTGGGATGGCCCTGCTCTTGTAGTTTTTACAGATGGAAAAACTATAGGAGCCACACTGGATAGAAATGGCTTAAGACCTGCTCGTTATTCTATTACTAATGATGGACTTGTCATCGTTTCTTCCGAAAGTGGTGTAGTAGAAGGTGATATTAATGGAATTAAACACAATGGACGTTTAGGTCCAGGACAAATCTTATCTGTCAATTTATCCACAGGTCAATTTTTTGATAATATAGCTATTAAGAATAAAATAGCGAATCAATTTCCTTATAACCAATGGTTAAAACAGTATAAAGTTGAGTTACCGTTGCAGCCTTATCTTGATGATAATGACACGGATCTTACAAACATAATGCGAATGCAGACTGCATTTGGTTATACTAATGAAGATGTTGAATTAGTTATTGAACATATGGCAAGTTCTGCTAAAGAACCTACTTTTTGTATGGGCGATGATATACCTTTGGCTATTTTATCCACCAAACCTCATATTTTATATGATTATTTTAAACAAAAATTTGCACAAGTAACTAATCCAGCAATAGATTCTTTAAGAGAAAATTTAGTCATGTCTCTCAATATTTCTTTAGGTTTTAAAGGAAATCTATTGAATCCGACATCTCAGATGGCGAAATCTATTAAGTTAAAGTCTCCTATTTTGAACGAAAAAGAGTTAGAATATTTATCGGAATTAAATCCAAATATTTGTAAAATAAGCACTGTTTTTGATAAATCTCAACAACCTCATTTATTTGAGGAGCAAATTTTTAAAATTTGTCAATTTGCTTGTCAAGCTGTTCAAAGCGGCGTAGAAATAATAATTTTAACTGATTTAGTAGCTATAATTAAGCAAGAACAGTTATTTATCCCCCCTTTACTAGCTGTCGGGGCTGTGCATCATAATTTAATAGTGAATAGTTTAAGGCATAAGGTTTCTATCGTTATAGAAACAGCGCAATGTTGGAATACTCATCATTTTGCATGCTTAATTAGTTATGGTGCTAATGCTGTATGCCCTTACTTAGCTTTTAAAACAGCTAGACAATGGTGGTATCAACCAAGAACACAAAAATTAATGTCGACAGGTAAAGTATCACGTTTAACGGTTGAACAAGCGCAAGATAATTATCGTATTGCTATAGAAGCTGGATTATTAAAAATTTTATCCAAAATGGGTATTTCTTTGTTGTCTAGTTATCATGGAGCGCAAATATTTGAAATTCTAGGTTTAGGGCAAGATATTGTTGAACTGGCATTTGTTGGTACTACTTCTAGGGTAGGTGGAATGACTTTGAATGAGTTATTTAAAGAAGTAGATATTATATATAGTAGTTCATTTAGAAATGAAGTATCTAAAAAATTACCTAATTTAGGATATATTCAATATAGACCAGGTGCAGAATATCATGTAAATAATCCTGAGATGTCAAAGATTTTACATAAAGTTGTTAGAACAAAAGATTCGCTATTATATGCTGACTATCAAAAAATATTTCATAATAGACCTATTACTAACTTAAGAGATGTATTGGATATATCGAGTCTACTTACCCCTATTGATGTAGATGAAGTTGAATCGATTGAATGTATCTTGCAAACATTTTGTACGGGGGGAATGTCTCTAGGAGCGTTATCTAGAGAAACTCATGAAACTCTTGCTATTGCCATGAACAGAATTGGTGGTAAATCTAATTCGGGTGAAGGAGGCGAAGATCCAAAGCGTTTTATGAAAATAGTTGACGTAAATAATGCAGGTGTATCGGATAGTTTTTCTCATTTAAAAGGATTACGCAATAATGATTCTGCAAGTTCTGCTATTAAACAAATAGCATCAGGTAGATTTGGAGTTACACCTGAATATTTAATGAATGCAAAGCAATTAGAAATTAAAATTGCTCAGGGAGCAAAGCCAGGTGAAGGAGGGCAACTGCCAGGTAAAAAAGTAAGCTCTTATATAGCAGAATTACGTCATTGTAAGCCAGGTGTAACATTGATTTCTCCTCCCCCACATCATGATATTTATTCTATTGAAGATCTTGCTCAGTTAATTTTTGATTTACATCAAATAAATCCTAATGCTAAAGTCTCTGTTAAATTAGTTTCTCAAACAGGTATAGGAACAGTTGCTGCTGGTGTTGCTAAAGCGAATGCAGATATTATTCAAATTTCAGGTCATGATGGCGGAACAGGTGCTTCTCCTTTAAGTTCTATTAAACATGCTGGTGCACCATGGGAGTTGGGATTAACTGAAGTTCATCAGTTGTTATGCAAGAATAATTTAAGAAATAAAGTTACACTTAGAGTTGATGGAGGATTACGTACTGGGAAAGACATTGTTTTGTCTGCTATTATGGGTGCAGAGGAGTTTGGTTTTGGAACAATTGCAATGATAGCAACTGGTTGTGTAATGGCAAGAATTTGTCATACTAATAATTGTCCTGTTGGTGTAGCAACTCAACGATCTGATTTGCGAAATAGATATCCTGGCATACCAGCTGATTTAGTCAACTTTTTTGTATTTCTTGCACAAGAAATACGTTCAATTCTAGCTAATTTAGGTTACAAAAGTTTGCGAGATATTACAGGTCAATATCACTTATTAAGACAGAAAAAAGATGTTCTATTAGCTAAAACAAAATTTTTGAAAATAGAGACTTTATTTTTAGGAACAAGTTCTATTGAAAATAGACAATTATCTAATAATTTTGCTCCTAATAGTAATGGTCCGGTTTTAGACGATGAAATTCTAGCTGATCCAAATGTAGTTGAAGCTATTGATAATGGCTTAGATGTATTCAAGCAAATTAAGATTACAAATACGAATCGCGCAGTCGGAGCTAGAATATCAGGAAGAGTTGTACAATTATATGGCAATAAAGGTTTTAAAGGTAGTCTGAATTTAAGTTTTCAGGGCTCTGCAGGTCAAAGTTATGGAGCATTTTTAAGTCAAGGTATGAATTTTATTCTATCTGGTGAAGCAAATGATTATGTAGGTAAAGGTATGAATGGAGGAGAAATAGTTATTATTCCATCTTCTGGCTATTCCTATGATCCTGCAAATCAAGTAATCTTAGGTAATACATGTTTGTATGGAGCTACAGGAGGATTGTTATTCGCTAATGGTCAAGCTGGTGAAAGATTTGCTGTAAGAAACTCTTTGGCACAAGCAGTTGTAGAAGGAGTTGGTGATCATGCTTGTGAATATATGACAGGTGGTATAGTTATTGTTTTAGGAAAAGCCGGTAGAAATATTGCTGCTGGAATGACAGGCGGTTTAGCTTATTTTTTAGATGAGAAGGATGATTTACTTTCAAAGGTTAATAAAGAAATTGTTAAAATTCAAAAAATTGTAACTTATGAGGGAGAAAATCAGTTAAAAAAATTATTATCTTTACATTTGGCAAAAACTGGTAGCCCAAAAGCTAAATTCATTTTGGAACAATGGAAAGAATTTCTTCCTAAATTTTGGCAGCTTGTCCCTCCATCTGAAATCAATAATCCTTGTACAAATTTAACTTTATCTAAATATAGTACATTGTCTGAATTTTAAATTATTATTCTGTAAATTAACTTTTTATGAAGTTTTCATGAGAATTGTTAGCAATAAGTTTATTATTAGGTGATATACGATTTGAATTGTTTTTAACCAATATTAAGATATTAACTACTATTTATACTTTACTATTAATAATATAAAGAGAGTTATTTCCCCTGTATGGCACATAATGTAAAAGTATATGATACTTGTATAGGTTGTACTCAGTGCGTAAGAGCTTGCCCCTGTGATGTATTAGAAATGGTTCCTTGGAAAGGGTGTAAAGCGGCTCAAATAGCTTCAGCTCCTAGAACTGAAGATTGTATTGGTTGTAAAAGATGTGAAACAGCATGTCCAACTGATTTCTTAAGTGTTCGTGTTTATTTAGGGCCGGAAACAACAAGAAGTATGGGCTTAGCTTATTAGTTTATTAAAGCGATTACATTTTTCCTTTGTTTAAAGTATATTATAATACTGTTTTAGAGATAACATTAGTTTTTATGGGTTAATGTTATCTTAATAAATTTTAATTTATTTCTTGATATGATATTAGATAAAAAATTAAATAATGCTTTATGCAAGCGTAGTGTTGTTAAAGTTATTACCGGAATTAATAATTTCAATTTAAATGAAATTATTGTGAAAGCAAAAGCAGCAGAAATTGCAGGGGCAACTTATTTAGATATAGCTGCTAATGTTGATATTTTGTATCAAGTGAAACAAATTTCTTCTTTACCTATATGTGTATCTTCTATTGATATTGATGAATTGTTTGCATGTTTTAAAGCAGGAGCAAGTATTTTAGAAATAGGAAACTTTGATGTTTTCTACAATAAAGGTATTGCATTTTCGTCTAGTCAAGTATTGAATCTAGCGAAACAACTAGTTAATCGAGCTCCTTCAGCTTGTATTTGTGTAACTATACCTCATACTTTAAAACTTCAAGAACAAATTAGTTTGGCTCAACATCTTGAGTTTCTTGGAGTAGATATGGTTCAAACAGAGGGTGTAAGTAGCAAAATGCAATCCAATAGCCGATTAATCAATTCTCTTAGTAATGCTTCTGCTTCCTTGTCTTCTACATATGTCTTAGCTAAATTTGTTAACATACCAATAATTAGTTCATCTAGTATTAATCCTTTATCTGCTCCAATTGCAATATCTTATGGCGCTTCAGGAGTCGGAATAGGTTCTTTTCTTTCTAATTTTCATCATTCTTTAGATATATCTCTGGTCATCCGTTCGATTGTTCAATCCATGAATGATAATTTAGATTTAAATGCCAATAATAATAATTTGCTGTTATCTTCCATATTGAGTCAATCTGTTTCTAAAATATGATTTTAATATAGTTATAATAAAATTGTATTTCATTAGCATATTATATATTATACTATATTCACTAATACTAATATGTTTAGTATAATTGTCTGGTTATAATGATTATTTTAATGAAAATTAATTTTCAAAACATAGCTTTGAAGAATAAAATCCTTTATTTATTAGTTATTATATTTTTAATATCTTTTGTAATCAAATTTATTCCTAAAGTAATAAGCAATTCTTCGAGTTACTCAATTTTTATTGAATTTGATAACGCACATGGAATAAAACCAGGTACTATTGTCCGTTTACGCGGTGTTAGTATTGGTCAAGTAACTGATTTAAAATTAAGTGTTAATACTGTATTAGTACTTGTAAAAATTCGTTCATCTTTGCATATAATACCCAAGAAAGTTTTAGTAGAAACAAATCAAACGGGTTTATTAAATGAAGCAGTTATAGATATATTGCCACTAGAATTGTTAGATATGAAGGAAATATCAGTATTAAATCCATTGTCTCCAAAGTGTGTTGATTCGACAATAGTATGTGATTTATCTTATTTGCAGGGTGATAGAGGTTTAAATTATGATGATTTAGTACGTGCAACAACAAGAATATCTCAACGCTTTGATGATCCTCGTTTTTTTAATGCTTTTTATGTTTTTTTGCAAAATAGTATAGAATTATCTGATAAAGTTTTAGAAATTTCGAGTCAGTTATTAGACACACTACTTTTTTTATTTTATAAATATCCTAAAAGCTTTTAATTGTACTTGTAATATTGGTTGATTTTTGGATATTCAGTTAGTTTTCTATACTGAAAATAGTATACTTATTTGATTTTCTGATATTGTTGAAAATCAATAGATAATTTTTTGATTATATATAAAATATATGACTTTAACTGAAAGAAAAGCATTAACATTAGATTTTTTAAAGCCAATTGTTGAGTTAGAAAATCAAATTACTCATTTATATGATTTAGGAGAGCATAATAACTTTGCCATTAATCAAGATCTAGAAATTTTTAAACAAGAGTTGCAAAGTTTAAAACAAGATATTTTTTCATCTTTAGCGCCTTTGCAGCGTTTGCACTTGGTTAGACAAGCCGATCGACCTACTACATTAGATTATATACAGTATTTATTGGATGATTGGATTGAATTGCACGGAGATAGGGGTGGAGCTGATGATCCTGCTTTGGTTGGAGGAATAGGGAAATTAAACGATCATTCTGTTGTGTTTGTTGGACACCAAAGAGGTAAAGATACAAAAGATAATGTAACACGCAATTTTGGCATGCCTTCTCCAGGAGGGTATAGAAAAGCTTTAAGATTAATGAGGTATGCAAGTCGTTTCGGCTTACCTATTCTAACTTTTATTGATACTCCAGGAGCATGGGCTGGCATTGAAGCAGAAAGATTGGGACAAGGTGAAGCTATTGCTATGAATTTAAGAGAAATGTTTTCTTTTAATGTTCCTATTTTATGTACAATAATTGGTGAAGGTGGATCTGGGGGAGCATTGGGGATAGGAATTGGCGATAAAATTTTAATGTTAGAATATGCAGTTTATACAGTAGCTACTCCAGAAGCATGTGCTGCTATTTTATGGAAAAATAGCCAACAATCTCCAGAGGCAGCAGAAGCTTTGAAAATTACATCTGCAGATCTTAAAATACTTGGTATTATAGATGAAATTGTAGCTGAACCTTTAGGTGGTTCTCAAGCTAATCCTAAAATAGCAGCATTAACTTTGAAAACGGTTTTACTGCAAGAGCTAGATTCTTTATTGTGTTGCACAAGTGAGCAAAGAAAACAAAAAAGATATAATAAGTTCCGAAAAATGGGAACTTTTTATGAAATACAATAGTTAATATTGTTTTTATATTAATGTAGTATACCAATACTGCGTAAGCCAAGTATGCTTCCTGCACCAATAATATGGCCTAGACTTGTTGTACTTAAAAGTTCTACTAATCCAAAATTTTCCAAATTACCTATTGGTATAGAAGTTCCTTGATTTTTAACTTGTATAGTATTGTAGCCTATAAAAATAGCAATAAGGTTACATATAATCATAATAGCAGCAATTTGAGCTGACCATGTTGTACTTGCAATTGCACTAGCTAATGAGTTATAAATATTCATATTAATGATTAACAGTTATGTTAATGGAAAATTTATTTATTGTTAAATATTAAGTTATAATGTATTTTATTTCAAGGTTAATATTATAACAATTAATATAATACTTGATTTTCACATTTAAGTAAAAAAAATAAAATATCTTGTATTATATTTTTTATGGTATCCATCCATAACTGTGCAAGCCTTTTCCTAAAAAATTTACACCCAAATAACATATCCAAACTATTAAAAATCCTATTGAGGCTAGTATAGCAGGTTTTTCTCCTTGCCATAGTTTGTTTAACCTTGCATGTAAATAAGATGCAAAAATAAGCCATGTAATTAAAGCCCATGTTTCTTTCGGATCCCAACTCCAATAAGAGCCCCATGCTTCATTTGCCCAAACAGCTCCTGATATAATTCCTATTGTCAATAAAGGAAAGCCGAGCCCAATAATTCTATAACTTAGATTATCAATACTTTCTAATATATTCATTCTATTATATAGTTTGTTTCTGGCTTTATTATTGAATTTCGTTTGTTCTTGACTTATAAGAGTTTGTTTGCTGACAGGCAATCCTCCAGAATTACTTATTAAAATTGTTTTAAACTGTCTTTTCCATATTATCAAGAATAAAATTGATAGTAATGAACCAATAATTAGGCAACTATAACTTAGCATCATTATTGTTACATGCATCATTAGCCAGTTTGATCTAAGAGCTGGAACAAGTGGACTTGCTTGTTGCATATCACTGGGTAAAGATAAACTAGCAAAAGCAACAATAAATAATTCTATTGGCGTAATCAGTGAGCCAATTATTGGACTATTAGTGTTTTGCTCTAATATTATTTGTATACAAGTTAAACACCAAGTTAGAAATAATAATGATTCGTATAAATTGCTTAGAGGAAAGTACTGCATATTAACCCATCTAATACCTAAGCTTGTACCTATTAAAATATTGATTATTATAGTTGTAATTTTACTAGTGTATTTAAACCAATGAATTTTTGGAAAAGTTAGATCGCACCAGTAGGATAATAAGCAAATGAGCAATAGGGCAAAAGAAATGTTAACGCAATTGTTTTCAATTATATTTGAAGTCATGGTAAGCTCCAATTTTTTGTATTATTAATTATTTAGTAGATATTTGTACATAATAGTTAATATTGTATTTGTAGCATAGCATGTACTTTAATTTGTAGCAAATAATGGAATGCTTAAGTATAATTATACTTAAGCATTCCATTATTTGTCTACATTTGTGATATTATTCGATATTTAATTAACTTAAAGAATTAATAATATAATCTAATGCAGTTGCATATTCTACTCCAGCTTGAGCTGACATATCACGTGGAACACATAATCTATCACGTGCAAATGTAAAAGCAGCAATATATGCAGATGCAGGTAAATTTAATGCTCTATATACTTCACGAGCTCCTGCAATTCCCCATTCATCAAGAGGTCCTGTACCACCTACTACTAAAGAGTAGTTGATAAGGCGCATATAATGATCTATATCTCTATAGCATTTGTTAACTTTTTCTTGACAGTCTCCTGCTTCACCAGGATTTTTAAGATAAGAGTATTTAGAAAAACAAGCATCACCTGCTTCTTTAACTACAGCTTCATGGTTACCAGCAAGTTTTTCTGCAGCTTCTAATCTAGCAGCAGCCCTTTGAATATTACCTTGTACTGATTCTAAATCTGAACTAGCAGGAAAACGACCAGCTGCATCTGCAGCACTGATCGTAGTTGTTATAACTGATTTCATATGTATCTCCTTAATATAGATATACTAGTTATTTGAAATATTTCAATTGAAGATTTAATTGATAATTGTATTAGCTAATAGCAGAAGCAACTCTATCACAATAACTAGCAACTTCTGAAGCAAGAGCTGAGCAATCTCCAGCTGTACAAGCCATTTTACGTTTAGATGCAGTATTAGTTACGAATGCAACAGCTGCAGCTTTCATAATGCTTACAGCTCTTACAGAAGAATTTGTCGGAACTCCTAATGAAATATAAGTTTCTTTTAATCCATTAAGACAACGATCTTCTAATACAGAAGCATCACCTGCTAAAAGAGCATAAGAAATATAACGTAAGATAATTTCTCCATCACGTAAACAAGCTGCCATTCTACGATTTGTATAGCAATTGCCTCCTGGAGCAATTAATCCAGGATTTTCACAAATCATGCCAGAAATAGCGTCAGAGACAATACAACTTGCGTTAGAAACAATAAAATTAACAGCGTCTAAACGAGTGTTCCCATCAGCAATAAATTTTTTAAGAGCTTGTAGATCACTTCCGCCCACATAAGCAGCTTTAGCGTCTGAATTAACTACAACTCTAGAAAATGCGTCAAGCATATAGCTCTCCTTAAATAATGATTGTAAAGGATATAGTTGTTTCAGCTGTCAAATAATTTAACATCCTGATATATTCGTACCGGAACTATAATATAAAACAGAATTCTATTTTATTAGATAACAAATTAATAAACTGTAACATTTATTTGTCTGAATTATTTTATTATTACATAATAATTGCTTATTAATTTTTTAAAATTTTTTATTTTTGATAAGAAATTTAATAATATTATCTTTGATTAGCATATAGCGCAATATTAATTTTAAATACTGCTTACTTTTTGTGCTTGAAAGATTATTGATTTTTCTTTTGTATAAAATTAACTGAAATTGTTGTTCTAGAGTTAAATTATTTGAAGGATTACTTTCCATAAATTTATAATTTTGTATTTATCTTGGGTAAATGTAATTTACTTTTCGTAAAAAAAATTAATTATAGTTAATAACGTAATGATTATTTAAGAATATATTAATCAATAAGTAAGTAAGTTATTTTGAATATAATGTGTATATACTCGCTTAATGCTTATTTATATAAGGTAATTTATGTGTTAATGCTCAAGTACATTATATTGATTTATATTTAGATTATAGATTTTTGATGCAAAGTTTTCTCTACAAAGTGCTATGCAAATACTATTAAATCTATATAATATATTATTTAAGATAGTATTTATAATTCCGGAGATTCAATATGTCTATTCCAATATTAAGCTACTCTTTCTCAACTCAAAATCAACGTGTTGATGGTTTTGAAGTTTATCCAGGAGATGAACAACCTAGAATATATAGTACTGATAATTTGCCAACAGCTACAGAGATGGATGAAATTATTTGGGCTGCTTATCGTCAAATTTTTAGTGAACATCAAATTTTAAAAACGACTGCCGATCCTTTTCTAGAGTCACAGTTGAGATTTAATCAAATCAAAGTAAAAGACTTTGTTAGAAGTTTATTATTATCAGATTCGTTCCGTGAATTAAATTTTGATGCTAATTCCAATAATCGATTTGTAGAATTATGTATCCAAAGAGTATTAGGACGAGATGTATATAATGAGCGAGAAAAATATGCATATGCTATTGTAATAGGCTCTCTAGGATTAGAAAAATTTATTGATGGCCTTTTAGAAAGTCAAGAATATTTAGAGAATTTTGGAGATTCTGCAGTTCCATATCAGCGTCGTCGTATAATTCCACAGCGTACGCAAGGTGAGACTCCTTTTAACTTGAAAACACCTCGTACAGCTCAGGGATTTTCTTCAAAAGGTAGTATGTATCCTGTAGGTTGGGCTGGAACAGTTAGACAGTTTCGTCCTCAAGAACAAAAGCCTAAAGCTGGCGATCCGGCATTATTTTTATCTATGGTAAATGAAATATTTTAAAATATTATAATTATTTTTTATTTAAACAACAATATGTTTTAATAATAACTTAGGTCAAATATAAATTTAATTTGACCTAAGTATTTTTAGCTTCCCAACTTAAATGCATCAACAAAAAATCCATATAGAATACCAATTTTTAAGTTATTGAAATGTTTAAAAAAAATATTAAATATATGACTTTTGTTGTTATAATGTATCATGCTAATAATTTCATGAAAACTAACAATAATGGCTGCACCAGTAATACTCCAATCTCCTGTTTGGCCTGGAATAGTTGTTAAGCAGGTAGCGATGAAAAATCCCAATAAAGTATTTAAAAGATTTAAACTTAAATTACTTAATTGTTTATCAAAAATATTGATTAAATAAGTTTTGATTGAACAATAAAAAAAATCTAAATTAGTTTTAATCATACATATGATTTATATAAGCTTTAATGTTAATACTGTAGTCAACTATACTTTATGTAATAATTTTTTACTTTTATGTCAAGTCAGCTATATTAAATTATTATGTTCAATTTTGCTATTTTTCTGTTTTTGTAGTAACTTTAATGCATTGCAAGTAATTTTGTAAATTATATATAAACAGCTTTATGTAATACAATAATGTTAAATTTTTTTCCTTCTCTTGATAAACATAAGTTTAGTGTATTAAGAAAAAATTCTCATACTTTATCTTTTTCTAAAGTGAGTACTAATACTTACTATTTAATTCAGCATAATCTAGATTCTTTGCAAGTGTTATATTATAATTTACACTCTTTGTCTCACAAAAATTTGCGAAATCTGTGTCCTCCAATAGTATTCACGGCAAAAACAGCAAAACAGATATCTATTTTGCTGCAATATCATAATTATGTTTTTTTTAGTTTATCTTCTGATCATGCTTTGTATTTAGGAAGAGAATTAATGAAAGCAGAAATAGCTTTAGTAATGAGGCAAAAATATATTCAAGACTAATTTACTATATATTGTATAATTAAGTTTTGATAGTATCTACTGTACATACTTCTTTCTTGTAATAAAATATAAATCATAAATTGTAGAGCAATTAACTTTACTTAGTAAATGTTGAAAGCAGCTATATAATTCATATTTATTTGATATAGGTTGATACTTTATATATAATCTTGCTATCATTAACATATCTTGAGTATCTAATTCAGACATATTTAATAATTTAATAAATGAATCTTTATCTGAATACCAGCCAGGTTTATAATGCATTTCTGCATTTAAGTTTCTTAAATTAACATTTGGCATATAAATTCTTAAGTTTTAAGGGCATGTAACTCAGTGGATAGAGTGCCAGATTCCGGTTCTGGAAGTCGAAGGTTCAAGTCCTTCCTTGCTCGATTGGATAAATAAACTTGACTTGTTTTACATCATATATTAGTATTGCATGCATAGCTTATGATCTAGTTTAATCTATAGGGACTGTTAGGTTTCGACATGTTAATTTTGCTTTTTAGAGTTAGAGAAGATGCTATATATTTATGATGATTTTATCATAACTAAAATAAACAAGCGCAAAAAATAATATAATACCTTTTTCTCGAAAACTAGTTGTAGTTTAATTTATAACAGTACAATAATATTGATGTTTTGAGCGTCAGATGCTTAATCTGTGTGAACATCTGGTGATTATTAATAACAGTGCTCCTAATTTATATGTTTTTCATATTTGGGTAAACTTAGGTCAAGTAAAAAAATATAAATATTTTTTCTGGCTATTCTTTATCTACTTTGTTACAAGTCTCTAGTAATGTAATTAACATGGACGTGGGTTCGAATCCCACCAGTTCCATACTATTGCTAAATTAATCAAAAATAACATATTATAGTTTTTTGGGTTGTTATAAGTTTACAAAATGTAATTTATCATTACGTAATGTCTATAGATTGTACTTCTCAGTAACTTTGAATTTATTTAGCACTTATCAATATTATTTATTTGAATAGCATCAAGTATTTTTATCGAAATTATTTGAATAATAAATTTTTACTATAAATTTTGAAGTTTGAATAGCAAAAAATATTTTTATATAATAATATTTTATATTATTTAAATTTTTGTCATTAAATTTTATGAGTTTATTTAATTATACTTCTTTGGCTAAATATTTATTATCTAATTCAATGCATCTGAAACAAGGAATGTACAGCATCCATAACCATTCTTTTAGAAAAATTTATCCTATTATTCCTTATACTGTATCGATAAATAATTTATATCAAAGCAATGTTAACTATCATCAAAGTAAAGCTGATAATTTATATCAACTATTACTAGCTTCAGAATCCATGTATCGTTTTTTAAAAACAAATCATGAGACTCCTAATTTATTTCAACAGCTTTTAAATAAATATTGGCAACAAACCATTTTTTTTTCAGAGTCAACTCCTTCATATACTAAATATATTTATCAACAATCAAAAGCAGATTCTATTATTACAAGAAGTAAACGTAAAAAATTTTTAATAAACTTGAGTAAATCGTTGCTATCTGGTCGTATCGATTCCCAGGCATTTTTTCATTCAAATAATCATTTTTCTCCTTACATACAATATGCTTGGCGCAAAGGATTTAATGTTTCAATTCCTAAAAAATTGCCAAGTTTTAATTTAAAGACACAAAAAGATCACAACTACTCATTAAATAAAAATGAACAAGCTTTAAGTTCTATTTTGCAAAATAATCATTTCCCTTTATTTGTAGTAGTAAATGGTTACAATCAAATGATTATAGCTGAACCAGCCGAAGAGCTTCTAACGCGTAGAAGTTTAATTAATATGTTTTATCAATGGTATTGTGATCATTGTTTGTCGGGAAAGAACGGCAGTAAAATTTATGACGGCTGGTTTTTCATTAATCCCCAAGATGCTAGTGAATATAAAAACTATATTCAAAGACAATATTTTCGCTCATCTAAAGATCATAAGTTAAATATTTTTTCTACAAGTCTTGATTTTTATTATCGTTTAAGTAGATTATCAATATCTAAAATACAGTTTCGTTTATTGCCTGATCTTATTGAAGTTAGTAAATTATTAACTGACAATAAGCACCGTAAGAATTTAATTTTTCACCCTAAACAAAAATATGGTAAAACTTTTTTTCAAGGACAACCTATATATTTGATTCAACCTGTTATCAATTTTGCCAGTAAAATAGATAAATTTAAAAAAATATTATATTATTATCAATTGCCCGATGATCCTTTAAGCAATAAGTATAATGCTATTTTTTTGAGTAAAGAAGATGCTTTAATCGCATGGAATAAATTTCGCAAGGAAAAACCTTGGTTGAATTTGCCAAATAAACCAACTTTACTTGTATATAATTTAGAAGATTTTTTAAAAGATCGAGAATTCAATAATAATAATAACGACTTAATTGGCCAGGACTTTGTATTAGTACCTGGCAAAGATGCTTATCAAGAAATACAGCAAAGTAGTAAATTAGTATCCCAAAAAACTTGGTTAGATTTTATTTCTGATTATTTTTCTTCTTACTTATTATTAGGCAAATTATGGTCTGTAAGAATAGTTTCTTCTTTGACAACTAGACAACCACCTAGGTAACAAGCAATTACATAGTTATATATGAACTATTTGCGAGAATAGTATTCTACTACTAATAGTTCATTTAATTGTAAAGCTATCCATTCACGTTCTATAATTCCATTTACTTTACCCATAAACTTGGAAGCATTTAATTCTAAATGACTAGGTATATTGGCCAATCCCGGAAAACTAAGATATTTTGTGACTAAATTTTGAGACTTTATTTGATTTTTAACTGTTATCAAGTCTCCTGGTTTACATTGGTAACTACCAATTGAAACTGCATTATGATTTACATAAATGTGTCCATGACTGATCAATTGTCTAGCAGCGGGAATGGTGGGGGCCATTCCTAATCTAAACACTGTATTATCTAGTCTCATTTCTAATAGTTGCAATAATACTTGTCCTGTTGATCCTTGAACCTTTTTTGCAATTTTGATATATTTCAACAGTTGTTTTTCGTTTATTCCATAATTGAATCTTAGTTTTTGTTTTTCTTCTAATCTGACAGCATATTCTGAAGGTTTACGTATTTTTTCTGTATGTTCACCAGGAGGAGCTTGTTTTTTAGAAGTTTTTCTGCTTAAGCCAGGCAAATCTCCTAATCTACGACATATTCTTAATCTAGGTCCTCTATATCTTGCCATTAAAATAATCCTTAGTTAATGTTTATATTTGTATTTTCTAACTGTAATCTAACTATAATTTAATATTCATTATTTTTTTTGGAATTAAAATCATTACCATATTTTTGCCTTCACGTAAAGGTAGTTGTTGAATATCAGCAACGTTTTCTAGATCTTTTGCCATTTTTTGTAATAGTTCAAGAGCTAAATTTATATGTTGTATTTCTCTACCTCGAAAAGTAACTGTTGCTTTGACTTTATCGTTTGCTTGTAAAAAACGTAGTGCTTGATTAATACGTACTTTATAATCATGTTCTTCTATTTTATAACGCATTTTTACTTCTTTTAAAGATGCATTGTGTTGTTTTTTCTTTGCTTCTTTAGCTTTTTTTTCTTGTGCAAACTTATATTTACCATAATCTACAATACGACATACTGGTGGATCGGATTTGTCACTTACTAAGACTAAATCGAGATTTTGATTGATAGCCATTTGTAGAGCTTTTTCAATGGTCACAATTCCTACTTGAAGTCCGTCAAAGTCAATAAGACGAATTTCCTGGAATTTAATTCTTTCGTTAATAACTGGTAAATCATTATTAGTCTTTTTAAAATTTTTGTATTTTTCTAACACTAGTTCTAAATTATTTGATTTGAATTATAAAAAAATATTGTTAAATATCTAAAAACTATTATAACATTACACAGAAATAATAACACGAGTAAGTAGTTCATTAAAATATTTATTCTATTTCTTCATAAACGATTTGAAAATCATAAATTCAAAATAACATATAAATAAATTTATTTATGAAACATACGTTATCTGTCATTGTCGAGGATGAATCAGGTGTGCTATCAAGAATAGCTGGTTTATTTGCTCGTAGGGGATTTAATATAGAAAGTTTAGCAGTAGGACCAGCAGAAAAACCTGGTATTTCAAGAATTACTATGGTTGTACCTGGTGATAATAGAACTATTGAGCAGTTGACTAAACAATTGTACAAACTTGTTAATGTTTTAAAAGTTCAAGATATAACTGATATACCTTCTGTCGAAAGAGAATTAATGTTAATAAAAATACATGCTTCTAAAAAATATCGTTCAGATATTTTGGATATAGCATATATTTTTAGAGCTCGAATTGTAGATATATCAAGTAATTGTTTGATTTTAGAGGTTACTGGAGATCCAGGCAAAATAGTTACAATAGAACAAATTCTTGCACCATATGGGATAATTGAAATTTCAAGAACAGGAAAAATATCACTTACCCGTGCATCTAATATAAACACGGAATTACTAAAAAATACAAAGTTTATTGAAAAAAGTTTTGCTTATTAATTTGATGAATTAGGGATGGAGGGACTTGAACCCTCACGACCAATAAAGATCAACAGATTTTAAGTCTGTTGTGTCTACCATTCCACCACATCCCCTTAATATTTTAGATTTGTCTTTTTTAGGTGGTACCCAGATTCGAACTGGGGAATAAAGGATTTGCAATCCTCTGCCTTACCACTTGGCCATACCACCTGAAAATTACATTTGACATCCAATATAGCACATATATTTTAAAATTTAAAACAATTAGGATTAATTTAGATAATTTGTTTCAAATAATCTGCTTTTTAAAATATCTTCTGGTTCAATAGTTACCAAATCAGCTTTTGTCAACATTTTATTCCCACTTGCAAAAATACGATTAGCTTGTCTCATTCTTGCTCTATCAATCGCGTTTCTTATACTTCTAGCGTTAGCAAAATGAGGTTGTTTCATCCGACGATGTGTATAATCTAATAGTACTTTGTCAGTCTCAGGAGCAAACCTATATTGCTGTTCTTCGATCATTAATTTGGCTATTTGCAGCAATTCTTCTTCTGAATAATCAGGAAAATCAACATGATTAGTAACTCGTGAAGATAAGCCGGGATTAGATTCATAGAATTTATCCATTCTATCTTTATATCCTGCAAAAATAACTACTATATCGTTTCTTTGATTTTCCATTACTTGTAGCAATATTTCTATAGCTTCAGCTCCATAATCTCTTTCATTGTCAGCTTTATAAAGATAATATGCTTCATCGATAAATAAAACACCACCCATTGCTTGCTTCAATACTTCTTTAGTTTTTGGGGCAGTATGGCCAATATATTGACCTACTAAATCATCTCTTGTTACAGTCATCAAGTGACCTTTGCGTATATATCCTAATCTGTGTAAAATGTCTGCCATTTTCATAGCTACAGTTGTTTTACCTGTGCCTGGGCTTCCAGTGAAGGACATATGCAAACCAGGACTAGAAGAAGATAAATTTAACTTTTTCCTAAGTCTATCAATCAATAATAAAGCGGCTATTTCTTTAATTCGAGTTTTCACAGGAACTAAACCGATTAATTCTTGTTCTAATTCATCTAGAATTTCTTGAATTTGTGTTTTATCGTATTCTTCTTGTAAATTTACAAGAGTATCATCGTTATAATTTTGTTGCATGTTTTATTGTTGTTTTATATAAAGAATTTGTACAACACAGAGATAAAAATTTGTTTTATCTCTATGTTGTATGCTATTTAATTATTTTAATAGCGGCTTCCTTCAGGTTTTTCAGTAGCATAACTATGAATGCTATATTTCTGATTGCGTCCAATATCTTCAGTGCGAACTAATACAAAGCCTGGCTCAGAAGCAGGTCTATTAATTAGAAAAGATAAAGAACAGCTTTCTATACCACGTGTATTATCAAACGCATTTACTTTAATATAATGATTGCTATGAGCTTTACGGCAACTAGATATTTCATACATTACAGCAGCCGAATCTTTAATGTCGAATAATGGTAATCCCCATAGTTCCCAATAAGCATTTCTAGGATGTGGATCATCTGTATGTTCTATGTTAATAGCCCATTTTTTGGAAATAGCATAGTTAATTTGTTTTACTATTTGTTCATCCGTTAAATCAGGTAGGAAAGAAAAAGCTCCTTGTGTTAGTCTCACTATTTTACACTCCTTTAATTTTAAGCAAATTTGATTTTAAAATTTTCTTGATTTTTTTCAATCAAAGTTATACTGTCTTTATTATACATTTGCTGTTGGAGTCTCTACAAAGTCAGCTGTATCTGTAGAAGTATAGTTGAAAGAAATATCTTTCCATAAATCTAAAGCTGTTTGTAAAGGACCACATGTTTTAGCTGCTTCTCTTAAAATTTGAGGACCTTCATTTACATAATCACGTCCTTCATTACGTGCTAAAACCATAGATTCTAATGCAACACGGTTTGCTGTTGCACCAGCTTGAATACCGTCTGGGTGACCAATGGTACCACCACCAAATTGTAATACTACATCATCTCCAAGATAATCAAGTAGTTGGTGCATTTGTCCACAGTGAATACCTCCAGAAGCTACAGGAGTAACTTTTCTTAATGAAGCCCAATCTTGCTCAAAGAATATACCTTGAGGTAAATTAACTTCTAAATGGCTTAGTAATAATGTATTGTAGAATCCCTTGATCATTAAAGGATCTCCTTCTAGTTTACCTACTACAGTACCAGCATGAATGTGATCTACGCCAGCCATACGCATCCACTTGCAAATTACGCGGAAATTCATACCATGAATTTTTTGACGTGAATATGTAGAATTGCCAGCACGGTGTAAGTGTAAAATCATATCTGTTTTACGAGCCCAAACAGCCATAGTTTGTATTGCTGTATATCCGATAACTAAATCGATCATGCAAATTATACTACCAAGCTCTTTTGCAAATTCAGCTCTTTCATACATATCTTCCATAGTACCAGCAGTTACATTTAAGTAATGTCCTTTTATCTCACCTGCTGCTGCTTGTGCACGGTTAACACCTTCAATAGAAAATAGGTATCTTTCTCTCCACCTCATAAATGGTTGAGAGTTAATATTTTCATCATCTTTTAAAAAATCTAGACCACCTTTTAACCCTTCGTATACTACTCTTCCGTAATTTTTTCCAGATAATCCTAATTTTGGTTTTACTGTAGCGCCTAAAAAAGGACGACCAAATTTGTCCATACGTTCACGTTCAACTATAGTTCCAGTTGCAGGCCCTTGGAAAGTTTTTAAATATGCTACTGGTAATCTCATATCTTCTAGACGAAGAGCTTTTACTGCTTTAAAACCAAATACATTTCCTATAATTGAAGCAGTTAAATTTGCTATAGAACCTTCTTCAAATAAGTCGATATCATAAGAAATATAAGCAAAATATTGATCTGATGCGTTAGGTACAGCATCTACTTTATAAGCTTTAGCACGATAAAGGTCACAAGCAGTTAGCAAATCTGTCCAAACTACTGTCCAAGTTGCAGTTGAAGATTCACCTGCAACTGCAGCGGCAGCTTCAATTGGATCTACGCCTGGTTGAGGTGTAATTCTAAATAATGCTAATACATCTGTTTCTTTAATTACATAGTCAGGATCCCAATAACCCATTTTTGCATAAGGGATTACACCAGATTCGTAACGTTCATTTTTGATCCTTGTCCGTTCTTCTACGGATTGAGACATGTATTCCTCCTTGAGTTTAAGGCTGTTTCATTTATGGTTCTTGTTGCTAGCTAGTTGAAAACAATATAGGTAGCATTAAGTAAATCATCTAAAACATAATATCTTATTATCTTTTATGACCTTATTCTAAATCTACCATGATTATACGATCAATTAATCATCACTTTATTTATATTTAAGATAATTTTTGTTAATGTATTGAGGAAATAAAAATACATAAAGTTTATTAGATAATTAAATAATTTTATGCTAAGCTTATCTTAGCAAGGGTATATATATAGAGGCTCGGGAAGTACATTGTTAATCTTTCAAGTCATTGATTCTACTTTTCAAGAAGAAGTTTTAAATCAAAAACAACTAGTATTAGTTGATTTTTGGGCTCCGTGGTGTGGTCCTTGTAGAATGGTTGCTCCTGTTGTTGATGAAATAGCTCATGAATATAAAGGAATAGTCAAAGTTGTCAAAGTAAACACAGATGAAAATCCTAGTACAGCAACAGAGTATGGTATACGAAGTATACCTACCTTAATGATTTTCAAAAATGGGCAAAGAGTAGATACAGTTATCGGAGCTATTCCAAAGTCAACTTTGTCAAGTACATTAAATAAGTATTTAGAAAAAACAAAAAAACACAAAATTTAAAAATTATAGTATGACAAAAATATGCAAGGTAACAGGTAAAAAAAGAAATAATGCTTACAGTATATCTCACTCCCATATACGTACAAAAAAAATACAAAATATTAATTTACAAAATAAAAAAATATGGTCTTGTTCCTTGCAAAGATGGATTAAACAACGAGTATCTACAAAAGCAATTAAAAGTTTAGCAAAAAAAAGTTAGATAAGTAATTTATTTTTCATATGACAAATTTTGTATTTTGTGCTATAATGTTCATTATAATTGTACTTAAAACAAATTGTGAGAGTTTTGGGAGAAAAATATATGGAATCTGTTAATTTTCAAGACAATTTTATGGAAGTAAGCGACAACAACTTAGATAAAGAAACATTAATAGGTTGGTCTACAGCTTGCTTAAATGAAACTATTTCTTTTTATGTAGATTGTAATTTTAATAACATCAATAACGAAGAGACATACGAATCATAAATAAGCAATTTTTCTATGCTTTAAATATTCAAAGCATAGAAAAAAAGTTGCTAAAAAGATAATATTTTATTATTATTCTCTTTAATATATTTAAGCTAGTATAGCTCAATTGGTAGAGCAGCTGATTTGTAATCAGCAGGTTATGGGTTCAAGTCCCTTTACTAGCTTTTTTTATTATGCATAGTATTTAAAATAGACTTAGTCCTGCACTTTGTAGGACAGGTGCATTCGCAAGACACAAATATGCAAAACTTGCTCCACCAACTGCACCAACTAGAAAACCAGCTGTAAATTGCCCCCATCCTTCAGAAGTTAACAATAAATCTTTAGAATCTTCTTTTTTAAAAGATATATTGCCATACATTAATAAGCATACTGTAAGAATAATAATTAAGCCAACAGCAGATAAAAAACCAGACAGTAAAGCTACATCAGTGTTTCTTAATGGTCCTAATTTGTCAAATGGTCCAACTAAAAAATAACCATGTGCCATGCCTATCTCAAGACCTCTCATAAGCGGAGTAACTCCGCGCCTATAAGCTGGCAAGTTACTTAATAAACTTCTAGTAAAACTAGAAGTACTAATCGGTGTAGATAAATTACCTACAAAAGGATCTTCATTGTATGGTTGTATAAAATCTGTCATTATTTCTAGTATCCAGATGTAATTTAATATTTAAAGTATAACACTATTAATATATATGATATACTAAATATATATTGTAAATATTTTCCGTTAAAAATAAACTAAAATAGTTAATAATTTAATATATTGTTTCAGTTTATTGTTTTAAGTATAGTTTTAAAAGGAGTATATATATGTCTATTTTTATTAGTTATATATCATTTTTATTGTTTTTCATGTTTCTTGCTCTAGCTCTTTTTTTTAGTCTTCAATCTATTAAACTTATTTAGTGCTTAATTACAAGGTTTAATAAAATTCCAATGTTAAATGTAAATATTAATTAATAATGTGACTATAGAAATACTTAAATGAATGTAAAAACAGATTATATTGCAGGTTCCAGACGTTTTAGTAATTATTGGTGGGCAACTACTATCTTTGTAGGAGGACTATTTTTTTTTCTTGCTGGGATATCTAGTTATTTAAATACTAATCTGTTTTTTTTTACTAGTTCTTCTGATTTACTTTTTATTCCTCAAGGTATAGTTATGACTTTTTACGGTACAGTAGCTATATTTATAAGTTTATTTTTATGGTTTACAATTATACTAAATGTAGGTGGAGGATATAATAAGTTTGATCTTCAAAAAGGTTTAATTATAATTTTTCGTCAAGGTTTTCCAGGGAAAAATCGTAACATATATTTGAAATATACTATCGATGAAATACAAGCAATCAAAGTCAATATAAAAGATGGACTGACTCCTAAGAGGGAAATATTGTTGAAAACAAAAGATAAACGAGAAATACCTTTAACTCGCGTAGGAGAACCACTTATTTTATCAGAAGTAGAAGAAAAAGCAACTGAATTAGCCAAATTTTTGGGAGTAATTGTAGAGGGTATATTTTAGCTAATTAGTAAATCTAATTTTGTTTTCAAAAATTATATTTTTTGGTATAATTCGATTAGTTACTAATTTTAGCGGGTATAGTTTAGTGGTAAAACCTTAGCCTTCCAAGCTAATGATGCGGGTTCGATTCCCGCTACCCGCTTATTGTTTTTAGTGCATCTGGCTGGATTCGAACCAGCGTTGTCCTTTTCAGGATGGCGGATTATTAGAGTCGATTTACTATGTAGCAAAATCTCTCCTTCAGAACCGTACATGAGACTTTCATCTCATACGGCTCCTACCTATTTTAGTTTTATAAAAACAACTTCAAATATCAAGAAATAAAGTTGAATTACTAAATTATTTAACTGGATACTTTATACAAAAATTTATTATTTATTTTTGTTGGATATTTTTTTTTCATCCATCTATATATAATTTCATCTATAATACAAGCAATATTTAGTAAGTAAGATTTATCTATAATTCTTGACAAATATTGTTGATACATTTTTAAATATATATTTAATTTATTGATTAAGTTTTTTAAGGTTATACTAGTATTAGCTCTAATTCTACCAAATTTATCTTTATGATATATATTATCTTTAATTAGTTTGGTTAAATTTTTAATAGATGTTATATTCGGTTTTATTGTTAAAATTTTTAGAACACCTATGTTTTTTAAAGTAAATACAATGTGGTCAAAACAAAAAATATTTTTAAAATTTAATACGTAACAAATTTTTGGTTTTGTCACAAAACAATCAACTTTTTTTAAAAAATTTTGTATAATGAGTTGAATTTGTTGTAAATTTTGCCAACTTTGATCAAAATATAATATTTGTGTTGTATTAGTTATAATCTCCCAACTTAATAGATGCTTATATTGATTAGCTTTTGTTTGTCTAAATATTGACCATCTGAAGCCTATATATATTATTTCAGATAATAAGTTAAGCAATGAAGATATATGTTTAGAATCTTGTTTTTTAAATTTGTTTAACTGATTCCGAGCATGAATATTGTATTCACCATGCAATACGCTTAAAATTTGTTTATTTATCCATTTAAAAGATTGTAATTTTAAAATTAAATATTGTATTGGAATATGTCGAGGATAGATAATTTGTTTGAATTCTAAGTAAAAAATTTTTTTAAAATAAGTTGTGTTATGTAACAGCTTAATTTTTTCAATTGTATATTTTTGTACTTTTGAATTAAATTCAATTTTTGCTTTCCATTCAGCTTCTAATAGCCAATATATAATTTTTTTGTTTATTTCTTCTTGCAGTATTTTATCAGTGAATTGTTCATTAGTTAGTGCAATTTTATATTTCTTTTTTATTGCATTATTTTCGAGAGCATTTTTATGCACTTTACTTTTAGCTAGTAATTGTATCGAATATAATGAACTTAAAAGTTTTTGTAAGCCATGAACAAGAGACAAATTACATTGCTTTGAAGCTTCATATATTTTCTTTTGAAGTTTGAAAAGAATATAAGAAATATTTGAATAATAATATAAGTTAAGTTTGTCTATTAAATCTATATCATATATTGTTATATCTTGCATTATTTTCCCTCTTCTACTTGTTTACTATATGTAAAATAGGCGTAACACGTCAGCATATCTTTAAAGTTAAATAAAGTATTTGCTTCTTATTACTTCTTTCCATTATAAAGTATTTATTGCCTTTATTTACTTTAGTTATTCAATCCTAAAGAGCTTTAAAATGGTTATCCCGTTCCATATTTTCTATATTTATATTTGTGTTGACTTAGACTTCTCTCTATATACTTTTTCTCTCATTGAAGAAATCAATTCTAGTTTAACTCACAATAACTAGAGACAGGAGAAAATTTTATTGCTCAATAAATTTCATAAGTACTTTTTTCAAGAGTTCGCTTAGCTAGTCTTATCAATATTCCTTGTGATCTGCTTTTTTTTGTAAATTTTAAGGCTATAATAAACAAAATTAATCACAAGAGTTTATCTTTGATTTGTAGATAGTTAGAATTTTTCTAACAAAGAAAATATAGTTATCTTATTTAAAAACAGTTTAAATTGTTTTTGGTGAGCCAAGTGTTATTAACTTATATTAACCTTTGACATCCAAAAAACGGGTCGCACATGAGTCCGCTGCCTTCGGCCTCTCGGCCACAGATGCATTACTGATTATCATATCATAAAAAATGTTTGATGTCCAAAAATTTACTCATTCATACTATGATAAGTTGCCACAGCAGATGGAGAAACTCTATTTAAATATCTAAAAATCCAATATTTAAAAATAGTATCTAAAATAACGGGAAAAGTCGAAATAAATAAAAAAATGAAATCTCTACTTTCTGGCAATCCAAAATGCCTTAAAATAGTTTCAATTATAACTTCCCAACCATGAGGTGAATGAAAACCTACAAAAATATCAGTAAATAAAATAATTAAAAATCCTTTTGCCGTATCACTAAGTCCGTAAATTAGTTCATTCATAAAAGATTGTAAAATAGATAATTCTCGACGCCCTGTAAATATCATGCAAATTAAAATTACTATAGAAAAAATATCAGCTAATATATTTTTTATAGCATTTACACTTTCTCGAGTATATTCTTGTGCTATCACTAAAGCCTTTTGTTGTATTTTATAATGCATTAACTCAGAAGATAAATCAGGAAATTTCCCAATTAAAATTTCAAAATTTAGTTGCTCTTCATATCGTTGGAGTTCTATATATGCTCTTTCTTCTTGAGATTCATTTAAAAAAATACCTGGTTGGTTTTTATTCCAAAAATACTCTACTGTTGGTCCAAATAAAAAATGTTTAGATAGTTGATTTATAATAATAGGAGTAATAATTATGACTAACAAGTATTTAACAGAAGCAACCGTTTGATACCGTGATATTCTAAATTCTTCTAAAGCTTCTGACTCGGCATTTGGATTTAATTCTTGTTTAAATTTTGCAAATGTTGATATTAAAGATTTTGGCAAAGGACTTACCTTTTCGAAAGCTGATTTATTTATTTTTTTTAAATTCCAATATTTCATTGTTTTTTTATTGTAAATAAAAATTCATGTTTTTATATAAGCAATTATTTATTATATTTATTGTATTTTTTATTGCAGGTACTTTATTTCATGTTTTTAAAAAGTAAATGGTTAATCATTCAATCAATAATTACTAGCTTATTTTTAAGATATTATTTTGATAGTCAGATTTATTGTTTTCTTCAGAATCGTTTAACTAATATAACTTATTTAAGTAATTCATATCAGAATTCGGCTTTTTCTTGCTTGTCTATAAAAATTAACTCTATCTCCAAAAAAAGAAAAAAAAATATCTCAAGTGAAATAATTATTAACGGGCTCAATAATTATTCGCTTAAAAAAAAATTATTTTATTTATTTAATGTATTATTATACAATCACCAATTTTTTGAAAAAGAAAAATTAATCATTTCTATTAATAAACTAAAATTATCAGGATTCTTTAAATCCGTTAGTTTTAGTATTTATTATATTGGCAACCATCAAGTTATTATCCTAGATGTAGTACCTAATTCTATTGTTCGTAAAGTTTATATTCTAAATTACCAAAATAAATTAATTCCTATTTCTTCTATTTTGTTTTTGTTTCGGTTACAGTTAGGGTATCCTAAAAATTTAGTCGAAATTAGTCATGCTATAAATAAAATTACACAGTGGTATTATGCAAAAGGCTATCAGCATGTCAAGATTACTTTATATAAATTTAATCTAAACGACAATGTAATTACCTTAAAAATATGTGAAGGAAAAATTAGTAAAGTGGAAGTACTTAATGTTAGTAAGATTAATAAAGTTAATAAAAAATTTACAATTCTTGCCATTAACTTTATTATAAAAAAATTACGGATTGAACCAAACCAAATTTTAAACATTAGAAATTTAAACAATAATATTTCAAAGTTAAAAATAAAAAGAATTTTATTGAGATGCAATTATAAAATAGCTGCTCACAATAGAGAAGAAACAAAGTTCAGTATTAGATTAGAGATAGAAATGTCAGATGAAAAATTTATTTTTTTCACAATGAAGAATATTTTTGGTTCTCACTGTTTATTAGAATCTTTTGAATTATTTATTCAATATTCTTTAGACTACTTTCTTTTTAATTATGTACAATCTAGCACTTTATTGATGACAAATCAAAGCAGAACTTTATATATGAATATGGCAAATTGCGATATTTTTCCTTATAAAATCTTTAATTTGTCCATATCAAATTTGAGTAAAGAAATCTGTGAATGGTATTTTATTCCAATATTATTTATATTGGGTAATTATTGGGGATTAAAATATAGTATTCAAAACATAGGCTATTCATTTAAAAATTGTATAGTGCATGTTCAATGTCCCCCAACAGGTTTACATTTTAATCTTAAATATGAAGATTTTTGGTTACGTATTTTAAATCATGCCTCTTCTTCTTTAAATATTCAAATATTTAAAAAAAATTACATATATGCCAAACATGGGTTGCCTATATTATTAGACCAAATTAATACTAAATTTTATTCTGATCAAAATACTTTTTTTACAAAAAAAGGAATTGAGATAGATTTAAACCATGAATTGAATGAAAATTTGACACTGATAGAAAAAGTTACCTGGCAAGAAATTTTAAAAAAATGTTTTGTATTATATAATTTTTTATTTTGGGATTACTTAATAGATCCAATAATTTTGTCCTATATTCATAATATATACTCTCAATTTAAATTAATAAGTTTAGATCAAAAGCAAACTTTTTTAAATTTTAGTTTTAATTGTGTTTATTTAAACGTATCCAATAAAAACTTTTTGTCATTTAAAGAAAAATTTACTATAGAATTAATTTTGTTTATAACTGAAAAGTTACAAATACCTAATCAATGTTTTAAAACTATATTAACGTATAGTAGTTATATTAAATGCAAAATAGTTCAAAATTATAAAATTAATTTGACTCCTTTCACCACTGTGCAAAAACAAATTTTACATTATAGTTTCGAATTAATGTCATCTTTAGCTTCTCATTATTATTTTCCTTTTTCAGAAATACTTTTTTTATTAGGTCCAGATCGTGTTCGTGGTTACAAAGAAACATTATATTATCTGCCTAATGCTAAATTTATTATCCTAAATTTAGAATATCATTTTTGTTTAAGAAATCAAAATACTATATTTTTATTTGTTGATTGTCTTTTTGATATCAAAAATGTAAAAAACAATAGTAATATTGTTACATTATATGGATTAAGTAATTTAAATCAACATTTGGGATATGGCATAGGCGTCCAAATTCAAGCTCCTATTCGACAAATTCCACCTATTCGGATAGAATATGGATTTAAGCTTAATGCAAGCAATTACTTTCATCTCAGGATAAATCACTATTAATACTTACGTAATGAAACAAATCTCATTTTTTCAGTTAAATCAAGGTAAATGGATAACTCAAAGAACAATCTATAAAATTTATACCAATGAAATATATAATTATAAGTCAGAAATTATTATTAATTCTAATAATCATCATCATAATCAGCGAATATCTAATTATGGTGATAACTTAATCAATACTGAATTGAATTTGTATACTCAAAACAAGTTTAACTTAAATAATTTGCAAATCAATATAGAATTTTTGCAAGCTTTTAATAAAATAAATTTTTTAAAAAAACAATTTAGTAGTAGTAAAAAATTATTTTACATACATTCACATGATAGTTCTTATATATCATTAAAAACTGTTGCAAATAATATAATAAGTTTTGAGAAAATATGGTTTGTTAATTCTAATTTACGTCTTTCAATTAGTTTAATTGAAAAAAACAATAAATGTATTATGACATCTTTTAGTTCTGATATTAGAATAAGTTAATTGCTGTATTGATGATGCCACCAATTAATTTATTGAATTGGTGGCATGCAACTGTAACAATTTTATTCTAAATCTTTACGATTTGGATTACGTGAAGGATCATTGGATAAAAAACCAAAAAAGAATAGAGATATAAAAAATATTACAGTAGTGTATACAAAAATCTTTAATGTAAACATAATTTACCTGTGAAACTATTATTAATAATTATAAGTATAAATAAATTGTATTAATGCTAAACTTTATTGTATAACAGAAAAAATATACTTGTATGAATTAATAAGTATTTGCAATATTTTCTTATAATTGTAAAATATGTTATCTATATCAATTATTACATATCTAAACTAGCTGGAAAATCGCGCAAGATATTAACTTCTAGATTTTTGCTCTTTCTTTTTTTTAATTTAATATAATTAAACTTTAAATTACCTTCTAAAATCACATAATCTCCTTTTTGATACCAGTGTAAGAGCTGCATATGGATTATTTCTTTAGTACGACATTTTATATAATAAAATGATTTTCCTTTTTTGGGATTAGGAATACGAAGATATATTCTGATAAAATCTTGTCCTGTCTTTGATATGCATTTTTTAGGGCATGTTACAAGTTGAGCTGTTAAAAAACAAATATTCATAAGTCATGATTTTTTAAAAATTAATGTCTCTATTTGATATATTTGTTTGCAGATTAATGATTTTTAATTTTTTCATAATTCGTGCAAAATATTCTTGCAAATATTCTTCTAAAGTTAATATTTCTTCCTGATCCACTTTATATATTTTCAGAACATGTTCCATCTGTGTGTTCAAACTATTACTGTTAACTAAAATTTCAGTAAATGCTAACCTTTCTGAAATATTCCAGGTCCATTCAAAGAGTTGAGTTAACTTTCTCAAAAACTGTAGTAATTTGATTGGTATTCTAGAAATTTTAGCTTTTTGCCCTGACAATTTTTCGCATAGTTCTATAACTTCTTGTGAATTCCATGCTTTAAGTCCTACAATTGGTAGTTTTTTATTTTCTAAATTAGGTATTGATAAGCTTCGAATGACAAATTTAGCAACATCTTGTGTATCTATATAAGCAACTTTATTTGATTCTTTAGTAACCCAAATTGATTGTTTATCTAGAATAGGTATAGCGTATTGAGAAATCAAACCTTGAAAAAAACCACATAAACAAAAAATAGTATATGGAATTTTAGATTTTTCTAATTTATGTTCAATCTGCAACTTTAAGTTAATTAAAGGAATTTCTGTTGTTTGAGATGTAAAAAAAATGGAAAAGAATATAAATCTTTGTACACAAGCCTCCTCCGCTGCTTCTATTAAGGTAAGTTTACTATCTAGATCTATTATAGAATTGTAATTTTGATCGAAAGCGCGAGTAGTAGAAGCATCAATAATTGCTGTTGTTCCATACAAAGCTAAAGGAATTGTATCTGGTAGCTTTAAATCACCATAAACTAATTCTGCTCCCCATTCCTTCAAAAAAGTAGCTTTTTTAAAATTTCTGACTAAACATTTTACAGAGAAACCTTCGTCTAAAGCTTTTCGAACAATTTGTCTTCCTAACGTACCTGTTCCACCTAAGACTAATAAAGCCATATTGTTTTAATTTGATGTAATAAAAAAATTAATAATTTATGTTTCAAGCAAGAATATTGAAATTTCAATAACGTGAGTAGAGAGGGAATCGAACCCTCAAAACATAAAGTTGTCACATTTTGAATGTGATGCGTATACCAATTTCGCCATCTACTCCATACATATATAATGTCATACATGAAATTAAAAATGCAAGTATTTATATAATTACTAAAAGTTGACTTGATATAAGCTATTGATTTTTCATTGGTATGAAAAATTATAATGTTAGTAAATTTAAACAAAATTTAAACCAATTGTTAACCTAATCTTCCTATCATGATCAACTTATTCGAATTGACTTTTTATCAGGACTACTTGTATAGTCCTAACACTTGGCTACACAAGCTTACTAGTTACTCTAAAGTTTTCATTACTGTGCTCTATTTAGCATGTTTACCTTTTACTTCTTTATTCTTTTTATTATTAATAAATTGTTATTTTATTACTTTGTCTTTCACTTTATTAATACCCTCTTTGTTTTTTAATCGTTTGTATAAACAATTATTTATGGCCTTTATAATATTAAGCGTTTTATGCATAAGCTTAAATGAAAGACATAGTAAACACTTAATAAAACTGAATTATACTATAAGTACAACTAATAATTCATATGTTTATCAGTTACTAACAAATGTAATGAAATGTAATGAAAAACAAGTTTTTAAAATATACAAAATAACTTTTCAAATACAAATTTTATTGTCAATCAAAATTATGCGTTTTTTTCTACTCATTGCATCTTGCTTATTAATACATAAACTATTAGTTATTACAACACGTAGCAAAGATATCGTGTTGACTTATTTTATATGTTTTCTTTATTGTTTTCCATTTATTAATAAAGATATTTTTTTCATTCTAATACTTTCTGAAGAATGCATTAGTTTGTTTGAAAAAAGAATAAAAAATATGCAAATGTCAATATTGCTACGAGGTAATAAACTATCTTTGCTAAACTATTATTTGAGAATAATTGAATTATATATGATAGGGTTTAACATGTTATATAAAATGATTTTCATAGATGTGCAAACTATTTCTTACTCTTTATATTCCAGAGAAATTTTCCCGCAGACACAACAAATATGGCTATTAAAGTAGCAAAAAATTGACTTTGAAATTATGAACATATTTATAAAAGATGTAAACAAAAATATTTAGTTGTTATTAATTTACTATTGTACTCAAATAAGATGGAGAAATAATATTTTATGTATAATGATTCTCAAACTTTATCCACTTCATCAGAGTTAGAATCTTTTGTTAATCAACCATATAAATATGGTTTTACAACTGACATTGATTCAGAAACTTTTCCAAAAGGAATTAATGAAAAAGTGATCGAACTTTTATCTAAAAAAAAACATGAACCTATATCATTATTAAAGTTCAGAATAAAAGCTTATAAGAAATGGAAAAAAATGCATGAACCTTCTTGGGCTTATATAAATTATCCAAAATTAGATTATGCAAATATAATTTATTATTCTGCCCCTAAGCTTAAAAAGCAACTCAATAATTTAGACGAAGTTGATCCTGTATTATTAGATACTTTTAACAAACTAGGAATTTCATTAAATGAACAAAAAAGACTGTCAAATGTAGCAGTAGATGCAGTATTTGATAGCGTGTCAATAGCAACAACTTTTCAAGAAGAACTAAAAACAGTAGGAGTAATTTTTTGTTCTATATCAGAAGCAATTCAAAAATATCCATTATTAATTCAAAAATATTTAGGATCAGTTGTACCTATTGGTGATAATTATTTTTCTGCTCTTAATTCTGCTGTTTTTAGCGACGGATCTTTCTGCTACATTCCACCGAATACTCGCTGTCCATTAGAAATATCTACTTATTTTAGGATAAATAATAAAGAGTCAGGACAGTTTGAAAGAACACTCATTATTGCGGATGAAAACAGTTATGTAAGCTATTTAGAAGGTTGTACAGCTCCTCAGTATGACAGCAATCAACTGCACGCGGCTGTAGTTGAATTAATAGCATTTAAAAATGCAGAAATTAAATATTCTACAGTACAAAATTGGTATGCAGGAAATGAGCAAGGCAAAGGAGGAATCTATAATTTCGTAACAAAACGTGGTTTATGTATAGGAGAAAATTCTAAAATTTCATGGGTTCAAGTAGAAACTGGTTCGGCAATTACTTGGAAATATCCAAGTTGTATTTTAGTAGGGAAAAGCTCTGTAGGGCAATTTGCCTCTGTTGCATTAACAAATAACTATCAGCAAGCTGATACTGGGAGTAAAATGATTCATATAGGCAAAAGAACAAAAAGTAAAATTCTTTCTAAAGGGATATCAGCTGGTCATTCTCACAATAGTTATAGAGGATTAGTGAAAATAGGTCCTAAAGCTTATTTCTCCCGTAATTATTCGCAATGTGATTCTTTATTGATAGGTAATCAATGTCAAGCTAATACTTTTCCTTACTTACAGATTCAGAATTCATCTGCTAAAATTGAACATGAAGCTTCTACCTCTAAAATAGGGGAAGAACAAATTTTTTATTTTCTCCAAAGAGGTATTAGTGTAGAACAAGCTGTTTCATTAATGATAGGAGGTTTTTGTAAAGAAGTTTTCAATGAACTACCTATGGAATTTGCTGCGGAGGCAGATCGTTTACTTAATTTAAAATTAGAAGGTACAGTAGGATAATTTAATATGGTAAAACAAATATTGAAGATTCAAAATTTGCATGCTGCAATACAAGGAGTAACAATTTTAAAAGGATTAAATTTAACAGTTAACTCAGGAGAAGTACACGCTATTATGGGGCCTAATGGTTCAGGGAAAAGTACTTTGGCAAAAGTTATTGCTGGTCATCCTTCATATAATATTCTTGACGGAAAAATTGTTTTAGATGATCAAGATATTACACAATTATCTCCTGATTCAAGATCTCATTTGGGAATTTTTTTGGCTTTTCAGTATCCAGTAGAAATACCAGGAGTAAGTAATATCGATTTTTTACGTTTAGCCTATAATGAAAAACGAAAAACTAACAATTTAGAAGAACTAGATCCTTTAACTTTTTTTAATTTTGTTTGTTCTAAGTTAGATACTGTTAAGATGGATTCAAAATTTTTAACTCGAAATGTAAATGAAGGTTTTTCAGGGGGAGAAAAAAAACGAAATGAAATTTTGCAAATGACTTTGTTAGAAAACCAATTAACAATTTTAGATGAGACGGATTCTGGATTAGATGTTGATGCTCTTAAAACAATTACCAGTAGTGTTAAACAATTTCACAGTCAAGAAAAAAGTATGATATTAATAACACATTACCAGAGATTACTTGACTATATTACACCCGACTTTGTACATATTATGTTGGATGGAAAAATTGAATATACTGGAACGGCTTGTTTAGCAAAAAAAATCGAAGAAAATGGTTATGATTTATTAAAGATAAAATATTGATAATATTAATCAATCAATAATGAAGATAATGAAATCTTCATTGTTATTTTTCAGTTTTTTTATTAAAGCATAGTTTGTTTTACATCTATTATTGCCTGCTTTAATAAGTTCTCTGTATCTTCATTTAATTTTAAACTCTTTTTAATACTCTCTGCAAACTGAGGCTTAGAATTTCGTAAATCTTCTCGTAAAGCTTCAATAAATAGTTTTACTTTGTTTAACTCGATATCATCAAGATATCCATTGATACCTGTATAAATAATAGCTGTCTGCTCTTCTACTGGTATAGGAGAATTTTGTCCTTGCTTTAAAATTTCTCTTAATCTTTGCCCTCTCGCTAACTGATTTTGGGTTGCTTTATCTAAATCAGAAGCAAACTGAGAAAAAGCTTCTAATTCGGCAAATTGCGCTAATTCTAATTTTAATTTTCCTGCTACTTGTTTCATAGCTTTAATTTGTGCAGCAGAACCTACTCTTGAAACAGATATTCCTACATTAATTGCAGGTCTTATTCCGGAATTAAATAAATCTCCTGATAAAAAAATCTGGCCATCTGTAATAGAAATAACATTGGTTGGTATATAAGCGGATACATCTCCTGCTTGAGTTTCAATAATAGGTAGGGCAGTCATACTACCACCACCTAAATTATTATTTAATTTAGCTGCTCTTTCTAGTAAACGTGAATGAAGATAAAATACATCTCCTGGATAAGCTTCTCTTCCAGGTGGCCTACGAAGTAATAAAGACATTTGTCTATAAGCTTGAGCTTGTTTAGTTAAGTCATCGTAAATCACTAATGTTGCTTGACCTTGATACATAAAATATTCTGCTAAAGCAGCTCCTGTATACGGAGCAATATACTGTAGTGTAGCAGGATCATCTGCATTTGCTGCAACAATAATGGTATACTCTAATGCCCCTTTATCCTCTAAAGTTGAAACTACTTGAGCTACTGATGATGCTTTTTGTCCTATTGCAACATAAATACATATTACATTTTGTCCTTTTTGATTTATAATAGTATCTAATGCTACAGCTGTTTTACCAGTCTGTCTATCTCCGATAATTAATTCGCGTTGTCCACGACCTATTGGAATCATTGAATCAATTGCTGTAATGCCTGTTTGCAAAGGTTCACATACAGATTGTCTTCCAATAATACCAGGAGCAGAAGATTCTATTAAACGAGTTGATGTACTATTAATATCTCCTTTCCCATCAATTGGCTGCGCTAAAGGATTTACTACTCTACCTAAAAACTTTTCTCCTACAGGAATTTGAGCAATTTTACCAGTTGCTTTTACAGTTCCTCCTTCTAGAATATCTCTTCCATCTCCCATTAATACAACACCTACATTATCACTTTCTAAATTTAAAGCTATTCCAATTGTTTTATCTTCAAATTCTAAAAGTTCACCTGCCATAACCTCATCTAAGCCATAAACTCTTGCTATACCATCTCCTACTTGTAAAACAGTACCAATATTTGTTATTTGTACTGTTTGATCATATTTTTCAATTTGTTGGCGAATAATACTACTAATCTCATCAGGTCTTATATTTAACATATGTTAATCAATTAATAATTTTTAAAATTTTTTATATTTAGACTTCTAAAAAACCAGCCATTTCTTTGAGTTGGCCTTTCAAACTTGTATCTATTATTTTAGAACCGATTTGTATCTTGAAACCAGCAATTAAATCGGAATCTGTTCTAGTCTCTAATTCTATCTTTTTACTTGTTGTAATAATTTCCAGTTTACTAATCAAATTATTTTTTTGTTCTTCTGTCAAAGGTACTGCAGATGTAATTTTAGCAATAGTTGTTGATTCAAGTAAAGCTACTAATTCTAAATACTTTATTAAGATCGGATTTAATAAAGATATTCTTCTTCTATCTACTAAAACCAAAAGAAAACTTAAAATAATATCACTAATTTGACCCGAAAATAATTGTTTAATAACATCTTTTTTAGAAGATTTTTGAACTAAAGGATTACTGAAAAACACACGTAATTGATTAGATTTTAATATAATATTATTAATCATTATTATATCTTTATTAGCTTTTTCTAAAATTTTTGATGCTTGAATAAGTTCTAATAATGCTTCTGCATAAGGCAATGCTATTTTAGTTACTAAAGTTTGTTTGCTCATTATTCATATTTAAGTTTCATTATATCTGTGTTGATGATTTTTGCTTGCAATTCATTATTCATTTGAGTTTTTAGTTGTAAAGTAACTCTATGAATAGCCAGAGTGGCAATTTGTTTTTTGATTTGTTTTTTGATTTGCTGTTCTGCGTTAGCTATACTATTTTTACCAGAAGTTGTCAATTTTTCAATTTCCATTTTACCTTGTGCCAAAATAGAATCTTTAACTTTCTGAGCTGTAATTTTAGAATCATTAATAATTTGAGAAATTATAATTTGTGTTTGAGCAAGTTGTTTTTCTGCTTCTTCTAAACGATTATTTGCTTCTTTTAATCTCTGTTCTGATTCTTGTATAGCAGTGAATACTTTTTGTTGTCTACTTAGTAGAGTGGAGCCTAAAAAATTTTTTAAAATATAAATTAATCCCCATAAAAGAAGCAAAATATTGATTACATTTGCTTCTAAAAAATTACTATTTAAGCCAAAAGCATGTACTTCTTCATGAACGCTTTCGGTTAATGCATAAAAAAAACTATTCATTTGTTAAAAACCTTTATATATTTAGTCAATATAATAATCTAATATGCAGCAGTATGCGAATTTTAATTTTTTTATACTTTTATATTATTTTGCTCAGAAGTTTAGATTTAATTTGATCACTTAATATTTCAACTTGGCTTTCTAAAGTTTTAATCGCTTGTTCTTTTTGAATCATGAGTTGCTGAGAAGCTTCATGAATTAATTTTTCAGCTATACTTTGTGCTTCTTTAACTTCAACTAAAACTATTTGTTGCGCTTCTCTTTGTGATTGACGAATTAATTCTTGTGCTTCTTTTCTAGCTTCAGCTAGTCCTTGTTCATATTGTAAGACTAATTGATCTGCTTTATTTAAAGCAGCAGAAGCAGTAGTTAAACTATTTCGAATATACTCATCTCTACTATCTAAAATTTTAGTAACTGGTTTATAAAAAATAATGTTTAATAAAAACATTAGAATTAAAAATTGTAAGGCCATTAGTGGTAAAGTTGCATTGAAATCAAACAATCCCCCTTCATTTTCTGCACATACAAACAACATTAAATTTATCATTTTAATATTATCAATAATATATTTATCTATATTAATTTATTTAAGAAAACGCTTAGACTATTGACTATAATTATAGTGTTTAGTCTAAGCGCAGAAAATCAATCTATCCAGTATAAGGGTTTGCGAATAGTAAAGATAAAGCAACTACTAGCCCATAAATAGTTAAAGATTCCATAAATGCTAAGCTTAATAATAAAGTACCACGAATTTTTCCTTCAACTTCTGGTTGTCTAGCAATACCTTCTACAGCATTTGCTGCTGCACTACCTTGTCCTATCCCAGGACCAATAGCAGCTAGACCAACAGCTAAACCAGCAGCTACAACAGATGCGGCTGAAACAATAGGATCCATAATAAAATTTTTATAGAAATAAATAGAAAATTAACAGATTTCATATACTATGTTTATAAACAAGCATTAACTTTTGGTTTAATCAATGTTCTCCATGACCTTCTATAGCTTCTCCAATGTATGCAGCCGATAAAGTCGAAAAAATAAGTGCTTGAATTGAACTAGCAAATAAACCTAAAATCATGACAGGCAAAGGAATTAATATAGGCACTAAAAGAGTAAATACTGATACTACTAATTCATCAGCAAGTACATTACCAAATAACCGAAAACTTAATGAAAGAGGTTTAGTAAAATCTTCTAGAATATTAATAGGTAATAGAATAGGAGTTGGCTCAATATAACGAGAAAAGTATCCTATGCCATTTTTACTTAAACCAGCATAAAAATAAGCTATAGAAGTTAGTAGCGCTAAAGCAACAGTTGTATTTATGTCATTTGTTGGTGCTGCTAACTCACCTTGAGGTAGTTCGATTAATTTCCAAGGGATTAGAGCTCCAGCCCAATTGCTTCCTAAGATAAATAAAAACACAGTTGCGATATAAGGTACCCAATTTCTATATTCATGTTCTCCAATTTGATTTTTTGCAATGTCTTGCAAAAATTCTAACACAAATTCCATAAAATTTTGTAGACCTTGTGGAATACGATTCAATCTTCTAGTACCCAAAAAAGCAATAGTAAGTAATGACAAAATAACTAACCAACTGACAAGAAAAACTTGACCATGAATTTTATATTCACCTATTTGCCAATATAAATGCTGACCTACTTCTACTGAAGATATCATTAAAGATCCAAATATATCCTTAAAGTTATCATAATAATTTGCATATGTATAAAATGCCATTGCTGTACCTTAACAATATAAAAACATATAAAAAACTATTATTATAAATAAAATTATTGTTGAGCTTACAAACTAACTTTATATTTATAGTATTTACGTTTTTTAAATACTATTCTCAAACTTCATTATATACGTATATATAAATTATTTAGCATTATTCAGAAAATATAATTAAAGATATGTAACAATTATATCTTATAATAAGAAGAGAATTTTAAATTGTAGTATGTTTATTCATAATTTTCCCCTAGAATAAATTTACAAAATCTTTTTACTTTTATATTTTCCCCAAGAAGAGCAATATGTTGATTAACTAAGTCTGCTACAGTGATATCTGTATTTTTTATAAATAATTGATTCATGAGAGATAATTCTTCTAGTCTTTTTTGTATTCTACCATCTATAATCTTATTTCGGATTTCTGTAGGTTTGTTTTTAAGATCTTCTTTAGCTTGTTCGATTATTTTTTCTTTCTCAATAACGTTTATGGGAATATCTGAAATATTGACATATTCTATACTTCCGCATGCAGCTATTTGCATGGCTATGTTTTTAGATAATTCTTTAAATTCTATTCTTCTAGCTACAAAATCAGTTTCACAATTAATTTCAAGAATAACACCTATTTTTGAACCAGCATGAATATAACTATCAATTAAACCTTCTGTTGTGCTACGATGAGCTTTTTTGCTTGCTGATGCCAACCCTTTTTTGCGCAAATTTTCTATTGCTTGCTCAATATTGCCTTTAGATTCCTCTAAAGCTTTTTTACAATCCATCATACCCGCACCAGTTTTAACTCTTAACTCTTTTACATTTTGAGGAGATATTTTGATTGACATAATGTGTCCTTATTTAATTAAAATTGATTACTGATTAATTTTGGTTTTACGTTTTACTAGAATTAGTTATATATTTTGATACAGTAGTTTTATGTTTTATTTTCTGCTTTATAATTATTTCCTTCTATTATTCCATCTGCAATTTTACCTATAATCAGCTTAATTGATCTAATCGCGTCGTCATTTGCAGGTATAGGTATATCGATTATTTCAGGGTTGCAATTTGTATCTAAAATGCAAATAGTAGGTATGCCAAGCTTAATGCACTCCTGAATAGCCGTTGATTCTCGTTTTTGGTCTACTATTATGACAATATCTGGCAATTTTTTCATTTCCTTAATGCCATTTAAATGTTTTCGTAGTTTTTCTAGTTCTCTACGTATTACAGATGCTTCTTTTTTGGGTAAATTATTTAATGTGCCGATAGAATCTTGAGATTCTAATTCTTTTAATCTATTTACTCTAGATTTTATTGTTATCCAATTAGTTAACATTCCACCTAGCCAGCGTTGATTTACATAATAAGAATTGGAACGTAAAGCTTCTTGCGCAATAATTTCAGCTGCTTGTCTTTTAGTTCCTAAAAACAAGAATTTTTTCCCTTCTGAAGCACAAACTTTAACAAAGTCATAAGCTTCGGAAAGTAATTGAGCAGTTTGTACTAAATCAATAATATGAATACCATTTCTTTCAGTATATATATATGGAAACATTTTAGGATTCCACCTTTTTGCTTGATGTCCAAAATGTACACCTGATTCTAATAGCTCGGACAATGTAACAATAGCCATATTTAAACTCCTAAGTTTTGGATTGAAACGGTTATTAACCTGTGTACTTTGTAATTTATTTTGAATAATTCAAAGATTATTATTCTTTTTTTTCTTTTTCTGAATTTAAAAAATTAAATTCTCTAGCACTTCTGTCATCTAAAATAATATCATCAATAATGTTTACTTTAGTTTGGCAAGAAGAAAATTGCTTTTCTCCAAAATGATCTTTGTTTTTTATTATACCATTAGGTATTTTTATATTATTAAATCCTGTACCTGCAGGTATTAAACGTCCAATAATTACATTTTCTTTTAATCCTTTTAGCCAATCCAGTTTGCTTGCAATAGCAGCTTCTGTTAATACTTTAGTTGTTTCTTGGAAGCTAGCTGCTGAAATAAAACTATCAGTATTTAATGAAGCTTTAGTAATACCTAAAAGGATAGGATAATATATGGCAGGTTCTTTATTCAAAAGTAACATAGTTTTATTTATAGCGTGAATTTTTTGTAATTCAACAATTTCTCCTGGCAAGTAATCTGTATTTCCTCCTAATTCAATTTTAACTTTAGAGGTCATTTGTCTCACTATTACTTCTACGTGTTTATCTGCAATATCAACGCCTTGTGATTGATAGACTAATTGTACTTCATGTACTAATAGGAGCTGAAGCTCTTGTGTACTTAAAATAGCCGCATCATGCAAGTCTAAACCTAAATTTAAATAAGAATAGAATGTAGTTTCTAGCACAGCATGTGGATTAAAATTAGAATCAGATTTTTTTCTAGCTTCAAGAATTTCTTCAATTCTAGGTAATCCTTGAACAATATCACCTGTTTTAGCTCTCTCAAAAATTAATGTTGCTAAATTTTCTCCTTTTTCGACTAAGCTTTCATTATTAACATGTAAGATTGCTCCATGTGATACTAAATAGGGCTTTCCTAATCTTAGAATAAGAGAAGTATCATTAATTTGAATTACTTTACCTGAGTCTAAAGAATAAATATTAGCACTTATTTCATCTCCTGCGCATACCCAATCATTTAATTGAACTTTTAATCTATTGGGATTAGTATTTTTTATCGACAATGTTTTTTGATCTAATTCAGTCATCACAGATATTCTTCTATTGTATGCTGTGTCTGAACTGATATCTTCAACAATACCATTGGCTGTTGATAAAATTTCTGTTTCTGCCAGAATAGTATTTGGAGCTATTATATCGTTATCTTTAACAAGTAATTTAGTAATACTAGTTGCATAATCATCTTTATATAAAGTACCTATTTTAACTATCAATGTCTCAACAACTATAAAATCTAAAATATAATAATTAGTATTGATTTCTTTAAATTCTACATTACATTTCAGTTTGCCTATTTGCTTATTTAGATCAACGACAAGATGAGTCTGGATTAAGTTAATACCTTTGACAGATTTTACTCTTTCTCCATCTTTAAAAGGTGTTCTTTTAATTATTTTTAAATTAATTAGATTATTGTCTATGTTTTCATCATGAAATTGATATTGTTTATTTGGAATAGAATATACAATGACTGGACGAATTAAAATATAATTATTATTTGATGTTTGAATATATTCCCAATAAACTAATTTATTGGTTGTTATACTATTTATAATTGTTTCTCCAGGTCTTAAAAAACCTCTACGTTTAGATAGATTATGTTTTATTTCTATAGAATGGTCTTGAATAAGATAAATATCTCCAGGCTTAATAATGACTTCTCGTACTATACCATCTTTTTGAATAATTTCAATCATGCCAGCATTTTCAGTAAAAACATTTTTTACTATTTCCGTACCAGCTTCTACGAAATCACCATTAGTAACTAATAAAAGTGATACATCTTTATTAATTTCATGAGTTTCTTCTGAAATCCAAAGAATATATCCTGGACCTAGAATATCATATGATTCTTGTAATTCATTATTTTTACGTTTGGATATAGGTAAATCTAAATGTTTCATTATACCACCTGTCTGAGTTATATATATATCAGAAATTAATTCTCCAATTATTTGATTATGATTAATGTTTTGATTTGAGTCCAAGTGGAGTAAAAATTTATCCTTATTAGAAGTTTCTAAAATATAAGAACCATTGACAATATTATGATCAAAGTAAACTTTAACTTTAGATAAAGTTTTAGAAGCAACAATTAATTTCAATTCTTGAGTTACCTGAGAAGAATCATTCTGGTAATTCTCCGTTAAATTTAAACGTATTTTTCCACTATTTTGGCTAATTATTTTTGTCTTTGCAAGTATAGTTCCGTATGCAATGCAATCATTTTTTTTAACCATCAATTCTGCATTTTCCGGTATTTGATGAGTTTTACCTGATAAAATCCAGACTAAGCCACCAGTTTTAGCGATACGTAGAGTATTTTGCTTATTTTGAATTTCTTCTACTGTTAAATTAGTAAATTGAACTTTTCCTGCAAAATCAGCAACTATCGATTTTTGTACTTTTTCGGTAGCTAAACGATTATTTAATGGATACTCTGCAATAATTTGATTGTCAATCACTTTTGAATTATTTGCAACTAATATGAGAGTTCCTTTACTAAGATTTATAAAAGTAATCGCATTGTTATTATTCTTTAATGCGACTTTGCAATCTGCCTGTACAAGCATAGCCTTATCACCATGAGGAGTTCTTGTTAATTGTAAATATTTATCTTCAGGATAGTACAAAATACCTTCTGAAGGAGTGTAAATTTTTTGAGTTAATTCACCTGTAAATACTCCTCCAGTATGGAATGTTCTCATTGTTAATTGAGTTCCCGGTTCTCCTATAGATTGTGCTGCAATAATTCCAATAGCTTCACCTATATCTACTAGCTTGCCATGAGCTAAATTCCATCCATAACACAGTTGACATACAGAACCTATAGAGTTGCATGTCATAGGAGATCGAACAAGTACTTTGGATATACTTGATTTAATAATTTTACTTGCCAAAGAAGGACCTATCTGTTGGTTTGCTTGAGCAATAGTTATTTGCATGGTAGAATCATAAAGATTGTCAGCCAAGACTCTTCCTAATAAAGATTGAGTTAAAGTCATTAATGATTGTTGATTGTCAATCATCTCTTCTATTAAAATACCGCGAGTAGTTTGACAATCAATTTCACGAACAATAACGTCTTGAGATACATCTACTAATCTACGTGTTAAATATCCTGAGTCTGCTGTACGTAAAGCAGTATCAACCAATCCTTTACGAGCACCATAAGAAGATATGAAGTAATCTGTAATAGTTAATCCTTCTCTAAAATTGCTAGAAATTGGTAAATCAATGATTTGTCCTTGAGGATCAGACATTAATCCTCTCATGCCAACTAGTTGTCTAACTTGTGAAATATTTCCACGAGCACCAGAAAAAGCCATCATGTAAATGGAATTTAATGGATCTGTAGTTTTAAAATATTGTATAACTTCTTTTTTTAAAGATTCACTTGCATAATTCCAAGTATCTATAACTTTCTGAAATCTTTCTACTGCTGTAATTTCTCCTCTCTGATATTTATGGTCTGTTTCAGTAATAGATAGTAAAGTTGAATTTAGCAATTCTTTTTTTGCAGGAGGTATTTTTAAATCTTCTAAACTTAATGAGATCCCTGCCTGTGTAGCAAAATGAAAACCAAGATCTTTTAGTTTATCTACCATATTTGCTGCACGTGCTATACCATAATTTCTAAAAGCCCATGTTATTATTTTCTTCAATTCAGTTTTATCAATAACTTGATTAAAAAAGCTGAGTTCTGGTATAGTAATTTTTTCTGGCATCACAGATTATCTCCTCAATGAATATCAAATATTTGACTGGTTTTAACGAATTAAAGATTCTTGTATTACTTTATTAAAAATAATACGTCCTACTGTTGTACGAAAATATTGAATTTTAGAATGATGATCAGGATATTCTCGTATTATTTGATTTGCAAAAAATTTAGTACAATAATTATTTTTATCTTTTTGCATAGATTGCATAAAAATAACTTCTGCTTCTTCTTCAGTTTCTAACAGTCCATTAAATTTAACCCAAATATACGCATGTAAATCAATCTGTTTTTGCGAGTAAGATAAAACAACATCTTCTAAATTGGAGAAGTACTGTCCGGCTCCTTTCTGATTAGAAGGATTATTAGCTGTCAAATAATAACATCCTAAAACCATGTCTTGACTAGGCATTAAAATAGGTTGTCCTGTAGCCGGTGACAAAAAATTGTGAGGTGCTAACATAAGAAGACGTGCTTCTGCTTGAGCCTCTAAAGACAAAGGAACATGTACGGCCATTTGATCGCCATCGAAATCTGCATTAAAAGCAGGACAAACTAGGGGATGCAATTTAATAGCACGCCCTTCTACCAACAAAGGTTCAAATGCTTGTATTCCTAATCTATGTAATGTTGGTGCTCGATTGAGTAATACGGGATGAGAATGAATAACTTCTTCTAAAACATTCCAAATACATGCTTCATTTTTTTGAATCAATTTCTTTGCCGCTTTAATATTATTTACTAATCCTTGAAGAATTAACCTATGTATTACGAATGGTTGAAACAACTCAATCGCCATTTCTTTAGGTAAACCACATTGATGTAATTTTAAATTAGGTCCTACAACTATAACTGATCTTCCTGAGTAGTCTACTCTTTTTCCTAATAAATTTTGGCGAAATCTTCCTTGTTTTCCTTCAATAATATCAGACAAAGACTTTAACGGACGATTATTTGCTCCAACTACTGTTTTTCCTCTTTTGCCGTTATCCATGAGAGAATCCACAGCTTCTTGCAACATACGTTTTTCATTTCTAATGATAATTTCAGGAGCTAAGATAGATTTTAAACGTGATAAACGATTATTTCGATTTATTATTCTTCTATAAAATTCATTTAAATCTGCTGTTGCAAAACGTCCTCCGTCTAATTGGACCATTGGCCGTAAATCAGGAGGAATAACGGGTATTACAGAAAATACCATCCATGCTGGATTAGATCCAGTTGAAGAAAAATGGTCTAATAATCGTAATCTTTTCATTTTTTTATTAAACTTAGGAGAAGGACTTTTAGTATTTTTAGGGGGATTCATTGCTTCTTCTCGTAAAGTTTCTGTTATATTATGAAGATCAAGATCATTTAATAATTTTTGAATAGCTTCTGCTCCAATACTGACTTCAACACCAAAAAAATTTGAGGATTCAGGATATAGCTGTTCTTCAAGAGCTCTCCATTCATAGCCTTCTAATAATTGTTTATAGTATAGTTTGTCATATTTTCCTGGATTCGTAACTACATAAGAATGAAAATAAACAATTTTTTCTACTTCTTTTATAGTAAAATCTAATGCTAATGCTATATAACTGATAGCACCTTTTAAATACCACACATGTGTTACTGGTGCAGCTAGTTCGATATATGCCATTCGATGACGCCTTACTTTAGATTCTGTAACTTCTACTCCGCATCTTTCGCATACAATTCCTTTATAACGAAAACGTTTGTATTTCCCACAATGACATTCCCAATCTTTAACAGGACCAAAAATACGCTCACAAAATAAACCATCCATTTCTGGCTTTAAAGTTCTATAATTAATTGTTTCTGGTTTAGTAACTTCTCCTACTATTTGACCATTAGGCAAAATTCTTTCTCCCCATTGCCTGATTTTATTAGGAGATGCTAAACTAATTTTTATATAATCAAAATATTGTTCAAATTTTGTCATTCAAATTATTTAATTATTTATAGATTGATTTAAATCAAAAATATTTTCTATGTTATTCACCCGAAGTAAAATCAAAATCGTTTGATAATTCTGTTTCTTCAAAAACAAAGTTTTCTTTTTCATTACTTTTTTTTGTATTATAATGTGGATGAAAAGATTTTATTTCATTCGACATCAAATCTACTTCTATACTATGTTGTTTACCATTCTCAAATAATTCTAATTTATGTGCAGCGATATCCAAACCTAATGACTGTAATTCTCTCATTAAAACTTTAAATGATTCTGGCGTTCCTGGTTTAGGTATGGGTTTCCCTTTTACTATAGCATTTAAAGCTTCATTCCTTCCTTGCATATCATCTGATTTGACAGTTAAAAGCTCTTGTAATGTATAAGCAGCTCCGAATGCTTCTAAAGCCCATACTTCCATTTCACCTAAACGTTGTCCTCCATGTTGTGCTCTTCCACCTAAAGGTTGTTGTGTAACTAAAGAATATGGTCCTGTAGATCTAGCATGAATTTTATCATCAACAAGGTGTACTAATTTTAGCATATAAGCTTTACCTACTGTTATAGGATTGTCAAATATTTCACCTGTTCGGCCATCTTTTAACCAAATTTTCCCTGGATGTTTTACATTAAATAACCAAGGTTTTTGAGCTACAAACTTTGCTTCTTGTAATTTATGATTTACTAGTGCTCGAGAAGCTTCGATACCATACATTTCATCAAATGGAATAACTTTAAATCTTTTTGCTAAGTATTCACCTGCTAAGCCAAGTAAACATTCAAATAATTGTCCTACATTCATTCTAGATGGTACTCCTAAAGGATTTAACACTATATCGATAGGAGTACCATCTGGTAAATATGGCATATCTTGTTTAGGTAAAATACGTGAAATAATACCTTTATTACCGTGGCGTCCAGCCATTTTATCTCCAACTTGTATTTTACGTTTTTGAGCCACATAAATTCTAATAATAGCATTAGTCCCAGGAGGCAGTTCGTCCCCTTTACTTCTTGTAAAAACGCGGATATTGACAATTCTACCTTTAGCTGCATTGGGCAATTTCAAAGAAGTATCTCTAACATCCCTAGTTTTTTCTCCAAAAATAGCACGTAATAATTTGCTTTCTGGCAATTGGTCTGATTCTCCCTTTGGAGTAATTTTGCCCACTAAAATATCTCCCGATTCAACCCAAGAACCAATTGTTACGATACCATTTCTATCTAACTGACTTATAGAAGATTCACTAACATTAGGAATGTCTCTAGTGATTTCTTCTGGCCCTAATTTTGTATGACGACATTCTATTTCATACCGTTCAATGTGAATAGAAGTGTAAATATCATCATAAACTAGTCTTTCACTAATCAAAAAAGCATCTTCATAATTATATCCCTCCCAGGGCATATAAGCTACAAAAATATTTTTTCCTAAAGCAATTTCTCCACAATCTGTAGATGCACCATCTGCAATTGTTTGACCTAATACTACTTGCTCACCAGGCCAAACAAGAGGACGTTGATTAATACATGTATCTTGATTTGAACGATAATATTTTTTTAATCTATAATGAATCGTTCTGCCCTGTATATCTTGAATACCCACTTTAGTAGCTGATACGTATTTTACTATTCCGTTTGTTCTACTTAGAATAATCATTCCTGAATCTCTAGCAATTTTACTTTCCAACCCTGTTCCTACAATTGGTTTTTCTGGATATAGTAAAGGGACAGCTTGTCGTTGCATATTAGAACCCATTAATGCTCTATTAGCATCATCATGTTCTAAAAAAGGTATTAATGAAGTAGCTGCAGAAATAACTTGGATAGGAGATACAGCGATATAATCTACTTCCATAGGAGTGGTAGTTATAAATTCTTGGCGATATCTGATAGGAATAATTTTACCACTAATATAATCAAGGTTATCAATTAAAATATCAGCAGGTGCTATCTTTAAGCTGTCTTCTTCATCTGCAGTCATAAATATTGGTTCAGTATTTTTAAGAACTTTCCCTTTGTCAACTTTTATGTAAGGTGATTCTATAAATCCATAATTATTAATTCTAGCATATATACTAAGTGAACCAATTAAACCTGCATTTGGTCCTTCTGGTGTTTCGATCGGACAAATTCTTCCATAATGACTAGGATGCAAATCACGTACGGCAAATCCGGCTCTATCTTTATTTAGTCCTCCTGGGCCTAATGAACTAATCCGTCTTTTATGCGTTAATTCTGCTAACGGATTAGTTTGATCCATAAATTGAGATAGCTGGCTAGAGCCAAAAAATTCGCGGACAGAAGCAATAAAAGGCTTGGGATTGACTAAGTTAGATAAACTCAAAGAATCTAAATCACAAATAATCATTCGTTCTCGTACTATTCGTTCTAATCTATTTAAACCTATACGTATCTGATTTTGTAATAATTCTCCTACCGAACGCACACGTCTATTACCTAAATGATCAATATCATCTAAAGTTCCTATACTTTGTTCTTTGAGATTGATTAAATAATCTATAGCAACAATAATATCTTGAGGAGATAATACACGAAATGACATAGGTAAATTAATATTTAATTTTTTATTAATTTTATGTCTTCCAACTTCTCCCAAATCATACCTTTTAGGATCGAAAAAACGTGAATATAACATTTGCTGCGCGACTGATATGGTTGCAGGTTCATTAGGCCTTAATTTACTATAAACTATTAACAATGCTTCTTCATCTGTAATATGTTCAACAGAAGATTTGCCTAACTCTTTTTCTAACTCTTTTTTCTCATAAATACTAGAAGCATTCAATAAAAAATTATACTTAGTCAATGTCTTTTTAATTTCATTTTGCGTTAAACCAATCGCACGAAGAAACACATAAGCGTTAACTTTATGAGTTTTATCTATTCTAACCCAAATTTGAGCTTTTGAATCAATTTCAAACTTTAACCATGATCCTCTATTTGAAATAAGGCTTCCACTATATATATATTTATTATTTTTATCGAGTTCTTTTTTGTAATAAATTCCAGGGCTACGTACAATTTGATTAATAATTACCCTTTCTATCCCGGAGATGACAAAAGTTCCTCTATTCGTCATTAAAGGTAAATCGCCAATGAAAACGGGTCTTTTTTTATATTTTTTGTTTTGATAATTTTTTTCACCATAAGCAATTATGGTGTGATTATTGATGTTTCTATTTTGATTTAGCAATTCTACATCTTTCCTTGTTAGTTTAGAAGGAACATATATTTGAGCACTATATGTTCTATCTCTACTTTTAGCTCTTCTAACACTATATCTGGGAAACTTTAATTTATATTCTTTACCAAAAAATTGCAATTCCAATCTTCCAGTAGGATCTGTAATAAGAGGAAAAAAATCTAATATTTCAGCTAAACCTTCAGATAAAAACCAACGAAAACTGTTTACTTGAATATCTGCCAAATCTGGAAAAGTAGAACTAATAGATATTTGTTTAGCTTGTTGCATAGGGTGTTAATTCCTTAACTCAAATACTACTAAGGCACATAATATAATACACACTAAAATATTGATACTTTAGTTGTTATAATAATAACTCAAATGGTATCTAAGATAAAAAGATGTGCTATGATTTTGATTCAATTTATTAAAGATAAATAATAACAAGAAAGACTATATAAAAATCAGGTAGGATAAAAGTAATATATTTTAAAGATGATAACAATCATCATTGTAACTTAAACATAAACATAATAATAGTTTTATGTCCTGAGTTAATTAGTTATGTATGTATGATATACTCAAATTTTTTGTATTTATATATTGATGTTTTTTAAGGCTTTTGACAGAGAAGATTTTTTTCTTGCTCCATTATTGGGATGAAAAACGCCTTTTTTAACAGCTTTATCTATTTTACTATATAAATTATTTAAAGAAAATTTTAAATACTTCAACTCTTTTTCTTGCTCAGTTGTACTAATAGAAGTTAAATACTTTTTTGTCAATGTTTTAATCATAGACTTATATGTTTTATTTCTACGGTGATTTCTTTCAGCGATTATTACACGTTTTACTACTGATATTTTTTTTGGCATCTTAAATTTGAAATAAAAAGTTAAAAATAAATATAGAAAAAATACTATTTTAATATGAAGTATAACATTAATTGTTATAAGTTGACAACAAGATATTGTAAACAATAAGATATAGAAAAAATAAATTCTACTTGCAAGTTAATACAAAAACGTGAGATACTATTAGTAAGAATATTTTTAATCAACAAAAATAATGAGCAAAAGTAAAGGTGCACGTATCACAATTACACTAGAATGTTCTTGTGATTTACCAAATTCAGCAAAACGTAAGCCAGGTATTTTTCGTTATACAAGCTCTAAAAATAGAAGAAATACTCCAAATCGTATAGAATTAAAAAAATTTTGTAAATATTGCAACAAGCATACTATTTTTAAAGAAATTAAATAATTAAACATCATTATTATTCATACTAATTTATATGGCTTTATATAATAAAAAAATTTCTCCTATAAAAAAAACAGGAGTTCTAGATTATAAGGATATAGATTTGTTGAGGCAATTTATTTCCGAACAAGGTAAAATTTTATCTCGCCGTTCAACTAATTTAACTGCTAAGCAACAGAAAAAATTAAGCAAAGCCATTAAACAAGCTAGAATTTTGGCTTTATTACCTTTTCTGAATAATGATTAAATTATAAATATGTAAGTTAAACAACAAATATAATGTTTAACTTACTAAAAAGTATATAACATCAATCTTGTTATAATGTTTTTTCTACAGGAACTAGTTCATAAGCTTCTATTTCATCTTTTTTCTGCCATTGAGAAAATTCTTTTGTTAAAATACCACATTCATTGCCTATTTTCACTTCATCGACGTCTTCTTTAATTCTTTTTAGTGAATCTATTTTACCTTGATAAATTATTGATTTATTTCTATAAACACGTATATAAGCATTATGTTTTACCTTGCCTGATTGTATAATGCAACCAGCTACTGATCCTTTACTTATAGAAAAAATACTTTCAACTCTAGCTAAACCAATCGTATTTTCTTGATACTCAATAAGTACTAGTTCCAACATTTTTTGTTTAATATAATCTATCAAACCATAAATAATATTGAAAGTAGAAATTATAATTTTTGATCTTTCTGCTAAAATTTTAATATTATAAGGTAACAAAGAATTAAAACCTATAACTAGTGCTTGACTTACTGTCGCTAATTGAATGTCGCTTTCAGTAATTTCACCTACGTTAATTGATATTAGGTTTAGTTGAACTTTTTCTTGTGGTATTTTTGAAAAAGCTTGAATAATGGCATCTATTGAACCATGAGTGTCTGTTTTAATAATTAAATTTATTTGTTGATTTAATAAATTGTTTTTACTTTTTTTTGAAGAATCTACAGTAACACGAGTATTTAAGATTTTACTATTATATAGCTGTAAATTATTATCTGCCATTATATCAGCAAGGATTTTTTTTGCTTGTTTTTCTTCTGGTGTTGTTTGAAAAATACTACCAGATAAAGGTACTTGTGATAATCCCCAAATTTTCACAACCGAAGAAGGACCAACTTGTTCTAATTTTGCCTGACTGTTATTGGTAATAGCTCTAATTTTAGATGAAAAATTATTAATTACAATAAAGTCTCCTACTTTAAATTTACCATTTTTAATTAAAATAGTAGCAGTTGGTCCTTTAGTTTTATCTAAATATGAATCTAAAACTGTACCTTCCGCATTAGCTTTAGTGCTAGCTTTAAGTTGACGAAATTCTGTTATATCCAATATAGTTTGAAGTAAAAGATCAATATTTCTATTAGTTAATGCACTTATTTCTATAATATCTATATTTCCTCCCCAATCTTTACCAATAATATTATATTGAGCTAAATCATCTTTAACTTTTTTGATATTTATGCCTGATTTATCTATTTTGTTGATAGCTACTATTAAAGATAAATTATGATTTTGAATATACTTAATTACTTCTATGCTTTGTGGCTGTAAACTATCATCAGCAGCAACAACTAAAATGGCGACATCTGTTATTTGAGCACATCTCAAGCGCATATCTGAAAAAGCTTCATGGCCAGGTGTATCTAAAAATATTATTTTTTTCTTTGTTGAATGGTAATCTATTTCTATTTCATAAGTTTTTATTTTTTGTGTAATACCGCCACTTTCAAAGCTAGCATTATTAGTTTGACAAATATTGTCTAATAAAGTAGTTTTTCCGTGGTCTACGTGTCCTAATATAGTTACTATTGGGCTTCTTAACTCTAATTCTTCTGTTTTATCTTCAGTAATATTGAGTTTAAAAGCTCGCTTCATTCTTGTTGAAGTTCCAGTTTCATTGAGAATAGTAAATCCATAATGTTCTGCTATAGATTGAGCTATAGTAACATCAATGATTTGGTTAATAGTTACTGAAATACCTTGTAAAAATAACCATTTTATAATTTCTGCTTCTGGTATTAATAAGATAGACGATAATTCTTTAATGCTTAAAGGTTGATCTAAGTTAATTTTTTTATCTTGACTACCTGAAATATGCTGTAATACAGCTTCATTTAAATTATCCTGGTTGTTTTTTTTGTTTCCTGTGTCAATTTTAATAATAGTTTTACTATTGTGAATTTTTTTTTTCCATGGTTTTACAGGTCTCATTAAAGATAAATCAACATTATCATTTGTTTGTGAAGGATCAATATAATTATCACTAATATTGTCTTCATCTTGATTTAAATGAAGTTTAGTACGTAATTTTTTTTTTACTTTATTTTTATTTTTTTTGTTGTCTAAGCCATCTATAGGTTTATATTGATATTTGTGTTTTTTATCTAAACGTGCAGGAATGTTGCTTGAATCTTCAATTATGAGAGATTCTAACTGTTGAACTGATCGAATTGAAGATGGAGAAAAAGAACTTTTACTGAAAAAAATAATTTTAGGATTTTTTAAGTACAACCAATGAGGATTTAAGTTAGTTCTTTGTTTTTGTTCTAAGGATAATTCTGGATGAAAAATAATATTATTCAAGGTTTTTCTATTATGTAAAAAGTTTAAAATATGTAATATGTTGTCAAGTTGCATAAATTATATCATTATAATTGATATCTTATGCAGTATATATACTCTTCATCTAATATTTGTAATATCAAAAAAGTTTACACAATAATTCAGTCAAAGTATTATATAAATAATTAGTAAATAATTATTGTATTAGTAATAAAATATAAACACTTAAGGATATATATGCCAAGGTCTCAAAAAAATGATAATTTTATTGATAAAACTTTTTCTGTTCTAGCAGATATTATATTAAAAATTTTACCTACGAGCAAGGAAGAAAAAAAAGCTTTTTGTTATTATCGAGATGGTATGTCTGCTCAATCTGAAGGAGAATATGCAGAAGCATTAGAAAATTACTATGAAGCTCTAAGTATAGAAGAAGATCCGTTCGACAGAAGTTATATTTTATATAATATAGGTTTAATTTATTCTAGTAATGGTGAACATATAAAAGCTTTAGAATACTATCATAAAGCTTTAGAATTAAACTCTAAATTACCTCAAGCATTAAATAATATAGCCGTTATATATCATTACCAAGGAGTAAAAGCTGCTCAGAATAATAAAACAGATATTTCAAAATCTATGTTTGACAAAGCTGCTAATTATTGGCAACAAGCTATATATTTAGCTCCCAATAATTATATTGAAGCTCAAAATTGGTTAAAAACAACTCAAAAAAATAGTAATTAGAATATTACTATTTTCTACCTTAATCTTGATTATAATAACTTTATATAAAAACTTAGAATTATTATTATTTTAGCATAATTATTAGTTCATAATTAATATATATGATATAAATTATAGAATCAGAAATTTTGTTAATTGGCTAAAAAAAATATATAAAAGTATGGTTACTACAACAAATATTGGTTCTGTAACACAAATTATTGGACCTGTTTTAGATATTGAATTTGCGAATGGTAAATTACCAAAAGTTTTTAATGCCCTAAAAATTGAAGGACCCGAAGGAACTATTACATGCGAGGTGCAACAATTATTAGGAGATAATAGAGTGCGTGCTGTTGCAATGAGTTCAACAGATGGCTTAAAAAGGAAAGTATCTGTAACAGATACAGGAGCACCTATCACTGTCCCTGTTGGTCTGCCTACATTAGGACGTATATTCAATGTGCTAGGTGAGCCTGTAGATAACTTAGGATCCATTGATTCTACAGATACTTTGCCAATACATAGATCTGCTCCTTTATTTACGCAGCTAGAAACTAAACCATCAATTTTTGAAACAGGTATTAAAGTAGTAGATCTATTAGCTCCTTATAGAAGAGGAGGAAAAATTGGTTTATTTGGTGGAGCTGGAGTAGGAAAAACAGTTTTAATTATGGAATTAATTAACAATATCGCAAAAGCACATGGAGGTGTATCTGTATTTGGAGGAGTAGGTGAAAGAACTAGAGAAGGTAACGACTTATACCAGGAAATGAAAGAATCTAAAGTAATCGACCAAGAAAACTTGACTAACTCAAAAGTTGCGCTAGTATATGGTCAAATGAATGAACCTCCTGGAGCAAGGATGAGAGTAGGTTTAACTGCACTAACAATGGCTGAATATTTTAGAGATGTCAACAAACAAGATGTTTTACTATTTATAGACAATATTTTTCGTTTTGTTCAAGCTGGTTCTGAAGTTTCGGCTTTACTAGGCAGGATGCCTTCTGCCGTTGGTTATCAACCAACTTTAGCAACAGAAATGGGAGCATTACAAGAAAGAATTACATCAACTACCGAAGGATCTATAACTTCAATACAAGCAGTATATGTACCAGCAGATGATTTAACAGATCCTGCACCTGCTACTACGTTTGCTCATTTAGATGCAACAACTGTGTTATCAAGAGGCTTGGCAGCTAAAGGTATTTATCCTGCAGTAGATCCTTTAGATTCTACATCAACTATGTTACAACCAGGAATTGTAGGAGAAGAACATTATAGTACTGCACAGCAAATTAAATCTACTTTACAAAGATACAAAGAACTACAAGATATTATTGCTATTTTAGGCTTAGATGAATTGTCTGAAGAAGATAGACTGGTTGTTGCTCGAGCACGTAAGATAGAACGTTTTCTTTCCCAACCTTTTTTCGTAGCTGAAGTATTTACAGGATCACCGGGCAAATATGTATCTCTTGAAAGCTCTATTAAAGGATTTCAAATGATTTTGAAAGGCGATTTAGATGATTTACCTGAACAAGCTTTTTATTTAGTCGGCGATATAAACGAAGCTATTGATAAAGCAGAAAAATTAAAAGGATAAATTCTAATACATATGACACTAAAAATTAGAGTAATTGCTCCAGATAGAACAGTTTGGGATGCTAGTGCAGAAGAAGTTATTTTGCCGAGTAGTACAGGTCAATTAGGTATTTTAAAGGATCATATACCATTGCTAACAGCGTTAGACATAGGTGTCATGAGAGTAAGAATAGATAAAGAATGGACACCCATTGTTTTGTTAGGAGGTTTTGCAGAAATAGAGAATAATAAAATTACAATCTTAGTGAATGGAGCTGAAGAAATTTCGGAGATTGATATTAACACAGCACAACAGAATTTAGAAGAAGCTAATTCTACATTAGCTGAGGCAGTTAGCAGTAAAGATAAAATAGAAGCTACTCAAAACATAAGAAAAGCAAGAGCTCGATTACAAGCGATAGCTAGTATAAATGAATAATTTACCATAACATTATTCATATTCATTTGCGCTTAAATAAGATCCAAAAGAAAAGTATTAATATTATTCTTTTGGATCTTATTTTATAATTTATAAATATGTGGAAGAGACTAGCTTAAACCAGAAGAAATATAATCAAAATACAAGCCCATCTCTTTACCTGCATCAGAACCTACTAAACCAATAGTAACTTCTTTCATTGCTTGAATTGCTTGAATAGTAGCACCAATTGGTACTCCAAGCGAATTGTAAGTTTCTTTTAATCCGTTTAAAACTCTCTCATCTAAAATGGAAGGATCACCAGCTAACATTCCATAAGTAGCATATCTTAAGTAATAATCTAAATCCCTAATACAAGCAGCATATCTTCTAGTAGTATACATATTGCCACCTGGTCTAGTTATATCAGAATATAATAAAGATTTTGCTACTGATTCTTTAATAATAGTTGCTGCATTAGCTGCAATAGTCGCTGCTGCACGCACCCGTAGTTCTCCTGTTTGGAAATAACCTCTTAATTTTTCTACAGAACTATCATCTAAATATTTTCCTTGAACATCAGCTGCATTGATTACAGATGTAATTGCGTCTTGCATAGTATAAAATCCTTTACAAATAAAATTAACAGTATAAATTAAAATATTAAATTATGATTTAAAAGTGCAAATAAAATATTTTTATTGTAAAGCACCTAGTGTATAATCAAAATAAAAACCTGCTTCAGTAGAATCTTCACCCGATAATAAAGAACACGCAACACTTTTTAAAGAACGTAAACCTTCTGCCACACCAGTAATAGGTGTTCCTAAAGAGTTATACATTTCTTTAACTCCGACTAAACCGATTTCTTCAATAGGAGTAACATCACCTGCTACTATCCCATAAGTAACTAGACGTAAATAATAATCTAAATCACGTAAACATGTTGCAGTCATTTCTTCTCCATAAGCATTGCCCCCTGGAGATACTACATCAGGTCTTTGTTGAAATAACTGTTGACCTCCCTGTTTAACAATACGCTCACGATTTTCCGTTAAAATTTGTGCTATACGAAGCCTACGTTGTCCAGACAAAACAAAACTTTTAATACGATCCAGTTCTCCTGGGCTTAAATAACGCGCTTCAGCATCTGCGTTAACAATAGATTTTGTAACGATACTCATAAATTCAACTCCTATAATGGCTTTGCTTTCACAAAAGCTATAATATATAATAATTAATTTATATCTATTTAAAGATGATCAAATAAAAACTGCTACCAATATAAACAATAAATATACTATATAATTGTTTCACAGAGATTACATATATGTATATATCATTATTTCTAAGCTTATTTTGCAAGTTTATTTTAGTTTTTTTTGCAAAGTACTCAAACAAGATAGTTTTGTGTTAATTATCTTGTTTTGAATAATACAATTAATATATAATTAGTGTATCTTGATTGTGTTTTTATATACTTACGAATTAATACTTGCTGGTTTAAAGCTAGGAATGACTATACTTGTACTTTGTTTAGTTAATGTATTATATAGTTTTTCTGTATTTGGAAAATTTGAAGCAGGCAATGTAGGAAAACGACGATAAGGAACAGTGTTTTCACCAAATACTGACTGGTATTCCAAACTATTAACTAAAGTATGAATAAATTCTGCTAAACCTTTAGATGCTAAAATTTGGTTATAATATCTAATTTCTGCTTGATTATTAGGAGCTCTTCCTAAGATATGTTTAGTACCTAGTTCAATAACTTTAGTATTAGGATAAGGTTGATAAAATTCTTTTCTATATAAAGAAGAAGATCCTAATTTCTCTACTAACTGTTGTACAGTTAATTCTTGATTAAGAAAAGATTTTTCTATGTTGACAAGTTCATATCCAACTGTACATGATTCAATATCTCTTTCAAAAATTTGACGGTATGCTGCTTTTAATATTGTATTTAAGTTTGAAGAGTTAATAGTTTCATCTTTTTGAAAAACAACTCTTTCAGATCTTTTTGCAGAAACACCTTGTTTAATTCTTCTGCTAATATTATTTGTACTACGATATTCTGATACGGTACCTAATTGAACAAATCTATTTATTTGTTTATCTTTAATTTGTAAAGTTTGATTTGTAGAAACATTTTGCCTTAAATTTCTCATAGCTAATCCACTGGACGTAATATATCTTTCATAAGGAACAACATTATCTCCAAAAGCTTCTACATATTCCTCACTATCAAGAATGGCATCTATAAATTTATAGTAATTTTCTTTGTATGTTACATCAAAATATTTGTTAATTTCTTGACGGCCATACGTTGGCTTTCCTAGCAAACGATTATGTATATATTCAATTGCTTTGCAGATATAAAATGGTTCCCAATATAAAGATCTAAAAATAGAAGATTTAGCTAAGTACCTGATAAATTCACGAATAGTAATTGTGCCATCTTTAACTTGATTTTCTATTCCTTTAAAGCCTGATAATTGATCTTGATATATATTACGACCAAAAACACGTAAGTAAGCTGCACTAATCACAGCCTCTACAGAGTTAACGATAGGTGTTTGATTGTCATTTGTATCTTTAGATAGTTGAAAAACTACTGGCCCTAATGAACCAACTAATTCAGAACGTTTATTAGGACTACTAATTTGATTATAGATACCTGGTCCTTTCCGGATTAATGACCTTCTACTGTTTTTACCAAATGGTGCAGGGCGGCTTTTAGTATTTACGGTATCTTTAGGAAAGATAGCTCCAAATTGAATTAGTAATGGATCATTGCCTCTACCATAAGGATGTTGATCAGGCAATTTTTGTTTATAATCACCAAATAACTCAATAAATTGTGGTGTTTTTCTAAATGGAGCGCTATATTTAAAAAGATCAATTTGTGGTCCCCAATTACGACATTCTTGAGCTTCTTCTCCCAGGCCTCTTAAATACGGAACCGTTTCTTCCCCAAAATAATCTGAATATTCTTGTAAATTTAATAAAGAATCTACTAAGCCAGCTAGACCTTGATCAGACAGTATAGAAAAGAATTTTTGAAACTCAGCTAAAGAACTCGGACCTCTACCTAAGAAATGTCGAAAAGCTAATTCTAATGTACGACTATTAACAAATGGTTCAAAAAACTGCTTTCTGTAAATTTCAGATTTTCCTAAACCTCTGATAAATTCTTTAATAGACAACTGACCATTTCTTACTTGTGATTCTAAAATAGAGAAAGATAAACTATACGCTTTATTGATATCTCTTTCAAAAACCTGTCTATAACAAGCCCGAATTACTGTATTTTTTTCGTCTGCCGACAAAGTAGTTTTCATGACAAATTTAGGCAATAAATTGCCTGCTTGTGAGTATACTTGAGGTAAACGTAAACCTTGTACATCAGTAAATTCTCTTTTTCTTAATTTATCCGTAAGAGAAGGAGCTTCAAATTCAGAAATTAATACATTGAAATATTCTAATACTAGCTCTTTTGCTTCTTGATCAGTATCAAAAATAGTAAGAGCTATTTGACGCATTGTTCTTAGTGCAACAATTGCAGCAGCACTTGAACAAGCATTGTCGATAAGTTCACGTAAACCACGAATATTAACAGATAAAATATTGGTATCTCCAGCTACAATAGCATAGGTCAAATAACGCAGAAACCAATCTAAATCTCTTAATGATTTTTTCATACGTTCAGAGCCATAACGAGTTACATTAATGGGCCTAAAACCTGGAGGATTTGCTTCTCCTGTACGAAATAAAGAACTTAAATTGCTAAATAAATTGGTCTGAGTATCACCTGTAAGTTGCGATATAGTATTTTGGATAGCAGACTCAGGTCTTTCTAAATAGGCTATTGATGCTCCACCTATAAAAATTCTATCTGCAGCTTTAGTAACTAATATATTTGCATTCTTTGTTAATGCATCTGCGATTTCTAATCTTTTGTTACCTGAATTTAAGAAAGTAATTAATTGATTTAATTCTCCTAATTGCAAAAATCTGTCCTGTTGTTCTGCTTGAATAATAGTTGAGATTGAAGCTGTCCGGTAAAGCTGTGGTTGTCTTACCGGGCTTCCACCACTTGCACTAACAGTCATTGATGATATCTCCTAAACTTTTTAAACTTTAGTGTAAATTTCACTTATGTAGTAAACATACTATATTATTATAATTATAATAGATACAATATAAATATATGTTGTATATATATTACACATATATTTTAAAGACAATATTGTGAAATATTTTATTGCTTGCAATAATATATATCTAATATTTTACAAAGATAAATGAAAACTAGCTTGAATAAATATATCTTTTGTAATACTTCATAATTAAGGTATAATTGCATCAAGATTTCTTTATTTCAAACGAAAACATAAATCGTTTTCATAATATTAGTTGATCATCGATTACCATTTTACTAAATATGTTATCAAAAAAAAACAACTCATACGTAATACAAGCAAAGTGAACTTAATGAATGATACAGAAATGTCAATAACCGAGCATTTAGATGAATTAAGACAAAGAATTATTGCTACATTAATAGTATTTAGTTGTACTTCTATAATTAGCTTTATGTTTACAAAACAATTAACTTCTATTTTGCAAAAACCATCAGCTGGAGTCAAATTTTTACAATTAGCACCAGGAGAATATTTTTTTGTTTCTGTCAAAATTGCTATTTATAGTGGATTAATGTTAACTTGTCCTTTTGCTATTTATCAAATAATAATGTTTATTCTGCCTGGTTTAACTTCTAAAGAAATAAGAATCATTATTCCTGCTTTATTAGGTTCTGCTATATTATTTTTTATAGGTATAATTTTTGGATATATAGTTTTGGCTCCAGCTGCTTTACAATTTTTCATTCATTATGGTGCTGAAATCATTGAACCTTTATGGTCTTTTGAACAATACTTTGATTTTATTTTATTATTGCTTTTTAGTACAGGTTTAGCTTTTCAAATTCCCATAATACAAGTAACTTTAGGAGTATTTAATATAGTTTCTTCGAAACAAATGGTACGAATTTGGAAGTACATCGTATTTATTTCTACAATTATTGGTGCTATATTAACACCATCCACAGATCCTTTTACCCAAATTATTATGTCTATTGCCATTTTGTTATTATATTTCAGTGGTGTTATAATTTTAACAGCTATGAAAAGATAATCCAGTATTTTAATTATCTGCTTGGCGACAAACTCATGTATAATATAAATCAATAGATATACAAAGTGCGCATAAATTTCATATTTATTATTAACACTTACGCTAACTCTTTAGTTTATAATAATAACTAAAAACTATATTTAATTCTCTTTTAACTTTTATTATCATTCATCTATATGAAATCTCATTATTTCGATAAGTTCAGTTATGCAATTAAGCTAATACTTGGTAGTTGTTTGTCTACGTTTATATGCATTTTTGTTGTTTTGGGACAACCTTTGAAAACAGATGGTTTTCCGATTTACGCTCAACAAGCTTATACTAATCCTCGAGAATCAACGGGAAGAATTGTTTGTGCAAACTGTCATTTAGCTCAAAAACCTGTTTTGGTGGAAGTACCACCATCTGTACTACCTAATACTGTTTTTGAAACAGTAGTAAAAATACCATATGACATTCAGTCAAAACAAATTTTAGGAAACGGCAGTAAAGGCAGTTTGAATGTAGGCGCTGTTGTTATCTTGCCAAAAGGATTTAAGTTAGCACCTCCTAATTTGCTACCTACAGACTTAAAAGCAAAAACAAAAGGCATTTATATCCAACCTTATAGTACAGATCAAGACAACATATTAGTAGTTGGTCCTGTTCCAGGAGACAAAAATCAAGAAATTACTTTTCCGATATTATCTCCTGATCCGTTAAAAGATAAAAGCGCACACTTTTTCAAATATCCTATTTTTGTTGGAGGTAATCGAGGGAGAGGACAACTTTATCCTACAGGAGATAAATCCAACAATAATGTCATTAATTCTCTATATAACGGTAAAATTACGGAAACAGAATTATTGGATAAAGGAGGCTATAAAATAGAAATAGAACAAAATAATAAAGAAACTGTACGTCAAAATATTCCTGCAGGATTAGAATTACAAGTAAAAAAAGGTGATGTAATTTCGATTGATCAAGCTTTAACCAAAGATCCTAATGTTGGCGGATTTGGACAAAATGAGACAGAAATTGTCTTACAAAGTCCACAAAGAATTCAAGGTATGATAATATTTTTCATACTCCTTACAATTTCGCAAATTTTCTTTGTACTTAAGAAAAAACAATGGGAGAAAGTACAAGCTGCTGAAATTAATTTTTAAAACGATTAATCTTTATATTTTAAAATAAAATATAAAAGTATAAAGCCACCTCTTATCTATTTAGTATTTAGGTTTAGGTGGTCTTAAAATTGTTGTTCTATATATTTGTGCTGATAAAACTTTCAACAGCTCATCAATAATCAGTAAATTATAAAAAATGCAGTACTTGCAACATTTTTTCTACTTCTTCTATGATTTGATTTGGCTGAATAACAGTAGCCCTTTCTAAGGATCCATTGTAAGGAGTAGGAATGTCTTGTGATGACAATCTTTTAACAGGAGAATCTAAATAATCAAAAAATTGTTCATTAATTTGTGCAATCAATTCAGCACCTATTCCTGCTGTTTGCATACATTCTTCCACAATTATAACATGGTGAGTTTTTCGTATAGATTGACCTATAGTTACAATATCTAATGGTTTAAGAGAAATCAAATCAATTATTTCTGGATCATAGCCTTTTTCAACTAAAACATTAACAGCTTGAACGACATGATGACGCATTCTAGAATATGTTAAAATTGTTATATCTTTGCCTTCTCTTACAATTTCCGCCTTATCTAAAGGCAAAATATATTCATCTTCAGGAATATTTTGCTGCAAATTATACAACAAAACATGCTCAAAAAAAATAACAGGATTATTATCTCGTATAGCTGCTTTCAATAAGCCTTTGGCATTATAAGGCGTAGAGCAAGCCACAATTTTTAAGCCTGGGATTGGTTGAAAGTAAGCTTCTAAACGCTGTGAATGTTCTGCTCCCAATTGTCTGCCTACCCCGCCTGGACCACGTATAACCATAGGAATTGTAAAATTACCTCCTGAAGTATACCTAAGCATACCAACATTATTAGAGATTTGATTAAAAGCTAATAATAAAAAACTCATATTCATTCCTTCTACAATAGGTCGTAAGCCAGTAATTGCTGATCCTATAGCCATTCCAGTAAAACTATTCTCTGCAATTGGAGTATCTAAAATTCGTAAATCTCCATATTTTGCATGTAAACCTTTTGTAACTTTATATGACCCTCCATAATGTCCTACATCTTCTCCTATTATAAATACACGACTGTCTCTTGACATTTCTTCGTCAGTAGCTTCTTTTAAAGCATCAAACATAAATATTTTTTTCATTTTTTTCGTAAATTAAAAAAGAACTATATTAAGAAATTTTTACAAAGTAGAGTCAGCAAATAAATAACGTTTTAAATCTTTTATATGCGGTTCTGGACTGGATAATGCAAATTGTATAGCATCATCAATTTCTTGTTTGATTTTGGCATCAATTTGAGAAAGATCTTTTATTTGAACTATATTGTTGGTAATTAAATAAGTTTTCAAATATTTAATAGGATCACGATTAATCCAAGCTTGTTTTTCATCATGAGAACGTAATTCATCAGGATCAGCCAAAGAATGCCCTCTAAATCTATAAGTTAAAGCTTCTATTAATGTTGGTCCTTCTCCTTGCCTAGCACGTTGAACTGCTTCTTGAGCAACTTTACGGACAGATAAGACATTCATGCCATCTACCTCTATTCCAGGCAAACCAAAGGCAGCAGCTTTTTTGTAAATTTCAGGACAAGAAGAAGAACGTTGATGAGCCATGCCTATAGCCCATTGATTATTCTCTACTACAAAAATAATAGGTAATTTCCATAAAACAGCCATATTTAAACATTCAAAAAATTGGCCATTATTAGTTGTCCCATCTCCAAAAAAACAAGCTGTTACAGCTATATTTTTTGACTCTTTCAAAACTTGATGCTTATAAACGCTTTGAAAAGCTGCTCCTGTAGCGATAGGGATGCCTTCTCCAATAAAAGCAAAACCTCCTAAAAAGTTATGTTGAGCAGAAAAAAGATGCATTGAACCTCCTCTCCCTTTACTACATCCAGTTTCTTTTCCAAATAATTCTGCCATTATTGCATTAGAAGTAACTCCCTTGCTAAGAGCATGTACATGATCTCTGTAAGTACTACAAACATAATCATGTGTTTCTAAACACTTAATCACACCAGTCGATACAGCTTCTTGCCCATTATATAGATGTACAAAACCAAACATTTTTCCACGATAATACATTTGTGCACACATATCTTCAAAAGTACGTCCTAAAACCATATCTTCATAAAGCATTAATGCTTCAGATGAATCAATGACATAAATTTGATCATTCAATAATTGTGTAGTATTTTCTTGCGTCATAAATTATATAAATGGCTCCTTATCATTATATATGAAAATTGTTAAAATCAATGTGACTTTGAGCTTACATATACCTTAACTTTATAAGATTAAATCAACTATTTTTATAAATATCAAAACATATACAAAACTGATTAAAAAATGAATTTTAGAAATAGATCTATACAAACTTTTTTTATATAATGATAGATAATTAATATATTAATCCAAATTATGGTATAGTTTTTATTAGTAATAATTTATTATTCATTAAATATATCAATATATGTTATTTTATTCTACAAAGAACTAGTATATAAATACTCAATACTCAAACAAATGGTATCTAAATTTATTTTTTCAACTATTAGTGATGATTTACACAGTTTAAATCAAAATTTACAAAGTATAGTAGGTGCAAGGCATCCTGTTTTACATGCTGCATCGAATCACTTATTTGCTGCAGGTGGAAAAAGAATACGTCCTATAATTGTTTTGTTAATTTCTCAAGCAACACTTAATGAATATAATATTAAACCAGAACATAAAAGATTAGCAGAAATTACAGAAATTATACATACAGCTAGCTTAGTACATGATGATATTATAGATGAATGTTTAACTCGGCGTGGAACAAAAACCGTTCATAATATGTTTAGTACAAAAGTAGCTGTATTAGCCGGTGATTTTTTATTTGCTCAATCATCTTGGTATTTAGCCAATTTATATAATTCAGAAGTAGTTCAAACTATTTCTAAAGTCATTACAGATTTTGCAGAAGGTGAAATTAGACAAGGATTAATTAGCTTTGATTTTAGTATATCAATAAATCAATATATTGAAAAATCGTTTTATAAAACTGCGTCATTGATTGCTGCTAGTTGTAAAGGAGCAGCAATTTTAAGTCAAGTAATATTAAAAGAACAAAATGACTCTTATTTATATGGAAAACATTTAGGCTTAGCTTTTCAAATCATAGATGATATTTTAGATTTAATAGGCTCTACTAAATCTTTAGGTAAACCAGCTAGTTCTGATCTAAAAAATGGCAATTTAACAGCTCCTATTTTATTTGCTCTTACGGAATCTCAAAAATTGCAAGATATTATTAGTCAAGAATTTGAGAATACAGAAGATATTAAATACGCAATTTTGTTAGTGCATAAAAGTAAAGGATTACAAAAAGCTAAAGATTTAGCTGAAGAACATATTCAAATTGCTATTGAATCTATAAAATTCACCCGCAAAAATTCTATTTATGAAAATTTAATTTATATAAGTCAATACATATTAGAGAGACTATACTAAACATTGTTAGTCTTACAAGAAAAAATACAATTCAATTGTATTGTCATGTGTATTTGACAAAGTTACTTTTTCTTTCAGATTCAGATTTGTTGAATATATTTGTAAGAATAAACTGAAAACCTGATGGATCTACAACAGCTATTTGGGCAAGCATTTTTCTATTTATACTAACACAAGATTTTTTCAATAAATTTATAAATTGACTATAGCTTAAGTCATTACTTCGAGTTGCTGCATTTATTCGAGTAATCCATAAACGTCTAAATAATCTTTTTTTATGTTTACGACCTACGTAGGAATACCTTAAAGCCTTTAGAACTTGCTGCTTACTAGTTCTGAATAATTTTGAATGTGTGCCTTTAAATCCTCTTGCTAGTTTTAAAATTTTTTTTCTTCTTTTTCTAGCAATATTACCTCTCTTAATCCGCGTCATATGTACAACTTTACTCCTATACTAATTATTAACAATAAAGTTAATATATAAAATTACTAATCTATTGTTTTAAGTGCGTAATTGTTTTTTTAATCTACTAAAATCAGTTTTATTTAAACAAAATGTTTTACATAACTTTTTTTTTCTTTTTTGAGTTTTTTTTTGCAGTAGATGACTTTTGCAAGCTTTGTGTCGCAAAACTTTACCTTTGCAAGAAATTTTAAATCTTTTATTGACCGATTTGGATAATTTTAATTTAAACATAGTCATAGTGAGTGATATATAAATTATAAAATGCAGTAAAATCTTGAGTTCATACAATTACATACTTTTTCACATGAAACTTTAGATTTTCGTTGATTAATAAATACTTTTAGTTTTAACAATTTAAATAACTTGTGGTTTTTCTTACGATATTTTGGAAATATCATTGATGAACTAAGATAATTCACTTTGTTACATCTGGCAATTATGAATTTCATGAATATAATAAATAGCACTAGCATAATTTCTATCAAACTAGAGCGTAATCCTTAAAACATATTTAGATTTACACTATATACTATAAATATATATTGCAGATAATATTTAACTCTTACCTTAATAAGAAATAAGAGTTTATTTAAGTTATCTTTATATAGATTTTTGACTTTATTATGAACTGCAATTAATAAAAGATCATGAAATTGTGCTCCATGTCAATTTGTAAATTAAGTATATTTTGAATTACATATGCTATGTGTGTTTTCTTAACCAGTCTTTTAAATCTTTTGTAAAAACAAAAAACATCAATTATAAGTAATCTTAACTTAGTTATACTAATTTTACAAATCCTATGCACTACTGCTTCAGACAATCTAAATTTATTAAGATACTTTTGCTCACTATACTAATAATCTTTACAATAAGCTACTTTTTTTATTTCTATAACACAAAAAATAACATAAAAACTAATAACTTGTTTTCGATATTTTTTACTTTTAATAATTTAGATTATATTTTAAATTGTAGAAAAATATTCTTTGGATTTAATAGGATCTGGAACTAGTGTCTTATCTCCTGGCTGCCAATTTGCTGGACATACTTCATCTGGATGAGACTGTACATATTGAATAGCTTGTAAAGTTCTTAATGTTTCGTCAATATTTCTTCCAAAAGCTAAATTATTAATGACTGTATGCTGGATAATTCCTTCTTTATCAATAATAAACAATCCTCTTAATGCAACTGCATCATCAGCTAAAACATGATAAGAGCGACTAATTTCTTTTTTTAAATCAGAAACTAAAGGATATTTTAGATTTCCTAATCCTCCATTCTCCCGTTCTGTCTGTAGCCAAGCTAAGTGAGAATACTCACTGTCGACTGAAATGCCTAAAATTTCTGTATTAAGTTGTTGAAAACGATTATAACTATCACTAAATGCAGTGATTTCTGTAGGACAAACAAATGTAAAATCTAAAGGATAAAAAAACAATATAAGATATTTTCCCAAATAATCTGATAACTGAACAGGAAAAAATTCTTGATCATATACAGCTGTAGCACTAAAATGCGGAGCTGGTTTACCAACTCTTAAACAATCAGACTGTTCTATCATGCAATTTTACTCAAATAATCTAAACTTAATAATAAACAATAATAATCATAAATATAACATAAACTTTAGAAAAAAATACTATAATAATTTGAATTAAATAAAGTTACAGTACAATGAAAACAAATAATAGCGGGAAATGGATTTGAACCATTGACCTTCGGGTTATGAGCCCGACGAGCTACCAGACTGCTCTACCCCGCGTTATTAATAACATTAACTAAAACTAGCATAATTGACAATATTTAAAATATCAAGAAAATTAAAAATAATTATAAAATTACGTGTAAATAAATTCCCAAGATAAAAAAAAAGAATTGATAAAAAAAATCACTTTTATTTTTTCTAAAATAGGTCCAACTTGATAAATCCCTATTAAACGATCTTGAATAAGAATATCTGCAGGTTTAATCCATAATTGTCCGTCATACCATCCAGATTCTTCATAAAAAACAACTGCACTTAATAATCGTTTTAAAATATAAGACCAGCCTAAATATAAACGTATTAATAGAAATTCTATAGTCAAAATTGGTATTATTATCATATGAACTAATATACTTACTTGTAGTAATGTATGCTTGATATATATAATGATCAAATATATACTTAATTCTACAAACATAAAAGATGCAAAAACTATTAATAATTTTATAATAAAATTATTAATAGTTTTTGTTGACCAAGCAAATAACATTGATTTTTTTAAAGCTGTATATTCATTTAGAGGTTGCTGCTCAAATGGAACAGGACATAAATTTTGATATTCATGAGTTGACATATATATATAAACTATAAATCAATATAATATCTATTAATAATAAAAGTGTGAATTCTAAATTTTAAATATATTTAAAAAAATAATAAATATAAAAAAAAAATGCTATAGTTAACCAAGTTGAAATTTCTAGTGTTTTATTAATTTGTTTATTACTATTAAGTATTTGTCCTTGAATTCTTAAATTTCCAAAACCTTCTAATTTAGGATTATACATTAAAATTAATATAATACTGAGTATGCTATTTATATGCCATAAAAGTTTCATTTTTATTTTACCGATATTACATTTGAATAATGAACAACAATATGAAATTAAAAACATTAATAATTATTATATTTACTCACCTTGTATCTTTAATAAAACAAATCCTAGGGTTAAACCTATTAAAATCATTATACAGCTTAAAACTGCTGCATTGGTAATTTCACTTTCCATTATTTACTACTCCATTTATTTATAAATTTGACTTGCTTTTACGTTCTACATTGTAAACCAATAATTTTAATTACTTTTAAAAGCCATTTCTTCCCCAGACTACCAAAGCAATAGAAAAAGTAAAAACAGCCATTAGAGAACCCCAGCCTAAACTAATAATATCCATAATCACATCCTAATAACGGTTAATCTATAATTTATAAGCTCATCTATTATATAATACTATATTATTTAATTGATATATAATAATTTAAATTTCATAAAATACTAGAAGTTGTTTTGTTTATCTAGAATGTAAAAAATACTAAATTATTAACATATATATTGGAATTATACATTAAACTATACTATTATTTTTTAATATACTATAAGCAAAAAAACCTATATAATACTTATATTCTATATCTAATATATATAAATTTTTAAACATGCAAAGCACTGCTCATCCAGTTAAACAGAAAATTAAAGAAACTATTCTAACTCCTCGTTTTTATACGACTAATTTTGAAGAGATAGCTAATCTAGATATCTCAAATAATACAGGAGAGTTTGAAGCTGTTTTAGAAGAATTTCGTGCGGATTATAATAGGCAACACTTTATTAGAGATGAAGAATTTAATCAAACTTGGGATAATTTAGATAATTCTACTAGGTCTTTGTTTATAGAATTCCTTGAACGATCTTGTACAGCAGAATTTTCCGGATTTTTACTATATAAAGAATTATCAAGACGCTTGCAAAAAACTAGTCCTATGTTAGCAGAATGTTTTTTACTTATGTCAAGAGATGAGGCTAGACACGCAGGTTTTTTAAATAAAGCTATGGCAGATTTTAATATCTCTTTAGACTTAGGTTTTCTAACTAAAAATAGAAAATATACTTTTTTTGCTCCAAAATTTATATTTTATGCCACTTATTTGTCAGAAAAAATTGGTTATTGGCGTTACATTACAATTTATAGACATTTAGAAAAACATCCTGAGCATAGAATTTATCCTATATTTCGTTTTTTTGAAAATTGGTGTCAAGATGAAAATCGTCATGGAGATTTTTTTGCTGCATTATTAAAATCTCAACCGCAATTTTTGGACAATTTGCAGGCTAAGTTATGGTGTAGATTTTTTCTGCTAAGTGTATTTGCCACAATGTATTTAAATGATTTTCAGAGATCTGGTTTCTACAATGCTATTGGACTTGATTCACGTCAATTTGACATACAAGTAATACGCAAAACAAATGAAAGTGCTTCAAGAATTTTTCCTATTGCGTTGAATATAGATCACCCTAATTTTTTTAAATACTTAGATAAATGCGCTAAGATTAATAGTTTATTAATTAGTATAGATCAAAAAAATAGAAATAAAATTTTTACAATTGTAGAAAAATTTCCTTTATATATTGACTTATTTAATAATTTATTAAATTTGTATTTCATTCATCCAATTTCTTCTAAAAATATAAATCAAACTGTAAGATAAAAATCATCAATTAAAATTCAAATTGAATTTTAAAACTACAAAATTAATGGCAAATTTAATTGCTTACCATTAATTTTGTAGTTTTGTTTATTACATTTTATCCACTAATTTTTTCTTTTGCTTCGTACATTATTTGTAAATCAATATGATCATAATTATTGTCCCGGGCAAATCTTTCTGTGTTTCTTTTTACTTTACCTCTTATAAAACCAGGTATTTTTGTTAACTCTTGTTTTGCTTCAGTAGACCACGTTAATTCATTTGTCGCCGACAATGTATTAGTTATTATTTGCGTAGTATCATGTCCCCCAAATAAGTCTAACAGATGATCTTCCATGCCTAAAGTAAAAGAATTATAGATTAAATCTGCAATTTGATTAGTACCTTCATAGCCAACAAAAGGCTTATAACTTAAAGGGAAATTTTGTATATGCACAGGCGAAGAAATTACTCCGCAAGGAATATTTAATCTTTTACCTATATGTCTTTCCATTTGAGTACCAAAAATAGCATTAGGTTCTGTTTTAGCTATTAAATCTGCAACTAATTGATGATCATCAGTAATAATAACTTGATCCGAATATCCTTTAACTTCTTCTTGAAACCATTGTGCATCATGAGTACAATAAGTACCAGACCATAAAACATGAATACCCATATTTTCATGTAAAATTTTAGTAATAGCAGATGCATGTGTAGTATCTCCAAATACTATAGCTGTTTTCCCTATTAAATTTTGACAATCAATAGAACGAGAAAACCATGCTGCTTGCGAAATATACTTAGTCTGTGCTTCTAAATAAGATGTATAATTTCTATTTAATTTATAAGTTTTTAAAACATCCTCAATTTTTTTTATACAAGATTTAATATTTGATAAACCAATTGGTACAACATCAACATAAGGCATATCAAATTTTTTTTCTAAGTATTTAGCTGCCATTAAACCAGTTTCTCTATAAGGAATCAAATTAAACCAAGCTCGAGGCAGTAATTTTAAATTATTAACATAGCTATCTTCAGGTACAATCTGATTAATTTCAATATCTAAATCATGACAAAATCTTTTTAATTCAATTAAATCATGTTGATTATGGAAACCTAAACTTACCATTCCTAAAATATTAACAGATGGTTTAGTACTTTTCTCAAGCTGAATTGAGTTATCTTTTGCAGCTTTCTCTAAATAAAAAGAAATAATTTGTTCTAAAGTACGATCACTAGCTTGAAGTTCATTAATTCTATAATGATTCACATCTGCCAGAAGTACATCCGCTGTTGATTCTAGCGAAGCTCTTTTAACAAAATTATTTAAATCTTCTTGCAAAATACTAGAAGTACATGTAGGGGTTAAAATAATTAAATCCGGATTTTCTTCTTTATCTTTCCTAGAAATATTATTAATGACTTTTTCTCGAGAACCTCTAGCCAAAACATGTCTATCAACTATACTTGCTGTAACTGGGGTAAAATTTCTGTCTCGTTCAAGCATAGATCGCATTACATTGTTATCCTAAATAAACTAAGCATACAGTTTATTCGACTTCTAAACCGTACGTGAGACTTTCATCTCATACGGCTTCTCTTAAACTCTTTAACAGGAAAAACAAAAATTAGTTTGTATTTTTATGTGCAAAAACAAAAAAGTTACTTAATAATGTTAATTTTAATATAAATACTTTCTGTTGATTTGGTTGTTTCATACAAGGAGTATGAAACAACCAGTTGGTATATTTTTTATACAAAAAATTATTTATAATAATAACAAAATATTTTCGCTTAATTTGATTTTTACCCCAATTAGAATGTTTTCTAAATATCCAAGATAATAATTTTAAGTAAATAAGATAATCAATTAAAATAAATACTTTCATCGAATTACTATATTGAAAATAATTAACCCAAGATTCAATTAAACAATTTAACGTAAGAGTCAAACTTGTAGAATTGCTATTTTTATTCATTAAAACAATCTCTTTGATCTTTAACAGTAAAGTAAACTGAAATAATTTATTGGGGAAATATATTATTTGATAATATTTATTCCATGTTATGGAATAACCACAAAAGTCTGAATCTATAGAATATTTTTTACTCTTGACAAAAGGTATAATGATTTCATGCTTGGTATAATAATAAATTACTTGAGAAAATATAATAGACCATAAATATAATTGAAAATTATCACTATGACTAATAATAATTTGTAATCCATAATAATAAATTTGTATATCAAATTTATTAAAAAACAATTTTTGTTTATTACATAAATTAGATCTATAGACTGAAGATGTTTCTACACACAAACAATAAATTATGATCATACCTATGTAATTTGCTAATACATATTGAAAAGAATTATTGTTAAGTTTAAGTAAATCAATTTTATGTAAGTTTTTAATTATATTAGATGAGGTATGTCTTGCAATACAATTTTGTGCTTGAAGTGAAAAAATAAATTGTAAGTTTAATTTTGTTATTAGATAATTATTATTTATTTTTGGAACTAAATTTTGGCAATTAAAAGTTACAAAGTACATTTGCTTTATTTTTGACTTATTAGATTCTAATTCTATGAAATTAGAAAATTGATAAGGATGAAGTAAAGATACAAAGTGTATGGTACTAAAAGTTAGTTTTGCTGTCCATTGAGGTTCTAAAATAAACAGTAATAAACAGTAATTCAACTGTTGTGCTAACAAACTAAAGTTTTTGAATTTACCTAGTTTAAGCAATATTGTATTGTTATATTTATATGCAATATATAGTTTATCTCTATCGTTTATATTATACCAAGTTATGTTCTTTAATACTATTTGGTCTACGATTATTAGCTTAGTAGATAATGAAGTTGCAAACTTAATATGGCTTTTTTGCATTGAAATACAAGTTTTTTTTATCCTAGCTTTATATATTCTAGATTTAAGTCTGGTTACATAGCTATAATTTTTTTTCCAATTAATAACAACCCAGAAAATAGTATCGAAATTTAATAATATTTCTTTACTCATTTAAAAATACTTAATAATTAGAATTATATTGTAAGTTTAAGTGACCATGTTATTTTACGTTCACTTAACTGAAGAAAACTTTAAATTTTTAGTCAATCCTTCCATTCTAATATTGCAATTAATTATTAGAATTGTTATCTTGTTCCACAAAAAATCAATTTTAAAAATTTTAAACGTTAACTATACTTCATGGAAAATAATAAAATCTAATGGTACATATACTTATTTTACAGTATATATTTTTCCATACATAAATAATATAATATATAACTAATTATGATATTTTAGTAATGAAGTTTGAATCGAACATCTGATTTTTGCTTTCTACTTTTGCTTATGTTTATAAATTTATATAAACAAATAAAAAAGATGAAACTAACCATTAATAGTTTAAGGTCTTAAACCTCTAATTTCTTGTAGTTTTAAATAATTGTACTATATACATTATTCGTAGACTGTTTCATTTATAAATGTTGTTAGTCAACAAGTCGCACAAAATAATCATCACCTAAAGGTGCATGCATAATAGCATGCACATTTTTGAAGGAACTAGCAATCCTTAAAGTTCCTATATGGGCTGGTCCTGCATACATCCAATAAGCTAATTTCATATTTGTCCTTTTGTTTAAAATATAAAATAAATAATTTATATAAAATTTTGTCACAACAATTATAAATAAAAAAGTATCTTTTTTATTATTCTTAATTTTTAAGTTAAGTATACGGAAATATTTTAAATACATCAGTTTTTAAACGAAGCTTTATTACTTTCAAGAAACAAAAAATAACTAATTCTTTACAATAAGAAAAACATAAGGATAATAATATAATTAATATACTCAAAAATATTCAATTTCAGGAGTTATAATAATGAAGACAAATAAAATTAATTTAAAAATGCCTTCTCCTACATTTGGAGGAAGTACTGGAGGCTGGTTAAGAGCAGCTGAGATAGAAGAAAAATATGCAATTACATGGACAACAGGGAAAGAAACCATCTTTGAGATGCCTACAGGCGGAGCAGCAATAATGAGAGATGGAGAAAATTTACTATACTTAGCAAAAAAAGAACAGTGTTTAGCATTAGGACGTCAATTAAAAACTAAGTTTAAAATTACAGATATTAAAATTTATAGAATATTCCCAAATGGTGAAGTACAATATTTACATCCTAAAGATGGTGTTTTTCCTGAAAAAGTAAATGAAGGAAGAGAGCCTGTTGGAAAAATCGAGCATTCTATAGGAAAAAATGCGAATCCTGCGAATAAAAAGTTCAAAAATCAAGCTACGTATGAATAATACAAAGATTATTATTTATACGTAATGTTGCAATATTATAATTTTATTGATATTATAATGGATGATATCAACAAAATTTAAGGGAGAGGTGGTAGAGTTGGTTTATTGCGTCTGATTTGAAATCAGATGAACTGATAAGGTTCCGTGGGTTCGAATCCCACCCTCTCCTAATTAAATATTATTAATATAACTTAACCTGGATAATTACGGCATGTAATTTATTTAGAATTAGGCTTATGATTTTTCAATGTTTTTGATATAAATTTTATAGCTTCATCAAGTGTACCTATTAATTCTGCATCTTCATCTGGAATTTCAATAGAAAATTCTTCTTCAATTGCCATGACCAATTCAACTGTATCTAAAGAATCAGCACCCAAATCATTTGCAAAATGGGCTTCTTTAGTTACTTGTTTTTTGTCAACTCCTAATTGTTGAACAACAATAGCTTGTACTTTGTCAAAAATATCTTTATCTGTCATAAATTTATTAAAATTTTTTATGTTTCTATTACAATTTGTATCTATAATTGTCTTGATTCCTGAAGTTTTAAATGTTAATTATTTTATTGAAAAGATTTATAATATACAATACAATTGATCTCTTCAATTTGTTTAATTTGGATAAATCCGCAATCTTCTACACGGTTCTTCTCCAAAACTTCTTGCTTTAAATTTATAAAATTTAACTAAGGCATGTTGAATTTTTCGAAATTTAGCTAGACGATATAATAATTCTACAGGTTGATTCTTGGGCATTACAATTTTTTCTATCGCCCACTTGACTTCATTTAAGGCATCAACTTCTTCAAGAGTTTTATCTGCACATAAACTTTCCCATTTTATTTTTGCAACGGAATGCATATCCCATATTTTTTTTAATGCACGAGTAATTTGTGTCAATGTATTACTATGAATTGTATAAATTGTAAGACGTCTATTATGAGCTATTTGTCTTAATTTAGCATTTTGTTTAATATTTGAACGTAAAGCCAAAATAATATCTGCTTTGTTTATTTCTCGAACTATAATAAAAGGGAAATGCCACATTTCTATAATTGATTGAATTTGTTGTGAACTTAATGCATAACTATATATTGCTAAAGTTTGATTTTTTTTATTGCTTAAATAATAAGATTTATTTATATTCAAAAAGCTTAAACTTGTTTCAAGTAAGTTGACTTTACTATCGTGCACTTGATTTAACAACTTATTGTTATTAACTTCACCATTATAATTAATAATATCTTTATTTAAAGATACTTTAATATTTTTTGTTTTATTCTGATTCCAGTTTAATTCTTGTGTAATTTCTTTACATTCTATTTGAATACTTCCATCTGATAGAATAGTTCTTTTTTGAATAAAACTATGTGCACCTTGTAATATTTGATCAATTGTTTCATCTACCTTTTCATGTATAACCCAACTAGCTCTTTCATGTATTTCAATAGCAACTTGAAAAGCTGGCGCTGCTTTTCTTTCTAAAATGCTTTTTTGAGTTCCTCTTCGCTTTGCTTCATCATCTCCTAAAGTAACATATTGTATTCCTCCAATTAAATCTGATAAAATTGGGTTTTTTATTAAACTATCTAAATAATTTCCATGAGCAGTACCAACTAGTTGCACGCCTCTCTCTGCTATAGTTCTTGCAGCTAAAGATTCTAACTCAGTACCTATTTCATCAATAATAATAACTTGAGGCATATGATTTTCAATAGCTTCTATCATTACTTGATGCTGTAACTCAGGTCTAGCTACTTGCATTCTTCTTGCTCTTCCAATAGCAGGATGAGGAATATCTCCATCTCCTGCTATTTCATTCGATGTATCAATAATTACAACTCTTTTTTTCATTTCATCTGCTAGAACTCTTGCAATTTCTCGTATGGCTGTTGTTTTCCCTACACCAGGCTTTCCTAAAAGTAAAATAGATTCATTTTTTTCCAATAAATCTCTAATAATATTAATTGTTCCAAAAACTGCTCTACCAACCCTACAAGTTAATCCCACAACATTACCTTGACGATTACGTATAGAACTAATTCTGTGCAAAGTACGTTCTATGCCAGCTCTATTATCACCACTAAAATTGCCTATTCTTTTAATAGCATAGTCTAAATCATACCAAGTAATAATTTTACTAGACAAATATTCTGGTCCTTCCGGAAAACGTGCTTCAGGACGCCTACCTAAATCCATTACAATTTCAATTAAATTGCTGCGTTTATGATGATGCTCTAAAGATTTTTTTATAGATAAAGGTAAAATTGCTAATAATTCGCCTAAATCGTCTGCTATTAACATGTTTAATACTCAAAAAATTAATCATAAACTATATCCTAACATAGAATTCAAGGTAAATATAATTATTGAGTTATAAAGAAAGAAGATAAAGTATGAAATTATTTCAAATAAATAATGAAGACTATATATAAAATAATAAGTTTTTAATTATACAATAATAATGCTAATATAATTATTCTATACTAAAAAAATGTTTTCAGTATATCAAAAATTGTTAAAAATAAATTAATTGAATTCATTTATTTAAATGTTTTGTTTCTTACACAAGGAAATATAATCGTCTTATGCATTTAAACTACAAATTGTATCTCGGTAAAAAATATATATCAATATTCTTCATAATTTATCTTCAGTTATAATAATTTCTAACTCAGGAACAAAAAATACCGTTATAAGTGTTAGATATGATCCAAATAACAAGGATTTAAGCATGCCAATCATAGAGTTGACTTATAAAAGACGTATATGGGTATTTACAGTAGAGATGAAAAATAGACTATAAAGTGCTATGTACCATTTTTACTGTAACAATTGAATATTTCTTATTTCTTAAACATTTAAACATATAGAGGAAAAAAGCGAGTGAATTTTAATATAAGAGATTTACGTGCATTTTTAACATGCACAAAAAATAATAACTTAAAATATATAAGTATAAAAAAAAATAATTTTGAGTTAATGATAAACAGGGAAACAGTGAACGAAAATTTAATTAATCATCATCCTTTATTTACTACAAAAACCAATAATTCATTTCAAACTAAGTATAAAAGTAAATCAGTAATAAAAAAACAAAAATTGTCAAATAATAATCAAGATACTAATTCTAAAAGTACAACAGATATCTATTTCACCATTGTATCTCCTATGGTTGGTACTTTTTATCGTTCTCCTGCACCAAACGAATCTTACTTCATTGAACTTTATGACGAAGTACAATCCAATCAAACTGTCTGCATTATAGAGGCTATGAAATTAATGAATGAGATAGAAGCAGAAATCAAAGGTACTATCATTGAAATCTTAGTCAAAGATGGTGACTTAGTAGACTGTGGTCAAGCTTTAATGAAAATAAAACCATCTTAGGATGAAAGCAAAGAATATATATGAACACATAATAGCAGTCATGATTTGGTATTAAGATTTTAACTATTGTTAACAGATTGAAAAGATTATCTTAGTTAAGATTATAATAAAAAAAGAAAACTCACTAATTCTATATAATAAAACAGTGAGAGTTTTTATTCTTTATCTAATAGATAGGGGAATCTCGATGACGATTAGCTCAAAAGAGCAAGAAGCAAAAAAAGTAAAAGTTGTTATTGATAAAGATCCTGTCCAGACTTCATTTGAAAAATGGGCTCAACCAGGACACTTTTCAAGAACATTAGCAAAAGGTCCTAAAACAACAACTTGGATTTGGAACCTACATGCTGATGCTCACGACTTTGATAGTCATACTAATTCTTTAGAAGAAGTTTCAAGAAAAATATTTAGTGCTCATTTTGGTCAACTTGCCATAATTTTTTTATGGCTAAGTGGAATGTATTTTCATGGAGCACGTTTTTCTAATTACGTTGCCTGGTTAAATAACCCCACAGGAATTAAACCTAGTGCTCAAGTTGTTTGGCCTATTGTAGGACAAGAAATTTTAAATGGGGATGTAGGCGGGAATTTTCAAGGAATTCAAGTAACTTCTGGCTGGTTTCAGTTATGGAGAGCATCCGGCATCACTACAGAGAATCAATTGTATGTTACAGCAATTGGTGGTTTAGCTATGGCTATGCTAATGGTTTTCGCAGGTTGGTTCCATTATCATAAATCAGCTCCAAAACTGGAATGGTTTCAGAATGTTGAATCAATGATGAATCACCATTTGGCTGGCTTACTAGGACTGGGATGTTTAGGATGGGCAGGACACCAAATACATGTATCTCTTCCTATTAATAAACTTTTAGATTCAGGAGTCTCACCTCAAGAATTACCGTTACCACATGAATTCTTAATTAATAGAGAACTAATGATTCAACTGTATCCTAGTTATAGTAAAGGAATTCTACCTTTTTTTACTTTAGATTGGAGTGTATATTCAGATTTCCTTACATTTAAAGGTGGATTAAATCCTGTAACTGGTGGTCTATGGCTTAGTGATACAGCTCATCATCACCTAGCTTTAGCTGTTTTATTCTTAATAGCTGGGCACATGTATAGAACCAATTGGGGTATTGGTCATAGCATGAAAGAAATTTTGGAAGCTCATAAAGGTCCTTTTACAGGCGAAGGGCATAAAGGATTATATGAAATTCTAACAACCTCGTGGCATGCACAATTGGCAATTAATTTAGCCATGATGGGATCACTAAGTATTATCGTTGCACATCATATGTACGCTATGCCTCCTTATCCATTCATTGCGACAGACTATCCTACTCAACTATCTTTATTTACACATCATATGTGGATAGGAGGATTTTGCATCGTTGGAGCAGGAGCACATGCATCTATTTTCATGGTCAGAGATTATAATCCAGCCCAAAACTATAATAACTTATTAGACAGAGTTATACGTCATCGTGACGCTATTATTTCTCATTTAAATTGGATATGTATCTTTTTAGGGTTTCATTCATTTGGATTATATATCCATAATGATACAATGCGAGCATTAGGAAGATCACAAGATATGTTTGCTGATACAGCAATTCAACTGCAACCTATTTTTGCACAATGGGTACAAAATATTCATACATTAGCTCCAGGCAATACATCGCCAAATGCTTTAACAACAGCGAGCTATGCATTTGGAGGCGATGTTATTGCTGTAGGAAATAAAGTTGCCATGATGCCCATACCATTAGGTACAGCTGATTTTATGGTTCATCACATTCATGCTTTTACCATACATGTAACTGTTTTAATTCTTGTAAAAGGATTTTTATTCGCCAGAAATTCTAGATTAATTCCAGACAAAGCACACTTAGGTTTTAGATTTCCATGCGACGGACCTGGAAGAGGAGGCACATGTCAAGTTTCGGGATGGGATCATGTATTTTTAGGATTATTCTGGATGTATAATTCATTATCTATAGTATTATTTCATTTTAGTTGGAAAATGCAATCGGATGTATGGGGTAGTGTCTCAAATGTAGGTACAGTATCGCATATTACAGGAGGTAATTTTGCTCAAAGTGCACTAACTATTAATGGTTGGCTAAGAGATTTCTTGTGGGCTCAAGCTTCACAAGTTATTCAATCTTATGGTTCAGCTTTATCTGCGTATGGATTAATTTTTTTAGGAGCTCATTTCGTCTGGGCATTTAGCTTGATGTTTCTATTTAGTGGTAGAGGATATTGGCAAGAATTAATTGAATCCATCGTGTGGGCACATAATAAAATTAAAGTAGCACCTAATATACAATCAAGAGCTTTAAGTATTACCCAAGGAAGAGCTGTTGGAGTAGCACATTATTTACTAGGTGGAATAGGTACAACTTGGGCATTTTTCTTAGCAAGAATTATTTCAATAGGATAATAGAAAAACAGGAAAAAATAAATATGGCAACAAAATTCCCTAAATTTAGCCAAGCTTTAGCACAGGATCCTACCACACGAAGAATATGGTATGGAATAGCTACAGCTCATGATTTTGAAAGTCATGATGGTATTACAGAAGAAAATTTATACCAAAAAATTTTTGCTTCTCACTTCGGACACTTAGCAATAATTTTTTTATGGACTTCAGGCAACCTTTTCCATGTTGCTTGGCAAGGAAACTTTGAACAATGGATTTTAAATCCTCTGAAAACTAAGCCTATTGCACATGCCATTTGGGATCCTCATTTTGGCCAACCAGCCTTAAAAGCTTTTACGCCAAATGGTATATCATATCCAATTGATGTAAGTTATTCTGGTGTATATCACTGGTGGTATACAATAGGCATGAGAACAAACAACGATTTATATAATGGATCGTTATTTCTACTAATCTTATCAGCAATCATGTTGTTCGCAGGATGGCTACACTTACAACCTAAATTTCAGCCTAGTTTAGCTTGGTTTAAAAATAATGAGTCTAGATTAAATCATCATTTAGCTGGATTGTTTGGCTTAAGTTCTTTAGCATGGGCAGGACATTTAATTCATGTTGCTATTCCAGAATCTAGAGGACAACATGTTGGATGGGATAATTTTACTACAATTCTTCCTCATCCTTCTGGCCTACAACCATTTTTTACTGGAAATTGGAGTATATATTCCCAAAATCCTGATACAATAAATCATGTTTTTGGCACAAGTAATGGCTCTGGAAAAGCAATCCTAACATTTTTAGGTGGATTCCATCCACAAAGTCAATCTTTATGGTTAACAGATATAGCTCACCATCATTTAGCAATAGCTATTATATTTATAATAGCAGGACATATGTATAGAACCAATTGGGGAATAGGACATAGCTTAAAAGATATTTTAGATGCTCATCGTCCACCAAGTGGTAAATTAGGAAAAGGACATAAAGGTATATTTGACACCTTAACTAATTCATTACATATGCAGTTAGGTTTAGCATTAGCATCTCTAGGTGTCATTACTTCATTAGTTGCTCAGCACATGTATGCCATGCCTCCTTATGCATTTATAGCAAAAGATTTTACTACTCAAGCTGCATTATATACACATCATCAATATATAGCAGGCTTCCTGATGGTAGGAGCATTTGCACATGGTGCCATTTTCTTTATTAGAGATTACGATCCACAACAAAATGAAGGCAATGTACTAGCTCGAATGCTAGAACATAAAGAAGCAATTATATCACATTTAAGCTGGGCATCCTTATTCTTAGGATTTCATACCTTAGGTTTATATATTCACAATGATACTGTTATTGCATTTGGTTCCCCAGAAAAACAAATTTTAATAGAACCCGTATTCGCACAATGGATTCAAGCTAGTTCTGGGAAAGCTCTTTATGGATTTAATATTCTCCTATCTTCTAGCACTAGTGCAGCTGCCCAAGCTGGCAGCAATGTTTGGCTACCAGGCTGGATAGAAGCAATAAATAACAGTAAAAATTCTTTGTTTTTAACTATTGGACCAGGAGATTTTCTTGTTCATCATGCAATTGCTTTAGGATTACATGTAACAGCTTTAATATTAATTAAAGGTGCTTTAGATGCAAGAGGATCAAAATTAATGCCAGATAAAAAAGATTTTGGATATAGCTTCCCGTGTGACGGCCCAGGTAGAGGTGGTACTTGTGACATTTCTGCATGGGATGCATTTTACTTGTCAGTATTTTGGATGTTAAATACAATTGGATGGGTTACATTTTATTGGCATTGGAAACATATTACAATTTGGCAAGGAAATGTAAGTCAATTTAATGAATCATCTACTTACTTGATGGGTTGGCTAAGAGACTACCTATGGCTAAATTCTTCTCCATTAATTAATGGATATAATCCTTATGGTATGAATAACTTGTCAGTATGGGCGTGGATGTTTTTATTTGGGCACTTAATATGGGCAACAGGATTTATGTTTTTAATTTCATGGCGTGGTTATTGGCAAGAATTAATCGAAACACTAGCTTGGGCTCATGAAAGAACACCTTTAGCTAATTTAATACGTTGGAAAGATAAACCAGTAGCACTATCTATCGTACAAGCAAGATTAGTTGGGTTAGCACACTTTTCTGTAGGCTATATTTTAACTTATGCAGCATTTGTCATTGCATCAACTACTGGAAAATTTGGTTAAAATATTCATAGAATCTATTTAAAGTTGAAATGAAAATATTAAAGAGCTACTTTTTTGTTATTAATGTAACAAAAAAGTAGCTCTTTGTCACTTGATATACTAATCAAAGTTAGATAAGATAAAAACAAATCAAATGACATCGCTGAAATAATCCCAAAAATATGAGTAAAAAAAGTATAAAAGAAAGAGAAAAAAAAAGAAGCAAATTAAATGCTAAGTATTCCTTGTATAGATTAGAATTAAAAAAGCAAATAAAAAAAAGTAATGATTTTGATAAACAAATAATTATACAAAAAGAACTACAAAAATTACCAAAAAATAGTTCTAAAATTCGATTAAGAAATAGGTGTTGGTTAACAGGTAGAAGCAGAGGTTTTTATCGTGATTTTGGTCTTTCCCGACATGTTTTTCGAGAAATGGCACACGAATGTTTATTACCTGGAATTACTAAAGCTAGTTGGTAAATATAATAAAATAATATAAACAAAAATACTAAATACTCGATCAGAGTATTCAAGTATTTAATATCAGTTTAATTAACTAAGGACAACACATATTATCTTTGTTCAAAATTCAATTTTTAATGTACATTAAAAAATCAACTTAAACTTATAACCCAAATTGATTTCCCCTGCGATATTGCAAATATGCAGCGACTAACAAGCCCAATATAGTAATCGGCACTAAGCCTAAAACAATGCCAGATAAAAGAGGTTCGACCATGTTATGTAAATATTGATAAGCTCCTACAGAATATATAAAAAACTAACTATTAACTTAAAAATAATGTATTTAGTGGAATTTAGATTATCTAAATCCTATTGCAGCTTGCCATACAAAAGCTAATAGCAAGAAAAAAACAGGAATAATAGGTAATATATCCACAAGAGGCCGAAAGATTGCGTATGCTTCAGGTAATTTAGCTATTATAGTTATAACTTCCATTAGATTATACCTCAAAATTTTCTAAAAATTCTACTAATAATAATTTACATTAAACTTTGATATTTGTTTCACTTTCTTCTTAAATTTTCACGTAAATGATCTGCTAAAAAATGCTAAAATCACTTACAAAAAACAAGAAAGCCTAATAAATATAATTTAAAATGTAAAATAAACTTAGAAAATAAAACAATTGTAATATATAATACAAAGATAAAAATATAGTTCACAAAATACAGGAGTGATTTTTATGACAATAGTACTTCAATTCCTTGTTTTCTTATTAATAGCACTGTCTACAATATTGGTTGTTAGTATACCAATAACATTGGCTTCTCCAGGACAATGGGAGCAATCAAAAAATGTAATTTTTACAGGCGCAGGATTATGGGCATTACTTGTTATTATAACAGGTACTATTAATTCTTTTGTAGTATAACAATTTTGTACATCTACTAATATTTAAAAACTTATATTTTAGTATTAATTATATAAGTAAATTTTAATAATTAATACTAAATGAAATCTATGTAATCATACTATTATTGATTTTTCAACTTAAATTTTGATATTATAAAAACATAAAGCGGGTATAGCTCAGTGGTAGAGCGCAACCTTGCCAAGGTTGATGTCGCGCGTTCGAATCGCGTTACCCGCTATGGACTCTTTTTTCATAATTAAGTTGTTTCAGAAAAATCAGCATCTATCGTTGTTTTGTCACCAGTATTACTTGGAGATTCTGGTTGAGAATGTGATGTTTGTGAATATATATTTTTTCCTATATCTGTCATTAAAGATTGTAATTCATTCATTTGTGATGTAATTAAATCATAATTATTTTCATTAATACTTTTTCTTAATTCACTAATTTTTTCATTAATTTTATTTTTTGTATCATCATCAACTTTATCTCCAAGTTCAGTCAATTGTCTTTCAGATTGATAGCACAATGAATCTGCTTGATTTTTTAAATCGATTTTATTTCTTTTTTCTTTATCAATATCCGCGTTTTTTTCTGCTTCTTGAACCATTTTTTCAACTTCATCTTTAGGAAGAGTTGAAGCTCCTGAAATAGTAATAGATTGTTCTTTGCTAGTTCCTTTATCTTTTGCTTTAACAGATAAAATACCATTCGCATCTATATCAAATGTAACTTCTATTTGAGGGACGCCTCTTGGTGCAGGCATAATCCCATCTAAACGAAAAGTACCCAGACTTTTGTTGTCTTTAGTTAATTCTCGTTCTCCTTGTAATACATGGATTTCTACATTTGGTTGATTATCTACAGCAGTAGAAAAAACTTCAGATTTTTTGGTAGGAATAGTAGTGTTACGTGGTATAATTTTAGTCATCACTCCACCTAGTGTCTCAACGCCCAAAGATAAAGGAGTAACATCTAATAATAAAATATCTTTTACTTCTCCAGCTAATACGCCAGCTTGTACAGCTGCTCCTATAGCAACTACTTCATCTGGATTTACACTCTGATTAGGATCTTTTCCTATAATTTGCTTTACAACTTGTTGCACTGCAGGCATTCGAGTAGAACCACCTACCAAAACAACTTCATTAATCATTGAAGCATCTAGCTGAGCATCTTTTAATGCATTGTTTACTGGTATTTTACAGCGAGCTATTAAATCTGAACATAAGTCTTCAAACTTAGCTCGAGAAATATTTCTTTCCAAGTGCTTTGGCCCTGTATTAGTGGCTGTAATAAAAGGTAAATTGATATCTGTTTGTGTAAGACTAGATAATTCTACTTTAGCTTTTTCAGCTGCTTCAGTTAATCGTTGTAGAGCTTGACGATCGCCTTTGAGATCAATTCCTTCGTCTTTTTTAAACTCTGAAATAAGCCAATCAACTATTTTGAGATCAAAATCATCTCCTCCAAGATGTGTATCTCCAGAAGTAGATAGAACTTCAAAAACTCCATCCCCAACTTCCAAAATTGATACATCAAAAGTTCCTCCCCCTAAATCAAAGACTAAAATAGTCTCATTATTTTTAGATTCTAAACCATACGATAATGATGCAGCTGTGGGTTCATTAATAATTCTTAAAACATCTAGACCTGCTATTCTACCTGCATCTTTAGTTGCTTGCCTTTGAGAATCATTAAAATAAGCTGGTACTGTAATTACAGCTTGCTTGACTGGTTGACCTAAGTATTTACTTGCATCTTCTACTAGCTTTCTTAAAACTTGAGCAGAAATTTCTTCAGGTGCAAATTCTTTATTTAAAGCAGGACATTGAACTTTAATACTATTTAACTCTGTTTTGACTAAATAAGATAAGTGGCTTAACTCTTGTCCAACTTCATCTTTTTTTCTTCCAATAAATCGCTTAACAGAGTAAAATGTGTTTTCTGGATTAATTACTGCCTGCCTTTTTGCTATTTGGCCTACTAATTTATCACCATTTTTTGTGTATGCAACAACTGATGGAGTTGTTCTAAAACCCTCAGAATTAGGAATAACTATTGGTTTGCCGCCTTCCATTACTGCAACTACAGAATTTGTAGTTCCTAAATCAATTCCAACAACTTTTGACATTTAAATTTCCTTATCAATTATAATAGTTATAATAGTATTATTCATTCCTT